GCAGAAGTCTCTTCGCGCAGGGGTTCTCCCCTCCCCTCCCCTCCCCTCCCATCCCCTCCCCTCCGGGGTTTGCAGAAGTGTGTTTCAACCAACCTTCTGCACACTTTAAAGCAAGCAAGCAAGCAAGCAAGCAAGCAAGCAAGCAAGCAAGCAAGCAAGCAAGCAAGCAAAAAGGACTAACTTTTGCACTCATTCGGCCCGTTCACTCATTCGAAATTACAAAGGTAGGCACGGATAAAAGGCACTCAAAAAAGTGGCAAGCAAGCAAGCAAGCAAGCAGAAGTTACCCGGCGGGCGGGTCCAACCACAGGAGGGCCGGCTCCCCCTTCTAACTCACTTACCCAGCTCGAGCGAAAGGGAATCATCGCCCGGGCGGGAGGGGTACCCCTACCCCATTAATGCTCCCCCGGGAAGCCTGCCTGCTGTTTGCCGGCGCTAAGGCTGCCGCTAAGGCGGCTTTAAAGTTGCAGGCTGCCGCTAAGGCTGCTTCTAAAGCAGGCGCTAAGGCGCAACTGTTTGGGGGAGCCTTTGCAGCATTTCCGTCAAATGACCTGGCCTCCCTGGCTTTACCGTCCTATGCTCCCGCAGCTCTGCCGGTTCCCATATCCGCTCTGCTGGGCCCCTACTGCCGGCCGGCTTTAAAGTTGCAGGCCGGCTGGGAGTGCGCCTGCCGCTGGGAGGCCGGCGCGGGCTAGCGTCGCGCGCCACCTAGCCGGCCTACCACGCACGCTTCGCGCCTGCGTCTTCGCCGGGCAGTCTTTGCCAGCGTGCCATCCTACCCGACCCGGGTAGTTGGTTTGTCCCTCGCGGTTAGCCTACCCATTCCAACATGGAACTTGAAAGTGTGGGTTTCAATAGGACCCCAGGCCGGTTACACGTTCCACTGTGCCGAGATGCGGAAGGTGCTGGTCGTGATAATCACCCCGCGGGGCGCGTGCGCCTTTGACGGGCACTCCAGGACCCGCCGACGCGTTCCCGTTTCCGAGAAACCCCACCGGCTCTTCGATTTATTCTTCTCGTAGGGGGGGTGGGGATTACTCGTCGTTTGGGTGGGGGCCTTCTTATTCGACCTCCAGCCAGTATGTGTGGATAACGAGGCCATCTCACGACCTTCCCCCTCCTTTCCCTTGGGCGGTTCGCCTCACTTGAGTTGCTCGCGCCGACCTTCCGCCCGTTTGGCCCGGTGCTTATGACGCGGAAGTTGCCTCCACGCGCCACCCGTGCCAGGGAACAAGCAGGGCACAGCTAGCGGCATGGGATATGCCAACTCGGCGTCAGCGGCTTCGTGCCGCACTGGAGTAATCCAATATGCGGTTCCGCACGTTCTACCATCTCTCCATTCATTTCCGATACTGATCGTAAAACACCATGAGCGGCAGGATGTTGAGGTCCGAAATTCGGAGTGAAATTCTTGATTTGTTTGTTCAAAGCCGTATCGAATCATTCTTTCCCTTTCCACCAGCCCACTACCGGACTTGAACCGGTTCAGTTTACCGTCTTTCGGGAATGCTCTACCTAAGGAGCTACGCGGGCCGAGATAGCAGCTGTCCATTACCAAAAGGAATAATTATTGGCCAAGAGCCGCCTATCAACCTTGAGATCTCGTCATGGTAGATGTTTGTGTTTATTGGCCTGGCTGCTGCTTCGCACCCGAGTAAAGCCGGGGAGTGAGCCCACTTAGCCGCCATACGAAGCCACTATCGTCTCGATCCGCGATGGATCGTTAGTTTTGGCCAAGAAGTAAGTTTGGTTGGTTGTTTGTTTGTGTGTGTTAAGCGCTTTCAGCAACCGGTTTCTGAACCAACCCAACCCAACCCCAACCATTGTGACTCAGTTTGCCGTATTTAAGGACGTCTTTAAGGACGGTGGTAAAGAAGAAGCTGATGAGCTTCCGTAGTAGATCTCGGTAGGCAGAGGCTATAGGTATTTACTCCTGTAATAGATGATTCTCGGTAGACGACAATCGGGAAGAGGTAGTATCTCACATGTCTATATACAGGATTTGAAGTGAGGTTTTGGTCTTGGTTGGTTCCCTTCCGTAGCGGCTGAGTTCGTGCTAGTGATTGGATCGATAGATTGAATCATCGCAGGCTGAGGTGTAATAGTTCTCCACCCCGTGAGAATGGCTATTATTATTTCGACTAGGTAGGAGATCCAAGGGGCAACTACGGTATCCAAGTCAAGGTATGTGCAGAAGGGTGTTCTCCGAGCGCAGGGGGAGGTGGCAGGAGTTCTTGACCGAGCGCAGGGGTAACTTATTCCCCACTTCAGAGGGATATAAGAGGGAGGTGGCAGGGGTGGACGACTTTTTGCTGGCTGAACCAAAAGAACTTACCTTTTGCGGCACGGCAGAAGTTGCTCTTCCCTTCACCTCGCTACGCTCGGTAAAGGTAAGACCTTTTTTGGGGTGGGGAAGACCTCCAAAAAAATGCGCAGCGGGGAGGGGAGAAGCAAGAAAGATCCAAAAGTTCCTCGGAGAACCCCTGCGCTCGGCCCTTCTGCACATACCTTTTTTTTGGACCAGAAAGACTTCTGGCAGAAGTCTCTTTCTGAGCGCAGGGGTTCTCCCCTCCCCTCCCCTCCCCTCCCCTCCGGGGTGGAAAAGAACTTCTGCTTTCAAACAACCAACAACCTTTTGCCAACAACCAGAGACTTATGCCTGTTCCCCGGGTTGTCTCTTGCGTGTTGAATCTTCGCGTAGCGAAGAACTTCGCTACTGGTTTCAAACAACCAACCAAACTTCTGCCTGCCAAGAAGGGCGGTTGAATCTTCGCGTAGCGAAGTGTTTAAAGTGTGCAGGAGAGACTTCTGCTTCGCGCAGCGGGGAAGAGCTCTTCTCCCTTTTTTTAGGAAATCCGTCCGAAAAAGATTGATTGCTGAGCGCAGCGGGGAAAAGCGAAGGCTACAAAAAAGCTATCTGAGCGCAGCGAAGCGAAGAGAGTGCCAGGGGGAACCACTCTCCCACCCCTGCAGGGGGAAGACACTCGTAAGACCGACTTTGCCAGGAGTCCCGTCGTGAGAGTGTCTCCCGTTGCGCAAGGGACTCCTTGGATCTCCGCCGCCCCCCGTACTCAGAGGAATATAAAGGGGTGGGATCCAAGGACTTACCCCGGCAGGGTGGGATCCAAGGTTTAACCCTTGACGGGTGGTCGAGTGGGCCGGAAAGTCGAGTGGACAAGGTATCCAAATCAAGGGATCCAAGGACTTCCCTCTTATATTCCTCTGAAAGGACAGATTTCAAACAAAGAGTGCCGGTTTCGCAGCGAAGCGAAGGTTCACTTCCCCCGTGCAAGCAAAAAAGAGTGCAACTGCTGTGGGGCAGTTGGGTTGTTTCGCAGCGAAGCGAAGGGAGTGCCGGGGGAAGTCCTTGGATCCCACCCGTTAGGGATCCGAGTGTCTTCCCCCCCGGAGAACTATTCCTCTGGGGAGGCGGGACACTCGACCTTTACTTGGATCCCACCTTCGGGTATCCAAATCAAGGTCGAGTGTCCCCCGGAGAACTATCCCTCTGGGGAGGCGGGTCCTTGGATCCCACCCGTGCCGGGTGCCTTGGATCCCACCCAATGAGTGCCACTTTAAAAAGAAAAAACAAAGTGGCAAACTTCTGCCGTGCCTACCTTTGTAAGCGAAACTTTTCGGCCACGGTTGGGGGAAGGCCCTTCCCCAAAGGGCCGATTTCCAGAAGGTTGGTTGGCTGGTTCTTCGCGCAGCGAAGTTCAGGTGTGAACAAAAGAATCTTCGCGCAGCAGAAGTCTCTTCTGCACACTTTAAAGAAAGCAAGCAAGCAAGCAAGTATTCCACTCCAAAAGGACCAAGAAGGGTTGGCGGTTTGCTTGCGTGTTGAATCTTCGCGCAGGGGAAGAAATGAAGGTTGCAGAAGAACTTCTGCAGTTCTTCTGCTTCGCGCAGAAACCAACCCCAGAAGTGTGTTTCAACCAACTTTCCTTCTGCACACTTTTTGGAACCAAGAAAGTTATCCTGCTTCGCGCAGAAAACAACCCCAGAAGTGTGTTTCAACCAACCTTCTGCACACTTTTTGGAACCAAGAAAGGTTGGTTGCAGAAGAACTTCTGCAGTTCTTCTGCTTCGCGCAGAAACCAACCCCAGAAGTGTGTTTCAACCAACTTTCCTTCTGCACACTTTTTGGAACCAAGCAAGAAGTTAGTCTCTTCTGCTTCCAAAAGAACGCGCAGAAACCAACCCAAACAAACAACCCTTCTGCACACTTTTTGGAACCAAGAAAGGTTGGTTGCAGAAGAGACTTCTGCTTCGCGCAGCGAAGTGAAGGAACCAAAAGCGCTTTCTGAGCGCAGCGAAGAACTTCTGCGGATCTCAAAAGAGAGTTCTGAGCGCAGCTACCGTGCCAGGCACGGCACGGGGGAAGGGCCTTCTGCAAGCAAGCAACAAACAACCTTCTGCACGAAAAGTTTCGAATGAACTTCTGCTGCCGTACGGGGTGGCAACTTGGATCCCACCCGTTGCTTTCGCAACGGGTGGGATCCAAGGACCGGTAAGTCCACTCTCCCTTTACTTGGATCCCACCCCTGCCGGGGGAAGACACTCGATCTTAAAAAAAAAAAAAAAAGGGTGGGATCCAAGTAAAGGGAGAGTGGACAAGGGAATCCAAGGACCCGCCTCCCCAGAGGGAGAGTTATCCGGGGGGGAAGACACTCGGATCCCGCCTCCCCAGAGGAATCGTTATCCGGGGGGGAAGACACTCGGATCCCTAACGGGTGGGATCCAAGTAAAGGTATGTGCAGAAGGGTGTTCTCCGAGCGCAGGGGGAGGTGGCAGGAGTTCTTGACCGAGCACAGGGGTTTGAAGAGGTGGCAGGGGAAGGGAGAGTGGTTCCCCCTTGACGGTCGAGTGTCCCTTACGGGTCCTTGGATCCCACCCGTGCCGGGTGCCTTGGATCCCACCCCGTACGGCAGCCTACTCCAGAGGTGCGTGCAGAAGGGTGTTCTCCGAGCGCAGGGGAAGAGTTTAAGGAAGAGGGAAGACACTCGACCGTTTTGGATACCGTAAAAGTCCACTCGTTCCCCCGGGAGCCCGGCTTTGTTCACTCCTTGGATACCACCCGTTGCGCAGGGTGGGGAGGGGGCAGGGGAAGTTAGTCCTTTTGGATCCAAGGACTCCATTGACGGGAGAGACACTCTCACAACTCGGATCCCCTCCCCAGTCCCCCTACGGTCCACTCTCCCACCCCGTACGGCAGCCTACTCCAGAGGAATATAAGAGGGAAGTCCTTGGATCCCTTGTCCTTGGATACCGGTCCACTCTCCCGACTTTTAGATTCTCTCTTCGCTGACCCCGCCCGGAACGGCGAGGCGCTTGGCACCAGTCTTTTTGGCAAGGCAAAAAAAAGAAAGTTCTTCTGGTTATTGAATTCTATATGGCTCTTCTCTTCAATCTCTGAATTGATAGCCTTTTCTGGAAGGCGAGGGATGGGGAGCAAAAGACACTTCACCAATCGCTTCCCGGTTCAACATAGGCCGGCAAATAAAGGGAATGACTGTTCCCCACCCACACGCACGAGCAAGCACCATTTTAGAAGGGATAGGCATTAGCAACCTCGTTCCGTTCTGGCTAGGCTATTATTGGGTAGAGGGAAAGTTCCCCCCTCCGGGGGGAACTTGGTGGGGGGTGGGGTCGAATACCACTTATGGGGGTAGGGGCCCCCCGGTAAGGGGTATTCCCCCATAAGAGGGGGAGGGGCGAAGCCCAATCCTATGACCGAGGTAAAGTGAGGGGTTCCGGCGTATTGACCGGGGCGAGAGCGGGAGAGGCAGAAATGGCCGCCCAAACCGTCGTGTTCCCAGTGCATGAAGCAACTCCGTTCATGGACCGTCCATCCGTCCGGAAGCAGCGACCCATTCCATCCAGCGTGAGGAGTTCGAGCCAGCGGCCCTCAGGCAAGCAAAGCATGCTTCCCGAACCTAAAGCCTCTGAGAGCATACGTCCATTCTCGCCTTACATCCGGATGGGGTCCCCTTTCCCAAACTACCCGACCCGCTTCTTAGACCTTGACCAGCACTTTATTTATAAGGGGGGCCAGCCAATAAAGCTTGCTTGCTTGTTGATCCGTGCCTACCTTTGTAAGCGAAACAACCAACCGCCCCTCTCTTTATCCCAAAACTGATGAATTCGTGCCACTACGAAGGGTGGTGGGGAGGGGGCCCCTCCGGGGGAAGGGCCCCCTCGCCACTATTACTCTGAAAAAAGGGGCCCGGCCCGAGGCAGAAGGTTGGAAGTTATTGACCGAGCGCAGGGGAAGAGAACTTCTGCGGATAGTGGATGGCAGGTAGAGGGTACCATTAGGGACCCTTTTAAAGGGAACCCCCCGAGTGGACTTTCAAAAGAACGCCCGGGCTGACTTTCAAAAGTAAATACCCGTCCTTCCATTCAGAGTAATACAAGAGGAAAGAGGGGGAATACCCGATTGAAAGGGGGAAAGCCAAGGGGGGTGGTTAGAAGTAGCGCTTTCAATCCACCCGACCAAGGGCGGGCGGGTAAATCACGTATATAGAGAAAGCGCTTCTTGGAGCGCCGGCCTCGCACTAACTTGCCTCCCGTACTCAGAGGGTATGAGTGCCTGGGTATTCGTGCCACTTCTTTTCTTAAAGTGGCCAAACAAACTCATTCAAACAACCAACCAACCAAACAAACAACCAACCGGCACTTTTATCACGAAGTGCAAAAGTTTGTGGCTTGCTTTCATTCGTGCCACTTTTTTTTAAAGTGGCCCGTTAAAATCAGAACTGTTCTGCTTTCATTCGTGCCAAAGGGGTGCGGTGCGGGGGAAGCGGTGCCCCGTGCCACTTTTAATGGCAAGAAACCAACTTCTCGGCACGCACGGCAGAAGGTTGTTTGTTGCTTGCTTGCAGAAGGCCCTTCCCCCGTGCCGTGCCTGGCACGGTAGCTGCGCGAAGATGGAGGTCCTTGGGCCTTCCCCTTCTTTTATTGCAGGGGAAAAGAACTTCTGCTCTTCCCGGAGGGGAGGGGAGAACCCCTGCGCTCGGAAAACTTCTGCTTCCCCTTCTTCGCACGGGGGAAGGGAAAGCTGCGCTCAGTAATCTTTTTCGGATTTCCAACTGCCTTTAAAGAGCTTGCTTGCTTTTCCCCGCTGCGCGAAGCTATTCCCGGAGTTCCAAAAAGAAAGTGTGCAGAAGGGGGTTGGGTTTCTGCGCATTCTTTTGGAGGTCCAAACCAAAAAGAAAGTGTGCAGAAGGGTTGGGTTGGGTTGGGTTGGGCGCATCTTTTTGTTTGTTTTGTTTTGGAGGTCCAAAAAAAGCAAGCAAGACTTTCGTGTGCAGAAGAAACTAACTTCTGCTGCGCGAAGATTCGGTCCAAAAGTGTGCAGAAGGTTTGTTGTTTGGGTTGGGTTGGTTTCTGCGCGAAGCAGAAGATCTTTCTTGTCCAAAAAAAGCAAGACGCAGTTTCGTGTGCAGAAGAAAAGAAGTTCTTCTGCGCGAAGATTCAACAACCTAACCTTTCTTGGTCCAAAAAGAAAGAAAGAAAGAAAGAAAGAAAGAAAGAAAGAAAGAAAGTTAGTTCTTAGCTGCGCTCAGATTCTTTTGTTCACACCTTTGGGGAGGGGAGGGGAAGGGCCTTCCCCCAACCGTGGCCGAACAACCTTTAAGGTTGTTTCGAATAACAACCTTTTCCCCTGCGGAAGCCAGCCCGAATTCGAAGTTGCCGAACAACCTTTAAGGTTGTTTTCCCCCGTGCAAGCCTACCTTTGTAACTTTTTGGGCTTGCCGAACAACCAACCTTCCTTTAAGGTTGTTTTGAATAACAACCTTTTCCCCTGCGGAAGCCCTCAGACCCACGTGCCTAAAAGCTATGAGTGCCAGTGAGTTTGTTGGCAAACCTGAAAGTTGATTCGTGCCTTCGCTGGGGGAAGGGCCCTTCCCCTGCGCTCAGAGTCTTTTGGAAGTCCTTCGCTGGGGGAAGGGCCCTTCCCCTGCGCTCAGATTCAACCTTTTGGCAGAAGAACTTCTGCAAACCCCGGAAGGGGAGGGGAGAACCCCTGCGCTCAGATAGCTTTTTTGGAGGTCTTCCCCAGGAACTTACTTTTTCCCGCCCTTCCCCGGCACATACCTTGACCGAGCGCAGGGTTTTGAAGAGGTGGGAAGTTCTTCTGCTTCCCCCGCAGCCCCAACTCCTGGCTCGGTCAAGAACTTCCAACCTTCTGCCTGCTTGCTTTTCCCGCTGCGCTCAGAACAACACACAAACTTTCTTGGTCCGGGTAAGAAACTAACTCCTGCTTTTTTTTTGCAGCCAGCCCTTCAAGCCAGCCCCGCAGAAGGGTTGTTGGAAGTTCTCGCGGTGCTCGGTCAAGAACTTCCAACTTTTAACCCAACCCTTCTGCGTTGGCAGAAGGTTGGGGTGTTCTCGCAGCCCCAACTCCTGGCTCGGTCAATAACTTCCAAACAACCAAAAAAAATACCCAAATAAGTTCTCTTCCCCTGCGCTCGGAAAACAAACAACCTTCTGCACATACCTGCTAACGTTGGCAGAAGTTCTTTTCCCACTGCGAGATTTTGGCACTCTTTCACGGTAGGTTCACACCTTCAAACGCACGCACGCCAAAAAAAAGTTCCCAACCGTTCACCTGCGAACTTTTGGCACTTTTTTGTGTGAACCTACCGTGCAAGCAAAAAAGAGTGGAGTGCCGGTTTCTCCAAGCAGGTGAACTTTTTGGGTTGGGCAAAAGTTGCTTGCTTGCGAAGGGAGGCAGGGGTCCTTGGATCCCACCCAATGAGTGCCACTTTTTCCCGCGCGCAAAAGTGGCACGCACGAATTGCCAGGTGTCCCACTCTTTCCCCCGCAGAAGGTTGGAAGTTCTCGCGGTGCTCGGGCAAGAACTTCCAACTTTTAACCCAACCCTTCTGCGCAGAAGGGTTGGGTGTTCTCGCAGCCCCAACTCCTGGCTCGGTAAAGAACTTCCAAACAACCTCCTGCCACCTCTGTAACCCCTGGCAAATACAGTTGTCGGGATCCAAGACCCACTCTAACTCCTATTTGCACGGTAGTGCCCAGTTGCCCAGGTTGTTTGTGGCAATAAAAGTTAGTTGACCTGCCGCGCCTCCGAGTTTGAGGTCTCCGACCCGTACTCAGAGGAATATAAGAGGGACGGGAGCCCTTTACTTTAAAAAGCAACCTGGCAAATAAGATACAGTTGTCGGGATCCAAGGTGTCCCACTCGTAGCAGGGTAAAATAACTTCTGCTCTCTCTTATATCCCTCTGAAGGTTGGTTGTTTGTGGGCCCTTCCCCTGCGCTCGGTAAAGAACTTCCAAACTCCTGCCTCCTTGGCAAATACAGTTGTCGGGATCCAAGGGCCCACTCTCCCTCCTACCTTGGATCTCCTACTCTTCTTTAATGGAAGGGAATGGAAGGGCACACCCGGCACTTGATTGAAGGGAAGGTCCTCCCCTCCCCCCCGGGGGGTCCCTCTATTTTAAGGAAAGGTCAAATAAGAGTTCGTTGTTCCAGGAAGAACTGGTACGAAACCCGAAGGGGTTTCATTCAGCCAATAACTGCTGAAATAACCAAGAACTTCAATAATGTTCATACCTGGTCAGGGTAATGGGAAGAGCACACCCGGCACTTTATTTGGTTCTTGCCGGACTGTACTATCGTTCATTCTGGAGTACTCATACCCGGAGGAATGGAAGAGCACACCCGGCACTAGATCCGAAAAAAAGAGTGCGGGTTGTTTTTCGCAGCAGAAGAATCTGAATAAACTTCTGCCTGCAACACCGCAAACTAACTTTTTTTTTGCCTCGGGGGGCAGGGTAAGGCGCCCTTCTGCACACTTTAAAGAAAGCAAGCAAGCAAGTATTCCACTCCAATCCAAAAGTAACTTCTGCGGGTTGGCGGGGTTCTTCGCGCAGAAACTTCTGCTTGTTGGACCTGAAAGGGTTGCAGGCAGGCAGGCAGAGGCTTCTGCTTCGCGCAGAAACCAAAACCTCTTCTTCCCCCCTTCTGCAAAGCAAAAAAAATATCTTGAAAGTTGGAGTGTTGGTTGCAGAAGAGACTTCTGCTTCGCGCAGGGGTTCTCCGGGGAAGAGCTCTTCTCCGCTCCGCAGAAGGGTGTTCTCGCGGTGCTCGGTCAAGAACTTCCAACCTTCTGCCTGCCACCTCGCAGAAGTTACCCCTGCGCTCGGTCAAGAACTTCCAAACAACCTTTTCCCCTGCAACCCTTTTTTTAGGAAATAAATCCGAAAAAGATTGATTGCTGAGCGCAGCGAAGCGAAGGGAAGGCTGGACTGCACTCCCTGCCGTTGTTGATTGACCGAACTGCACCGTATTGCACACTCTATCTTCTATTGCCGGTTGGACTGCATTCCTGTTGCACACTGTTGCTGTCGTTGTTGATTGAAGGGAACCCAAAGCTGGACTTTAATAACGGTCAATGCACCTGATATCCCGTTGTTACCTGGCGGTAGCACGGGCACGCTTATTGACTGAACTGAGATGCAATCTCTGCCTTAGCTGGCCGGCCGTCTAGAGTGCGTGCTTCCGGGCCCCCTATTCTTTAAGGGAAGGGCACACCCGCTTTGCACAACTGTTATTGAAGGAAGGGAAAGCCATCGAGCCAAAGCACCATCGGCGGAGCAGCTGGGTAGCCGGTTCCCGGGCGGCTCTACAAACCCAACAGTTTGCAGAGAGTGCCATTGGCAAGGGGGCGCCGGCCCCTGGTGACAAGAGTACCGAGTTCGAGAGACGCGTTTGGCATCTTTTGATTGAGTAGAAATGGGGTATTTTCATAGCTAACAACAAGCACTAAGAATAAGCAAGCTGTATGGTAACTGGGATGGACGAGAACAGAGCTGTGACCCTCGTATTCCCGAACTGCTTTTATCGGTCGAGTGTCTTCCAAAAAGACAGACAGACTGTTATAACGGACCCTATCAATCAAAGGTCGAGTGTCCCGGCCACGGGGGAATACCCTGGCGTTGGTGCCGTTGGTTAGAGATGAATAGCAGTTTGAAAGTACTTCCGAAAGTGCGTGCTGGAACCTCTAGATATGATAAGCTTTCCGGCGGATTGGTTATTGGTCCGTTTAAAAATAAGCATCTATCTACGAAAATGAAAGATTGATTGAGGGGCATGCCTGCCTTGGGATATTCAGTTGAGTGCTTTTTCTCTCCCAAATCAAAGTATATAGATGCGGATTTTCAAGAGAAGTTCCGTGAAACAGAGAACTATAGCTTCAGCCTCAGGCTGGCAGGGGAACCGAAAACGAACTCGCATGAATATCAGGAACAGACCCAAGAACAAAAGCCAACGGAATGAGACTTTATATCCTTGGTATTTTAGCCAAAATCCCGGGAATCATAATCCCACTCTCACTAGGAGTAGCCTTTTTGGTGTTAGCTGAACGTAAAGTCATGGCTTCTATGCAACGTCGGAAGGGTCTTAATGTCGTGGGATTGTTTGGTTCGTTACAACCTTTGGCGGATGGTTTGAAATCAATCCTAAAAGAACCTATTTTACCTTCAAGTGCTAATTTCTTTCTCTCCATAATGGCTCCAGTAATTACATTTATGGTGCGCCGTGTTAGGTTTCGAAAGTAACGACCCGCAAGCAGCATTATGTTCGTAATGTATGTCTGACTCGGGAATACGTGCAGCAGGCCAAGGCGGCCAATAAAAAGGGTTAATAATCCTGATGGTTCGCGAGCAATTGGGGGCGGGTTGAAAAATCAATCGGCTGGCTGCTTTTAGGTAGGGACAACGCGCGGGGGAAGCCCGCGAAAGCAGCCCGTCCCCTGCCGGCAGTTGTACCTCAGTTAACTGGTGTGGGATTTTAAGGTCAGGTTAACTAACCCGATACGTACTTACTGCCCGAGTAAGGGCTACACATCCCCAACGGAAGACTTCGGTATGTGTGTGGCGGAGTAACCCGGGCGCTTCACCCGGGCGAAAGCTTTGACTTCTACATAAAGCGGTCAGGGTGGAGAGACTTTGACTTTGTGGGGGTAGGGGGTCGGTCCGGGTTGTCGGACAGCCAGCCACAAGTAATTCCAGCCTAGGAACTGACTCGAGCAATCGAGCAAGTGCGCAAGGACCCATCCATCAGGTGCTCCGGCCAAGTTCGTCAGAGCGAGAACACGAAGAGAGAGCAACCACGGGAAGTAACCGCTTCACATCGTCCAGCCAATCCCCGATGCGCGGTCTCAGAGGTCGCATAGTAGCGAGGTCACCATAATTCAATACGCAAAGGCGACTAGTCAGAACGGGCCCTTCAGTCGGGAGAGTGGTTCCCCCGGGGCAGGGGATCCAAGGAGGGGGAAGGAGATCCTTTTGCGGAGTTAATCCCGTCAAGGGCATAAATCGGTAGGGGATCCAAGTTATGGGTCGGGGATCCGAGTTCGTGAGAGTGTCTCTCCCTACGCAAGCCCCGTCCTTGGATCCCGGGGGAAGAGCTTGCCCCCGAGGCCAGCCAGCCAGCCTGGGGGAACCGGTAGTGCCACTATGTGGCCCTCATACCCCCGGAACCACCCGGCTTACACTCCCGTACTCAGAGGAAGAGGGAATACACTCGTTAGTAAGACCTTAACGGTAGTGCCGGTTGGTTGTTTGGTTCATTCGAAACAACCTTTTCGGTTGGTTGTTGGGGTGCCGTGCCTTTGTCATTTCGAAACAACCGCACGGCAGAAGTTCACACTTTTTGCTTGCTTGCTTGCAGGGTAAAAGGTTCTTTCCCCTGCAACCCCCGTGCCGTGAACCTTCGCAAGCAACTTTTGCCCAGCCGTTCACCTGCTTGGAGAACAACACGCAACCCAAGAAGTTTGTGTGAACTTCTGCTCTCTCTTATATCCCTCTTCAGGTTGTTTGTGGGGAAAAGTTACCCCTGCGCTCGGTAAAGAACACCCTTCTGCACCTCTGGAGTAGGCTGCCGTACGGGGTGGGATCCAAGGCCCAGGTCTTCCCTTCCCGAGTGGACTTCCTTAAACGGTATCCAAAACGGTCTTCTTCCCCTTCACGTTTTCACTTCTTCCCCTTCACCGAGTGGGCTTTTACGGTCGAGTGGACTTTTACGGTCGAGTGGAAAAGGGAGGGTCTTCCCGTCTTCCCCCGCCTCCTCAGAGGAATAGTTCTCCGGGGGGACTCGGGAAGACCTTGATTTGGATACCGTTTACTGCCAGTCCACTCGACCCAAGAAGGCGTGCGTTTTGGATCCCACCCTTGCGCAACGGGATCCAAGGAGGGCTTACCGGGAAGTCCACTCTCCCTTCCCCTGCCACCTCGCAGGGGAAAAGCCCTGCGCTCGGTAAAGAACTCCTGCCACCTCTCTCTTATATTACTCTGAAGGTTGGTTGTTTGTGGGGAAAACCTGCGCTCGGAGAACTTCTGTACATACCTTTACTTGGATCCCACCCTTGACGGGAGACACTCTCACGACGGGTCCCGACCGACGTACTTTTAGGACGGTTGTTTTGCCCGACCGACCGACGAGTAATCCCCACCCCCTCCTGCCAGCCGCCTGCCCGGGCGGAGCAAGCCAGTACATATGCTGCGTTGAGAATGGGTATTTTCCCCTCCCCTCCCCTACCGTAGTAGGCAGGACTCTAAGCAATGGCCGGTGTTCCGAGTGAGAGCTGTATGACGAGAGATTGCCACGTATGGTTCGGAGGGCAGCCTTGATTGACTGACCCCTATTTAAGTTTGGTTGCTTGGGCGGTTATACCTTTCGATTATGGTATGGTATTGTCGGATTTAAATGCAGGTATACCCTATCCATTTGCTATATCTTCTCTGGGGGTTTATGGGATTATTATGGCGGGTTGGTCTAGTAGGGCGGCCGTTCGGTTGCTTATGGTAGGTACTCCCAGGTGGTCTGGTCTGGTCAAAAGGTGCGTGCTCTAGGTGTAGAACGATCTGCTCTACGCAGGGTGCAGGGCTCCTCAGCATAACTGGTAATAGGCTCGACTCGCGAGGGTGGGGTTTTTAGTGTAGGAGAGAGGGATAGGGCCGAAGCTCAGAGATTCTAATCCGAAGGGGTAAAGTACGGAAGAGAAAGAGCATGCCACAAAAGCAGCAGCCTGGTTGAGGATGTCAACGGGGGGCAGGCGGGCTCCCTTAACCTCGGAGGGGAAAACCCCTGCGCTCGGTAAAGAACTCCTGCCACCTCTGGAACCCCCGTTGACCCTTTCTCCTTTAGTTAGTGAGGGTCTCATTTGAAAGTTGGTTGGGGGATTTTATTTTTGGGGGTCTCCCAAATCAAGGGCTACGCGGGCTAACTGCGCTACCTTGGCAACTCTGTGGGGAAGCGCAGTTAGCTTACCCTGCCCGGACTGTCTTCCCGCCCGAAGAGGTTAGTTCAAAAGGAGATCCAACAACGGAATCCAAGTTGGGACTTGCCCCACAACGGAGACCTCAAAAAACCCGGAGGCCGGCGGGACTCCCAAAGCCCATAACTGAGTGCCAATGAGGGCGCAGGGGAAAAGGTTGTTGCTATCCGTGCCTTCGCTTCGCTGCGCTCAGGATAACTCTCTGGGGTTGGTTGTTTGTTGCAGAAGTTTATTTCTTCGCTGCGCGAAGCAGAAGTCTCTTCTGCAACCAACACTCTTCCCCAACAGCTTGCTTGCCAATTTTGCAGAGGTTTCTGCGCGAAGCAGAAGTCTCTGCCCCTTTCAGGTCCAACTTTTAAGCAGGCAGCAAGAAGGGTTTTGAAAGTTGGTTTCTGCGCGAAGCAGAAGTTACCCCCCGCAGAAGTTGGCAGAAGGTTGTTTGAAAGCAGAAGTTCTTCGCTTTCCCGCGCGAAGCATAAGTTTCACGCAAGCAAGCCTTCTTGATCCTTTTGGAGTGGAATACTTGCTTGCTTTCTTTAAAGTGTGCAGAAGGGCGCATTTTTTTGGAGGTCTTCCCCAAAAAGGTTGTTTGCGGTGTTGCAGGCAGAAGTCTCTTCCAGATTCTTCTGCTGCGCAGAATAACTTCCCGCACTCTTTTTTTGTTCCAGAAGGTTCTTCGCTGCGCTCAGATTCAACACGAAGGCCAACAAGAACTCTTCCCCGCTACGCGGAGCAGAAGTTCACACCAAACAACCTTTTACCCTGGTTCCCAACCCAACTTTTAACCCTTCTTGGTCCAACAAGAACTTCGCTACGCGAAGAACCAGCCAACCAACCTGGCCCCCCTTCTTGGTCCTTGGAACCAACTCCTGCACGAAAAGTCTCGCTTACAAAGGTAAGCACGGATAGCAACCTTCCCCCCGAATTCTGTTGCTTCATTCGTGCAAACTGTTGTTAATCCGTGCCTACCTTTGTAAGCTGGCAAGTGTGGCAAGTCGGGATCCAAGGATTTCCAAAAGCAGAAGCAGAAGTTTTCGCAGGGGTTTCCCCACAAACAACCTGAAGAGGGATATAAGAGGGTGGCAGGGGTTCTTCTGCTTTCACCCACCCGTAGCAGGCAGAAGGGTGTTCTTGACCGAGCGCAGGGGAAGAGAACACCCTCCTGTCCCGGGGGAAGGCCCGCGGTAAAATAACTCCTGCTCTCTCTTATATTACTCTGAAGGTTGGTTGGTTGTTTGTGGGGAAAACCCCGGTGCTCGGAGAACTTACACCCTTCTGCACATACAGTTGCAGAAGGCACATACCTTGACCGAGCGCAGGGGGGAAGAGGTGGCAGGGTGTTCTCGCGGGGCAGAAGTTACCCCAACTTCTGGCAAGCTCGGAGAACTTACACCCTTCTGCACATACAGTTGCAGAAGGCAGAAGGCAGAAGGGTGTAAGTTCTCGCAGCCCCAACTCCTGGCTCGGTCAAGAACTTCCAAACAACCTCCTGCCACCTCTGGAACCCCCTCATTCTCCGAATTCGTGCCACTTTTATCACGAAGTGGGGGAACACGGAGGCAAACAAACAACCAACCTTCTGCACGTGCGGGTTGTTTCGCTTACAAAGGACCAATAAGGTGTGCAGCGGGAACAACCCTTCTGGTTGCTTCGCGCAGCAGAAGAACAACAACAACCAACAATTGGTTGTTGTTTGGTTGTTGTTCTTCAGAAGTTTATTCAGAAGTTTCTTCTGCAAAATTGGCAAGCAAGCTGTTGGGCCGGGTTGTTTGTGCGCAGCGGGAACAACCCTTCTGGTTGCTTCGCGCAGCTACGCAGAAGTTCACACCTTCTGCGACGGATTTCCAAAACAAAACAAAACACAAACTGCCAACAACCCGCAGAAGTTGCTTGCTTTCTGAGCGCAGCTACCGATTCCCCTTTGCACGGCACGGATCAAAGCAGCCTGGCAAAGTCGGGATCCAAGTTGTCCCACTCGTAATCTCGACTCCTAAAGTTTGCGCGCTCGCCGTTGCACGAATGGTTAAAAGCAAGCCGGGATCCAAGTTGTCCCACTATCCCTCCTTCCTGGCAAAGTCGGGATCCAAGTTGTCCCACTCCTTGGATCCGCCCTTTTGCACGAATAGCTTGGCAGGCCCTCAGACCTAAACCTCCCGTACTTCAGAGGAATATAAGAGGGAAGTCCTTGGATCCCGAGTGGACGGGAGCCGGGTAACCTATCCTTGTAAATCGAGATAAGGTGCCGTCCTGGCTAGAATCGGAGTAGTCTCCCTAGGTAGCCAACGACCGAGAGTGATCCCTGCACTTCCTCACAACCGGATGGAGCGAACAAATGTACGCTGTCTCGTTCTCTGCCGGCTGGGATTGCTTGCCAGCCAGGTCAGATTGAAGCAACCAAGCAACCATTGTATGAAAACATATCACCCATATTCCTGGGGACAAGAGACTGAACGACATCCCGATCTACTGCATCCTAGGACGTCTAGGATAAGAGCCATAGGTGATACCGGCGAAACCCAGCCAGATATAAATTCTCTGGCAGGTAGTCAGAGGACTCATAGTACCCGCCATGAAGGGTAACCCATGGTGAGGGGAAGGCGCTAGTTCGAGGACTTAGTCAGTCGTCTTTTCTTCGTCCCTTCACTATTCGCTTTCTCCCAGCAGCAGGAAAGGAGTCTAGATGTCTGCCTAGCTTTGGCAGATTTTACTCAACGCAATCTACAAACTCAAATCCCACGAATCCCTTTTAATAAAAAGGATAAATCCGACTCAGTGCGGAATGGGGTTGATCGTCGTCTTGTGGATCTTTGGATCTCTAGTGACCGGAGGGACAATACATCCCACAGGATTCGAGGTCTTTTTTTCGCGAAGCGATCGATATGCCGAAAGAGATCGATCATCTCGGGCGGCGGCGGCCCAACGTTCGAAACGGGTTCGGGCGAGGGGGGCGTTGGCGAGTTCTTTTCTTTTTTTCGTGCAGCTCTCACGGGAAGGGAAGGGAGGGGAGGGGAAGGGAAGGGAAGGGAAGAACCCCGGTTATCTTCCTAAGCGGCAGGAGCGGGTACCTCAGAACATACAGCCCCTTTGCAACTGCGTGCTTGATGCATGAGTACCACCAGTAGCCAGGGATAAAAGTAAACCTAGGAGATCCAAGGGAAACTCCTCGGCTTGCCACTTTTTATAGAAACTAACTTTTCGTGCAACTTTTAAGAAGGGCTGCAAACTTCTGCCGTGCAAGCCTACCTTTGTAACTTTTTGGGCTTGCGGTTGGTTGTTTCGGATAACCCAAAAAGAAAGTTCCTGGCACGGGACTTTTCGGCCAGGCCGTTGCACTTTTAATTGAAGTGGCACATTGAGGTCCAAAACTTATTCCCACTTGCCACACAAACTAACTTTTATCACGAAGTGTAAAAGGTTGTTTGTGGCAAACTTCTGCCGTGCCTATCTTTGGTTCCAGGGCCTTCCCCCAACCGTGGCGTTTCGAAGTTTGTGGCAACCCAATTTTGGTTGTTTCCGTGCCTTCCCGTGTGGCAAGTCGGGATCCAAGGAACCACTCTCCCTGCCACCTCGCAGAAGGGTGTTACCCTTCCCTTCCCCGGTGCTCGGAGAACTTACACCCTTCTGCACATACGCAGAAGGCACATACCTTGACCGAGCGCAGGGGAAGAGGTGGGAAGTTCTTCTGCTTCCCCCGCAGCCCCAACTCCTGGCTCGGTCAAGAACTTCCAAACAACCTCCTGCCACCTCTGGAACCCTTGGCAAATACAGTTGTCGGGATCCAAGACCCACTCGTAACTCCTATTTGCACTTCAAAAGTGCGTGCCCAGAGGTTTGTGGCATGAAAAGCCAAAAGATTCTCAGAGGTCTCCCTTGATTATCCCGGGGGTCGTAATCCCGACTTTTAAAACTGATCCAGTCCGGGTTGTGGGGCAAAACGGGGGAAGCAGTTGGTGGGGTTAAACCCTTTGACGGTCTTCCCGAGTGGAAAGTCAAATTCATAAGTATGCCCCCACCCACCCAAAGGTTGTTGATTTCTACCTGCCATCCACTCGCCCTTCCCCTCCCGGCACAGAGTAATATAAGAGGGCGGGCTAAGTTGGAAGACACTCGTTAAGCCTGCCAGCATACCCGCCCTTGGATCCCTCCAAAGTCCACTCTACCTTAAGACACTCGTTCCCCCGGGGGAACCACTCTTTCCCCCTGACTTTCTTTCTTTCTTTAAAAAAAGAAGGTCTCTCCCGCCGACCTCGCCGAAAATCTTATAGCTTTTTCTTTTAACTTTCCCCGGGGCAGGCAGTGCTTTGGTTGTCACTGACTCGCAAGTCGTCGTCTATTAGTGTGGGTGGAGATCAGTGAGTGGGAAAAGCACCCCTCGTGTCATCAAAGGGATCCTGAAAGTTAGTTCTCTTGGTATCACTTGATACCCAGAGCAATAATAGCTCCACCAGCTCGGTCGTCCGATTGCAACAACCACCCACCCGCCCTGGTCGGTCGGTCCGCTTCTTTTTCCCCGCGCGCGTTTTCCGTTATCACTCCGCCCTCCTCTATCGCGTCTTGTGTGGCGCTTTGAACAGAGTGTATCTGTACCAATTGCTTCTTGCGTGCGGTGTGGATCTACGAGTAGTAAGTGGAGATGCATCGAGTGAGAGGTATGAGGGATGCTTCAAGTAAGGAGCACGATCGTAAGATCTCTGGCCTGCCTAAGCTGGGATTAGGCCTGCCTGCCGCGCCGGTTAACCTATTAGTCGTAAGCAGATCCCGCCGCTTCCCCCATGCCACCATTCCGGCCTATCGAGGCAAAGCGGTAAGACGACGACCTTGCACCCGGCCCCCTGGCAGGCCAGCGATTCAAAGCAAGTGGGGTAGAGAGCCGTATGCGCGGTGACGTGCTTGCACGGTTCGGAGAGGACTCGGCTACACCGATCTCGCTGATTGGTGGAAAGGTTTCACTCTTCATTCTAAACATGCTTTTTTGGGAGCATTACGATCTGCAGCTCAAATGGTTTCTTATGAAGTATCTATTGGTCTTATTATTATTATTACTGCGCGCCTCGTGAGTGCGTTTGGATCCGCGAAGTTTACATACAATCGCTCGGGTGTTACCCTAACCCGACTCGGGAACAGACCGAAGGGAACCGCAGCATGGGTAATGTCCGCGTTTCGTCGCAAGGCTAATTCCGAGTTGCAACGGGTGAGTGGGCGTAAGGCCCCTCCCAACCAAGGCGGTCCGGGCTAGGGAGGCACCAGGGTCCTAATACTATCCAGGTGCTAATAAAACCTCCCCCAACCCCCGGGCTGCAATGAGCAGAAAGGCCACTCACCGTGAAAGCCTAAACGACGAGCAAACACTCAAACGTGAAAGCGAGGGATCGCCCAACAAATGGACTCTACAAGGAAGGACCATGCTTTGAGAGAAGTGGTAACCAGTCCGGAGACGAGGCAGGCCAAAGATGTACGGTGACGGATCAGCCATAAATGTACTCCGAGTGTGGCAACTTTTATTTGATTTTCAAGGGTCGAGCATACGACGAAGCCCTTGCCGATTGAGAGTGCTCGGAGGAAAGGGCTGTAGGTGATAATGCGCTATGCCGGGAACACGCGGTTCCCCTAGGCACTCGGGAAGCAAAGCCGTGTCTCCGCCTCCCCGCAAGGACGGTTTACTATGGATGGGGGGGTAAGGGGGGGAGGGTAGGTGCTCGCCGCGTCCGGAAAGCACGACGGGATCGAATCAGAGAAAGCGAACCGTAGGAGATCCAAGGGGTTGGCTTGGGCTTGCCGGAGTCCCGGCACGGAACCAATGAGTGCAACTTTTTGGATTCAGTTGTGCCGGAGCGAGTGGGACAACCTTGGATCTCACGACAACTGTTTTGCAGTAATTCGTGCGGTTTTACGGATTTCAAAAAAGCTATCTTCGCGCAGCGAAGCAGAAGTTCTTGCTCCGGGCAACTTCAGAAAAGCAGTTCATTCGCTTACAAAGGTAGGCACGGGGGAAAACAACCAACCTTTTCGGCCACTCCGAATGAGTGCAGAAGGGAAGTCGGAAGAGTGGGACAAAAGGTGTGAACCCGCACGCAAGCAACTTTTGCCCAGCCGTTCACCTGCTTGGAGAACAACACGCAACCCAAGAAGTTTGTGTGAACTTCTGCTCTCTCTTATATCCCTCTTCAGGTTGTTTGTGGGGAAAAGTTACCCCTGCGCTCGGTAAAGAACACCCTTCTGCAACCCAACACACCTTCTTTGCACTCTTTTTTTGAAATCCGTCCAAAAAAAAAGGGTTGTATTACCTTGACCGAGCGCAGGGGAAGAGGAACAACCAGAAGGGGTGTTGTTTGCGGTGTTGCAGGCAGGTGACCTTCTGGTTGTTTGAAGGCAGAAGTTATTTTCCCCGCTGCGCTCAGATAGCTTTTTTGGAAGCAGAAGAAACTTACTTCTGCTTCCAAAAAAAAAAGTGTGCAGAAGGGTTGTTTGTTGTTTGGGTTGGGTTTCTGCGCGAAGCAGAAGTTTGGAGTGGAATACTTGCTTGCTTTCTTTAAAGTGTGCAGAAGAACTTCTGCAGTTCTTCTGCGCTCAGAAGAGACTTCTGCACACTTTAAAGAAAGCAAGCAAGTATTCCGGTCCAAACCAAAAAGTGTGCAGAGGTCTCTTCGCTGCGCGAAGATGGAGGTCCTTGTTTAGAGGTCAAAGAACTTTTGGCAGCAGGGGAAAAGGTTGGTTGAAACTTCTGCCCCGCTGCGCTCAGACTTTCACACCTTGGATCCCGACTGGCACGCTTCATTCGTGCCACAGGCCGGCAACGTGCCACTCCGGATGAGTGCAACTTCAGAAAAGCAGTTCATTCGTGCTCTTCCCCCAGGGGAGGGGAGGAGAACCCCTGCGCGAAGCAGAAGTTCCGCAGGTATGTGCAGAAGGGTGTTCTCCGAGCGCAGGGGTAACTTCTGCGAGAACTTATGCGGGGTTCTCCGGCCGTTTTTGGCAGGGCAGCAAAAAAAAAGCAGAAGTTTCTTTTTTTTGGACCTCCAAAAAGAAAGCAGAAGTTCTTCGCGCAGCGAAGCAGAAGTTCTTGCCACAAGAAGAAAGTTCTGAGCGCAGCTACCGTGCCGGGGAAGGCAACTTTATCTTTGGTTGTTTGGTTGGCCGGATAAAAGTTGCCGTGCCTTCACTCCGCTGCGCGAAGCAGAAGTTCACACAAACAACCCGGCAGAAGTTCTTGGTCCACTTCGCTGCGCGAAGCAACCAGAAGGGTTGTTCCCGCTGCACGCCTTCTGGGTCCTTTGTAATTTCGAAACAACCTTAAAGGGGCACGGCAGAAGGTTGTTTGTTGCAGAGCTTTTTGGTTCCAAGGTGTGCAGAAGGTTGTTTGTTGCTTGCTTGCAGAAGGTTCTTTCCCCCGTGCCAGCCTACCTTTGTAACTTCGAAACTCTTCGTGCAGAAGTTCCTACCCTACCTTTTTGCTTGCTTGCTTGCTTGCTTGCTTGCTTGCTTGCTTGCTTGCTTGCTTGCTTGCTTGCTTGCTTGCTTGCTTGCTTGCTTGCTTGCAGAAGGTTCTCCGTAAAAGTTGCCGTGAACCCGCACGCAAGCAACTTTTGCCCGCTGCGAAATTTTGGCACTCTTTTTTGCAGGCAGGAAATCCGTCAAACCTGTAGGGTTCTCCTTCCCGCACGGGGGAGAGCTGCGCTCAGAAAGCGCTTTTGTTTAAACCTTCCTTTTCCCCGGTGGCGTTTCGCTTACAAAGGACGGATTTCAAAAAAAGAGTGCAACTTCTGCGGGGTAGGGTTGGGTTAAAAGTTGGGTTGGGTTGGTTGTTTGAACTTCTGCGCAGCTTTCCCCCGTGCGGGAAGGCAACAACTTAAGTTGTTGAGTTCTTTTTGGGCAGAAGTTTGGTTGGCCCGTTGCACACCTTGTTTTTGGTTCCAAAAAGTGTGAACTTCTGCCGAGCGGTTGTTTCGAAACAACCTTTTCGGCACGGGGGAAAGAACCTTCTGCAAGCAAGCAAGCAAGCAAGCAAGCAAGCAAGCAAGCAAGCAAGCAAGCAAGCAAGCAACTTCTGCACTCATTCAAAGGGGATCCGCCTACCTTTGTAAGCGTGTTAAAGTGTGGCAAGTCGGGGGATTTCCAACACGCACGCTTTTGCCAAAAGAGCTTGCTTGCTTGCTTTCTGAGCGCAGCGAAGAACACCGGACGGATTTCCAAGAGTTCTGAGCGCAGCTACCGAACTTTGAACCACTCTCCCTGCCACCTCGCAGAAGTTACCCTTCCCCGGTGCTCGGTCAAGAACTTCCAACCTTCTGCGCAGAAGGGTGTAAGTTCTCGCAGCCCCAACTCCTGGCTCGGTAAAGAACTTCCAAACTCCTGCCACCTCTGGAACCCCCTTATTCTTCGTGGCACACCTTGGATTCGTGGCACTCATTGGGCGCTTGCCGGGGGCGAGTTGCGGTGGGTGGTGCCGGGGGGCCGGGTAACGGGCTGATGAGTGCCTGATCGAGTCGGGACGAACAAATAGCTAACCTCAAGGCTGGCTACAAGTAGTATAGCCGAGGGAAGCCCCCAGAGACTGGATGAGTTACAGGTCGCAGGGCGTGCCGGGAATGGGTAAACTAGGCTCTGGAACACCCGCTAACAGCTATATTGCTGATCCGGATAACGATAGTGGGATACTATGGTGGGTGGTGTGGCCGAATAACTGACAGGAGGCGCTATCCACTCGGTAATTGCAAACTTCCCCTCCGTTCCCTAGGCATCCCTGGACATGCATCGATAGGCACTCCAGACGACTTTTCCAAGTGGAGGGCCGGGTCTTGGGGGGTCCAGAGAAAGCTAAGATTATTCCTAGGTTGTTCCTTTGGGTTCCCTTTCAGCTTTCTCGGACCGGCCCCCTCCCCTCCCCTCCCCTCCCTCGGGGCCGAAGGCGGGCGCGCACTAATGCTGTCTACAAAGTAGTAGTGCGCGCCCCGCTCTCCCGACCCCGGCAAGACTCACCCCGTCCTATTCTGCCTACCTGGAAAGGGGGTTGCTGGAACCTAGCTCCGCTCTTAGCAGCAAACGTCGCCGAGGCGGGCGAGGGCAACACAGCACATAGGCACGTCCAGCAGGGATGAACGAAGCGCTACGCGCGAAACCGGCTTTACTCGGAGGATGGATGGTGCCCCCTCCGAGAGAGACCCAATTCGACGCACGCCTCTGGATGCCAAGTGATAGGTTGGGGGCTTGCTTTCAGCCGCTCCCCAACCTACAACTTGCCCCAACACCAACAATACTTCCAACTTTCGTCAACCAGGTCTTCCCCCAGAGGTGGCAGGAGTTCTTTACCGAGCGCAGGTATGTGCAAAAGGGTGTTCTCCGAGCGCAGGGGTTCTCCGAGGAACTTCTGCGGGAAGAGGTGGCAGGCAGAAGGGTGTTCTTGACCGAGCACCGGGGAAGGGAAGGGTAACGCCCTTCTGCGAGGTGGCAGGGAGAGTGGGACAACTGGGATCCCAGCTGGGACGCGGCTGGGCCCCTTTACGAAAGGGCAAAGGCGAAGGATGGCACACCTACCTTAAGCAGCGAACTCGATAGGCGTTGCCTACTCAATAAGAACCAAACTAGGGATGGGCGGGATGGCGAGGGCCATAGCCTCTAAACACAGAATTATTAAGTTCCGCTTATGCGAGGGAAGGGCCCGAAGGGTGAGTAAGAATACCGAACTTCTTCCCAAAGAAGTTATCACGGACGAGCCACATGCGGGGAAACTTGCACGTGTGGTTCTGACCGGGGGGGAAGGTAAGGCCCTCTCGGTATACTGTACTAATCTGTGTGGGTTCTCGCAATTTCAGTGAGATTGTCATAGCGTAAAAGAAGATATGGTTTGGCATTCCCTTGTTTCCCGTATTGATTATGTTTCTTATTCCTTGTTTAGCAGAAACTAATAGGGCTCCGTTCGATCTACCAGAAGCAGAAGCTGAATCAGTCGCGGGCTATAATGTAGAATATGCGCGGGATGCGATCCCTAAGAGTTCACTGTTGGCGGAAGCCAATGTCCCGGGATCTCTTGGGCAGGGACTAATTCCTACTGGGACTTTTTTGGGGGTCGAGTAAACTCCCCCCTTAGACAAGCACTTCGGACGGAAAACTTTCCTTGATTGGGTTGCGCTTTGACAAGAGCTCCGATCGCCCCCAACCATTGGGGTGCGGATACCCATGTACTATCTGCAGGGATGTATGAGACAGCTCTATGCGAGTACGACGGAATATTAGTCGGAAAGGTAATCCCTAGAGCTGTCCCCCACAGTACATCAACGCCGGACTCACAGGCCGGTCAATATCGTGACAACGTCGACCTAGGAATATCGTATCCTAAGGAACCATCACAAGGACGGTCAGACGGGAACGTCGACATGTCCAGCGAAGCCAGCCCAGAAGTAAGTTGTTGACTTGCGCTGCTGACTCTACGTCAGCTGGTCAATCTCATGATCGGGCGAACGAACCCCTACAAGACCACGGTCCCGACCTTACCAACACCGGAGGGACGGATATTCGTAGACCTTTATAGGAGTATGATGACCGAAAGTGTCGAAGAACGAGTGAACAAAGAATACGTCAAGAATGACGATATTTAGTTCAATAGGTGATAACAACAAGCAAGGATGGTCAATTGCCCGCCCAAAGGGCTAGCCCCTCTCCCTTATTTATTGAAGGCAAGTGGACGGCAGGTCGAGTGTCTTCCCCCTGGCAGTAAGGGGGGGGAGAGTGGGCCTTATGGGTCTTCCCCCGGTGCACGGGGAGGAGAGTGGACTTTGATGGTCTTCCCAGCAGTCTTAGATGGCCAGAATACCTTCATAGGTCTTCCCCTTCACCGGTTAAACGGGGGCGGGTACCCCTTTGAAAAAAGGCCATCCACTCGACGGGTCCCCCTTTGTCGGGCGGGGGAATACCCGGCCATCCACTCGACCTGGGCCCCGTTTAACAGTTTGTGGGAAGACACGAGACCGGTGGGGTCCAAGGAGGGGGATTAAGGGGGCCCCTCGCCACTATTACTCTGAGGGTCGGTCTTAAACCGGAAGGGGAGTTTTAATACTTGAACTCGGGAAACCCGCGCTAGCCGGGAAACTTAAGGCACGGGGCCGTGCTAGCCGGGAGAATACACTTTAATTGAAAAGAGTGGACCGGTCGAGTGTCCCTTATGGGTCCTTGGATCCCACCTTCCCTTCCCTTCCCTTCCCTGGAACTTCCCTTCCTTGAATTTGTTTGTTTTCCGGAAGGAAGGAGGGAGAGTGGTTCCTTGGATCCCGACAACTTTTAACCCTCGTGCCTTAATACACTCTAAAAGTAGGGATCCAAGGGGATCCAAGGAGTGCCTGGAGATCCGTGCCTACCTTTGTAAGCGAAACAACAACCCGCAGAAGTTAGTTCTTTTAACTCGGTTCAGTTGTTTGCGCTGCTTTCATTCGTGCCACAGGTTGCCTGGCAAATACAGTTGTCGGGATCCAAGGTGTCCCACTCTCCCGACTTAGTCTTTCAAGGAAGGAGGGAGAGTGGTTCCTTGGATCCCGACAACTCGGATCCCTTCGTGCCACTACGAATGAGTGAACTTTTTTGGGCTGAAGGAGGGAGAGTGGGACACGATCCCGACTTTTAAGGTTGCAAGGAGGGAGAGTGGGACAACTTGGATCCCGACTTTTAAGGCTGGCACATTCGTGCAAGAGGGAAGGAGGGAGAGTGGTTCCTTGGATCCCGACAACTGTTTCCATCCGTGCGGTGGCACTCATTCGAAGAATGAGGGCTTCCGCAGGGGAAAAGGTTGTTATTCGAAACAACCTGGCACGGCCACGGGGAAGGCCCTTCCCCAAAGGTAGGCACGGATAAAAGCCACTTTTAAAGAATGAGGGAAGGAGGGAGAGTGGGACAAAAGGGAACCTTCGCACGCCAACAAGTAAGTCCCCGCTGCGCTCAGAAAGCAAGCAAGCAAGCGGGAACTGGCAGGCAGGCACTTAAAGCGTGCGTGCGTGCGTGTTGGAAATCCGTCAAGAACACCACACTTTGTGTGCAGAAGAACTTCTGCAAACCCCGGAGGGGAGGGGAGGGGAGGGGAGGGGAGGGGAGAACCCCTGCGCTCAGAACTTTACTTTCTTTTGGAAATCCTTGGATCCCGACTTGCCACACTTGCCAGCTTACAAAGGTAGGCACGGATCCCCGAAAAAGTTATCCGTGCCTTCGCAAGCAACCCAACCCAACCCAACCTTTTGCCCGCTGCGAAATCTTGGCATAACTTTTTCGGATCTCCAAAAAAAAGGGTTGCAGAAGGGTTGTTGGAAGTTCTTTACCGAGCCAGGAGTTGGGGCTGCGAGAACTTACACCCTTCTGCGCAGAAGGGTTGTTGGAAGTTCTTGACCGAGCACAGGGGAAGAGAACTTCTGCGGAGAAGAGCTTTTCCTTCCCCCAGTAACTTCTGCACACAAAGTGTGGTGTTCTTGACGGATTTCCAACACGCACGCTTTTGCCAAAAGAGCTTGCTTTCTGAGCGCAGCGGGGAAAAGAACTTCTGCTTTCACCCACTCTTTCCCCCGCAGAAGAACTTCTGCTCGGAGGGGAAAACCCCTGCGCTCGGTCAAGAACTTCCAAACTCCTGCCACCTCTGGAACCCCCTTAACCTCTTCCCCTGCGCTCGGTCAAGGTAAACCCTTCTGGGCACGAAGGCCCTCATTCACTTACAAAGGTAGGCACGGATAACTGATGCGGAAGCCCTCAGACCCACATCCGTGCCTACCTGCGAAACTTTTTTGGCGTGGCAAACTTCTGCCCCCGTGCCTACCTTTGTAAGTAATTAACTTTTTGGGCCGGGCCGTGCGGGAACAGGTTGTTTCGAAGTTAAAAGTCGGGATCCAAGTTGTCCCACTATCCCTCCTTCCCTCATTCGCTTACAAAGGTAGGCACGGATTTAAAGGGGATTCGTGCAAACTGTTGTTAATTCGTGCCCTTCCCCCGTGCCAGCCTACCTTTGTAAGCGAACTTTTTGGCCACTGAAATTACTTACAAAGGTAGGCACGGATAACCAACCCTTTTGCACGAATTCAGTGGCACGAATGAGTGCCGCACTTTTAGGCACGGGGGAGGGGAAAGAACTTTCTGCAAGCAAGCAACTTCTGCCCTCATTCTTTTAAAGTGGCCCAGTGGCACGAATGTGGGAATGAGTGCCACAAGGTAGGCACGGGGGAAAGGCCCTCATTCGCTTACAAAGGTAGGCACGGATGTGGGAAACTTTTCGGCAGAAGTTAGTTGCTTGCTTGCAGAAGGTTCTTCCCCCCGTGCCAGCCTACCTTTGTAAGCGAAACAACCTTTTCGTGCAGAAGTTCACACTTTTTGGTTCCAAGGGCCAAGAAGTGTGAACTTCTGCCGAGCCGAAAAGTCTCCTTCCTTTTAGGCACGGGGGAGGGGAAAGAACCTTCTGCAAGCAACTTCTGCCCCCTTTTGCGCGCGCGCGCGTCGGGATCCAAGGGCCAAGAAGGGTTGACCGGACCGGTTGGTTGGCTGGTTCTTCGCGTAGGACTTCTGCCTGCTTAAAAGTTGGCAAACCTTCGTGTTGAATCTGAGCGCAGCGAAGAACTTCTGCGGATTTCAAAAGAGAGTGCCAAAATCTCGCAGCGGGCAAAAGGTTGGGTTGGCGTGCGAAGGCTCTTTTGTCCCACTCTCCCTGCCACCTCGCAGAAGTTACCCTTCCCCGGTGCTCGGAGAACAACCTTCTGCACATACGCAGAAGGGCGCCCAACTTCTGGCTCGGTCAAGAACTTCCAACAAACCTCCTGCCACCTCTGGAACCCCCGCACTCATTCGTAGTGGCACGAAGTTAAAGAACTTTTGGGACCAAGAAAGTTAGTTCCCTTGGATCCGACTTTGCCGTTAGGGCTGTGCCGGGCTGTGCCGGGAAGAGGTATCTTAAAGGGCGGGCTGCAGGCCCCCAGACCTGCACGCCGGAGAGATTTCACTATACAACATCGACATCGAGTTAATGGTGGGTCCGAAAGCCGAGCAGGAACGTAGTACTTCGGTTCCGAAGTACCGGCCTTCTTCTTTTTTCCACCAAGGAGGCAGAAGGGTGTTCTTGACCGAGCCAGAAGTTGGGGCTGCGCCCTTCTGCGTATGTGCAGAAGTTTCCGAGCCCCGCGAGAACTTCTGCGGAGAGTGGGACACCTTGGATCCCGACTGGGACGCGGCATTCACTTGTTTTCTTGTAAGGGCTGGGAGCTGTATGAGCGGTAACGTTCACGTACGGTTCTGTGAGAGGGGCGGTGGACGGAAATGGCCATCGTACCCTACTCTCGTCTGCAATGGGGTTTGCTCTTTCTTTTCCAGGGGAGTATGCTAATATGATCTCAATGAGGTGCGGAGCTTTGCATCTGACCTCCGTTGGGCTTCAGCCCTCTGCAGGAGCCAGCGCCCTTCCAAGGGCCTTGTGCAGTAAACTCCTCCGGGCGACGATCCGAATACTAGTAGGTCCCGCGAAGCTTTCAGAGAGGGGTAGCCTGGTGTGTAAGCACAGCAATGAACCGCGAACCCATCGGACGACCGGGGGATATCCTAAGTGGTTACCTCGTCACTCTTCCCCATACCTATACGTGTACCAAATGCTCATATGGGAAAGTGCGCTCCTAGGTAAACTGGGACCTAGGAGATCCAAGGAGTCCCTTAACTTCGTGCCACAGTGGCCCTCAGACCTCCTCAGAGGAATAGAAGGGGGACTAACTCCTTGGATCCGACGTCGTTTAGGTCGTTTTGCTCTGAGAAAGACGACTTTATTGTCCGGGGGTGCGGACACACCTGCGCGGATTACAGGTGACGGCTACAAGGATGGCGGGGAAGGAAACAGTACCCGACATCCAGGGATGAATGTAAACCCATCGGACAGGGATAATCATTCTGGTCCTGAGAGAGGATACTCACCGGCGGTGGTAGACACCAGTCTGAGGGGCGCGGAGCGCTATGAGTCACTGGGACGACGACAGGGCGCGAAGCGCACCCGTGTACTCGGAACTATGGCGGACGAAAGACTGCTACTGGCGTCTCATGAGCGAATCAAGCCTAAACCAGGCCACTCAAACCTTGATATTAGGGCCACTTTAAATGAGTGCGGAGAGGGAGGGGGTGGGGAGGGGTTAAACGGGGCCCCCTCCCCCACCACCTCCCCACCCCAGGGCTCATTTTTGAAACCCTGTTTTAGTAAGAAGGGAATCTCTTTGGAATGGTTGGAGAGAGCCTCGCAGCGCCTCCTGCCAGGCGCCTGGCCCGGGGTGATGATACCGCTCATTCCTGAAAACAAGGCCTCAGAAATCGCATTTGGGGCTGGATATTCTCTCTCCTTATCTTCGGGCCACTTCTACCAGGGTCCCATGAGATACACTCGACCGAAAGGTTCTGACGGGGAATACACTCGACCGATAGGGTCTGACCCGTGGCGGGGAAGACACGATACCAAAGGGCCTAACGGGGAAGACACTCTTAGCACCCGGGTTCCCTACAGGGTGGGATCCAAGTCCCCCGGCACGGGACACTCGACCTGGGACACTCGACCTTTGACGGGCGAGGGAGAGGGTCTGACCCAGGAAGACACTCGACCAATTATAGGGTCTGACCCAGGAAGACACTCGACCTTTGACGGGAGAGGGGATAAAGAGGCAGCACGGGGCCCTCATAGGCCGATGATAGCTTTATTGCCAGGCTTTGCTCCTGAGTTTGAACCGCTCGCAGTAGTAGCACCGAGAGACAAGATCATTCAGGGGGCGATAAAGACGGTACTCGAATCTATTCACGAGTTTCTAGACACATCGCACGGATTCCGCCCGGGTCGAGGCTGCCACTCGGCCCTGATACGGATCAGAGCACGGTGGGCTGGAACCTCTTGGTTTTCAGAATCCGACCTCGTAAAGTGTTTTTACACCATCGACCGACCTCGACTTATCTCAATCTCGAAAGGGGAGATCGACGATCCCAATTTATTGAACCCAACTCACAAAATGGCCGGACTTGTAGAGGGTGGGAAGGGTGGCCCTTCCTCCAGGGGGGTCCCACAAGGCAGTGTACTATCACCCCCACCACGCAACATCTACCTACACCAGACAGATCGAGAGATAGAGAGGATCCGACAAGAGCACGAAACTCCGAAGGCTCAGATAAGAGAATCGTTCTTCTTCAAGATGACGGGTCGAGAGAACCAGGAAAACTCTAGAGAAGAAGCAAGCTTCAACTCTCCCCTAGTAGACAACAGAACCGGGGGTAAAACGCATCCAACGCGAAGCGTTTCCCGGGAGGGGTACCGGGGTAAGCGCGTAGCGCTTACCCGGTCCAGAAGATGACCCGGCAGGGGTCCGGGGAGGGGGCAGGGGGACGGAGGGATCCAAGGACGGGACTTGCGTAAGGAGAGTCCTTGGATCCCGACAAACTCGGATCCCCGTGATACCCAGTCCCCCTCCCGGCCAAAAAGTCCACTCGGTCTTACGAGTGTCCCCCGGAGAACTATTCCTCTGAGGAGGTCTGAGGTTGCACGAAGTTCTCCGTGCCACTACGAATGAGTGAACTTTTTGGGTGGGGGGGTGGCAGGAGGTTGTTTGGAAGTTCTTGACCGAGCGCAGGGGAAGAGAACTTCTGCCAACGCAGGGGAAAAGGTTGGAAGTTCTTGACCGAGCACCGGGGTTTTCCCCACAAACAACCAACCTTCAGAGTAATATAAGAGAGAGCAGGAGTTATTTTACCGCGGGCCTTCCCCCGGGACAGGAGGGTGTTCTCTTCCCCTGCGCTCGGTCAAGAACACCCTTCTGCCTGCTACGAGTGGGACAAAAGAACCTTCGCACGCAAGCAACTTTTGCTTCCCCTTCTTGCTGCGAAACCGGCACAACCTTTTAAAAGTTGTTTGGTTGGTTGGTTGTTGGTTGAAATCTGTCCTAAAAGGTGTTAAAAGTTGTCGGGATCCAAGGAACCACTCCCTCCTTCCCTTAAAAGTCGGGATCCAAGTTTGACCCACTCTCCCTCCTTCCCTCATTCGCTTACAAAGGTAGGCTTGCACGGATGTGGGAATGAGTGCCTTTTATTCGTGCCAAAGGTCCGTGCCTACCTTTGTAAGCGAACTTTTTGGCCACTTCAATTACTTACAAAGGTAATACCTTGACCGAGCGCAGGGGAAGAGCAGAAGTTCTTCTGGGGCGGGCGGTTTGCTTGCGTGTTGAATCTTCGCGCAGGGGAATAAGTTCAGGTAGGCACGGACCTTTGGCACGAATAAAAGGCACTCATTCGTGCCACTGAAAGTTACTTACTTTTCGTGCGCAGGGGAAAAGTTGCTATCCGTGCCTACCTGAACTTCTTTTGATTGAAGTGGCCAAACCAAAAAGTAAGTTCCCATCGCTTACAAAGGTAGGCACGGACCTTTGGCACGAATCAAACTTTTGCACGTGCGGGTTGTTTCGCTTACAAAGGTAGGCACGGATCCCCTAATCAGAGGAAAGAGGGCGCGCCCTCTCCTATTCCTCTGATTAGAGAAGTGTGCCCTTGGATCCCACCCCTTTCTTTCTTTGGGGGAAGGCCCTCTCTATGGGAGCGTCGAGTGCCGGCAAGGCCCGCGGGATAAATCGCCCCTTCCCCAAATCTACGGTGATCAGAGTGGGGGTTGGCAATTGACCGACCTCTGGCCCGGTTGTTCCTCTTCCCCTGCGCTCGGTCAAGAACTTCTGCCTGGTTTGGCTTCGCCAACCCACTTTAATGCTATCACATTCCTTTCAGGTTCCCAGGGGAAGGCCGGGATAAAGTGCTTATCAGCACTCTCCCGGGCCCTCCGGGTCCCTCTCCCCGGGGGGGCCGCCCTTTCTCTAGAGCCCTGGGAGAGATTGCCTTTCAGGCCACCAGGCGGCCCCCTACCCCTTCGAGTTATCTCGGGGACCTACCCATCCTCTAGATTTCCATTGTCCACGGGGCTGGCGGGCTCCAAGCCGCCTTGCGGGCTAGCCTGGACCTGCCGGCTACAGTCAATCCCACTCCGTGCCAATCACTACCGAGACATCCATGCGAGAAAGATCGGGTTCGAAGACAGACTTTAAAACAACCTAGAAAAGGTTGCTATTGTCGTGGCGTTGGTGCCGAGGGGAGGATACTCAATCCGGGACGGAGCCGTATGACGCGAGAGTGTCACGTACGGTTCTCTGAGAAGGGTGTGGATACACCGGGGCTAAGGGCCACGGAGCTGCGCCCCTACTCTCCCAGTCCATGTACATTGCTGTTTCTGGGAGGTTGGCTGCCTATCCTAGATCTTCCCATTTTCCAGGTGATTCCGGGCTCGATCTGGTTTAGTCTCAAGGTTATTCTCTTTCCGTTTGCATATATATGGGTCCGTACAGCATTTCCACGATATCGTTATGATCAATTAATGAGACTTGGCTGGAAAGTCTTCTTGCCTTTATCATTAGCTCGGGTAGTCTTTGTATCTGGTGTTCCAGTAGCCCTTGACCGGCTCCCCTAATTATTAGCCATTCCCGGATTATGGTGTTGAACATCTTTTTGGGGTTTCGGTCGAGAACGAACTTAGTCCGGACCCCCGGAGAGGAGGTGGGTGGGCTTATCCTGCCCCCTTTTTTCCGCAGGCGGGGTTGGGGAAAGGGGGGCCTCGTTCGGCATCTGTTCGAAAGGTTGCGGTTCGACTCCGCATCCCGTCGTCTTGTTGGAAATCTAGATGTGCCACTAGTCCTTCGCTCACCGCTCATCGGGCCACACATCAATGCATTCAGACCACCTCCGATCTTCGAACCAAACCGCCCAGCCCGGCTAGCCCGAAGATGCATGCTGAAAGCTGTTTTCGTGCGTTACAGCGCGTTCTAACAGCCTCTCTACAAATTGGATGGACTACTTCATTCAATTCCCACGAACATCGCATGCTTGCTCGCTTGTGAGCTTTGGGAAAGCTGGAAACAACTTTCTTTGTACCCGGGTTCTTGTTTGTGCATAGATGCTTCCTGAGAAGACCACTGATAGAGGCCCCCTTCAAAGTCGCTCTGGCCCGTCGCTTTGAGAAGATCGATCGAAAAAAGGCGAAGGGGCTCCGCCCCTTCGGAGTGAACTTCTATGGCCAACTTCTTCTTCTTCTTCTTGTGAAGCTTATCCTATATAGATATATATATAGATATATAGATATATAGATATATAGATATATAGATATATAGATATATATATAGATAGATATATAAATAGATAGATATATAGATATAGATATCTATATATAGATATATATCTATATATATCTATCTATATATATAGATAGATATATCTATATAGATAGATATATATATCTATATATATCTATATATACCTATATATATCTATATATCTATATGCCTATCTATCTATCTATCTATATACATATAGATATATAGATAGATATCTATATAGATATCTAGATATCTATCTATATATCTATATATCTATATAGATATCTAGATAGATATATCTATATCTATAGATATAGATATATCTATATCTATAGATATATATCTATTATTATTCAATTAAAAAATATGGGTCTAGCATCGAAGGTTTAAACACTGACATGCATTACCAAGAGAAAAGGCTATTATTCATTGGCCATTGCTTGCTCTTTTAAAATAAGAGGGATAAGGAACTCTAAGAAACGAGAAGAGAGTGAATGAAGTTGTTTTTCGAAGGGTCGGAAGGACCGCGATAAATAAAGGGAGTCTTGTCGGTTGCTTCCGGTAGTCGCCGATTAGCATATATTGGGCTGGGCCTTGGGATGGGTTTGCTGGCAAGAAAGCTGTAATGAAGAAATGACTGAAGCTGGTGATGAAAAGCATAGCATCGTCTTCGGTCTATCGGTGAAGGGGAAGAACTCGCATTCACTTATTGCGTTATGAAGATCTGATCGTTGGCTAGAGGAGTTCACGAGCAGGAAAGAGAGGTAGGTGAGCATCTTCACACGTGGGAATTGAGAGAACCCGGGGGGAAGGCCGGCACGGAGGGTGGGGAGGGGGCAGGGGCCTTCCCCCGGAATACCAGTCCCCCTCCCGGCTAAGGTTTAATCCACTCGTTCCCCCGGCCCGGCAAAGAGTTCTTTTCCCCGCTGCTTTCGCAGCCAGCCGCACTCTTTTTTTGTTCACACCTTAAAAAGAAAAGAGTGGTATTCCGGATCCCCTGTGTCGTTGGTTTTACTTTCCCGTGTTTTTTGACAGGGGCTTCCCCCGGGGCTAAACTTTTGGGGGCAACGGAGATCCAAGGAGTCCCCCTCAGAGGAATAGTTCTCCGGGGGACACTCTCACAACTAGGATCCCCGACCCAGAACTTGGATCCCCGGAAGGGCTATTAAAAACAACACAACCGTAATCCCCACCCCCGGAACCTCTCCCGGCCATCCACTCTCAACTTGGATCCCCTGCCAGGCTAGCACGAATCCCCTCGTGCCTTAATCCACTCTCCCTGCCATCCACTCGCTAAACCCTTTAAAAGTTCTTAAAACCGACCGTCAATCCCGTTAAAGCCATCCACTCTCCCCCTGCCAGGCTAGCACGGATCCCCTCGTGCCTTAATCCACCCGTGTTGGAAGTAGCACAAGCTGTTAACTGGTTGTTCCCATCTCGTATTTGAACGGGCTGGCTATATGGGAGTAGTTCCGTGAGGGTGCCCGGCACCCGACACGTAGCGTCTTGTGGGCCCCTCTTTGCTTCTGCACTAACTGGTTACTATCTAATAGCTTGTTCCCTTTCCCTTCAATAAAGTCTGGGTGTTTATTCTGATTATTGACTCTTTATTTAGTTGATGCCTTCCGGGGAACCAGAAGGTTGGTTGTTGGTTGCCGGCGTCTTTGAAGTCCGAACTCTAAGGATCTCCCTCAGGAATAAACAACCCGATCCCGCCGGCTTTGAAAGAGGATGATCTCCTTCTGACTTGTTCCCCAATCTACTAAGCTGGGGTTCCCCCGCTCAATAGATGAGGGGAGGGCTTAACTAATCCTTTCCTCTGTCATATTGCCTAAGTTGTTCCAAAGGCCTAGCTATGCTTTGGTAAGTATGGGAGTGAGGCTGCCCATGAGGGGCAATGGAACTCTGGTCTTCTAGGTTGGTTGGTTTCTTAATACGCTCTGTGTCTTCTAGTGTAACTTTTCCCTCATGTTTGTTCGAGGAAGCGGCTGGTTAATCTTTCTAAGGGGCTGTCTATGCTGGAGCGAGTAGCTCTGCTGGGTTGCCCTTCCGGTAGGGGCAACCCAACCTACACGTCTGGTGGGCCGCGGGTGCTTGTTTCTTTGTATGAACCCCAAAAGATTTCTGTTGGCTGATAACAATCGATCGTTGGACGTGTTTCCGAGTCCCAACTCTAACAGGGACCACAAGTGATACAAAGTAACAGATCTTTCTAGGGAATAGGCTCATGCCTCTCCGGTTTGTCCCCCAGGACTAGGCTGGGCGGTGTTGGTTGATTTCTCAATCAAGGAGGGGCGGGGCTGTCTAACAGTATCCTCTGGCCTAACGTACCAACTGGTCCAATCATCTCTTAGCTAAGCGAAGGTAAGTCATTTATGCTTTGGTTGCCGGCCTGACTACAGTATTAAGAGGGGTTTATGAATCCGACCTGTGCGTTTAAGTGTACCCTAGATCCTCGTGTTTTGATAGGTTTAAATAATTGACCAAAATGGCGGATACTGTCTATCTATGAGGGAGTAATAAGCTAGTTAAGCTGCCGGGGGAAGCAGAAGGTCTCGGGGGAACTGGTGGTTGTTTCCCCTTTTTTATCCCGTCCTAACTAACTCCCTACTTTATAATAGCTGGTTCCTTGTTCCGAGTATTGGCTAAATGTTCGTTCTAAGTAGCATAGTTTGGTTTCCGGACCGCCCTAGGCATCTGGTGGTTGATCCCTCTAGTGTCCTCTAATAAAGGGGTAGGAGATCCAAGGGTGGGCTTGCCGGAGCCCCGGCACGGGGGAAGACACTCGTAAGACCGAGTTTACTGGGTGGGAAGAGGTTCGTTCAACCTCTTATGAGACCATCCTAGCTAGTGACCGATAACAAGCCGAAGGCTTGAAAAGCCCGAGCTATAACAAAGAATCTCCATGCTAAGGACACAGCCCATAAGTAACTGATCCCATGGCTTCTAGCGAAGCTGGATGATCATGGTCCTTCCTTCCTTCCTTCTGGCTTGTATTGTTCTTTTCGAAGACTAAGCTGGGGGGCCTCTCAATGATAAGGGTCTGCCCTAATCCTTCCCTCTGTCCTAGCGACTAAGTTGTCCAATGTCCAGGCTACGCTTTTTTTGTAAGCAGCTATGTGAGATTGGCCCGGCAAGGGCAAGGGAAACGTGGCTCCGTGTGTCTGTGACCTTCTGGCCCTTTCCCAGTCGGTCGAGTGGACTTCCTTAAACGGTCGAGTGTATTCCCTCTTCCTTAACCTCTTCCCCTGCGCTCGGCCAAGAACTTCCAAACAACCTTCTGCCTCTGAAAGGACAGATTTAAACAACCAACCAACCTTTTGGCCTGTGCCGGTTTCGCAGCAAGAAGGGGAAGCAAAAGTTGCTTGCGAAGGAAATCTGTCCTGAAAATCCGTGCCTACCTGGCACTTCGCTGCGCTCAGTAAAGGTTTCTTTGTAAGCGAAACAACAACCCTTTTCGTGCAAAAGTTTGATTCGTGCGGGGGGCGAGTGAACTTACTTTTTGGTTCCAAGGACTTCCAAAAAGTGCCGTGCCAAAAGTAGCAGAAGTTTTCGCAGCGAAGAGACTTCTGCACACTTTTTGGACTTCCAAAGAGTGCCGTGCCAAAAGTAGCAGAAGTTTTCGCAGCAGAAGAACTTCTTGCAGAAGAAACTAACTTCTTCTGCACACTTTTTGGACCAAGAAAGCTTGCTTGCTTGCTTGCGTGTTGAATCTTCGCGCAGCGAAGAGACTTCTGCACACTTTTTGGACTTCCAAAGAGTGCCGTGCCAAAAGAAAGTAGCAGAAGTTTTCGCAGTGAAGTGAAGGGAAGTCCTTGGAACCAAAAAGTAAGTTCACTCGCCCCCCGCACGAATCAACAGTTTGCCCTCATTCTTCGTGGCCGAAAAGGTTGGTTGTTTCGCTTACAAAGGTAGGCGGATCCCCGAGTTTTAAATCCGTGCCCCCCGTGTGGCAAGTCGGGATCCAAGGATTTCCAAAAGCAGAAGCAGAAGTTTTCGCAGGGGTTTCCCCACAAACAACCTGAAGAGGGATATAAGAGGGTGGCAGGGGTTCTTCTGCTTTCACCCACCCGTAGCAGGCAGAAGGGTGTTCTTGACCGAGCGCAGGGGAAGAGAACACCCTCCTGTCCCGGGGGAAGGCCCGCGGTAAAATAACTCCTGCTCTCTCTTATATTACTCTGAAGGTTGGTTGGTTGTTTGTGGGGAAAACCCCGGTGCTCGGAGAACTTACACCCTTCTGCACATACAGTTGCAGAAGGCACATACCTTGACCGAGCGCAGGGGGGAAGAGGTGGCAGGGTGTTCTCGCGGGGCAGAAGTTACCCCAACTTCTGGCAAGCTCGGAGAACTTACACCCTTCTGCACATACAGTTGCAGAAGGCAGAAGGCAGAAGGGTGTAAGTTCTCGCAGCCCCAACTCCTGGCTCGGTCAAGAACTTCCAAAAAACCTCCTGCCTCCCAGAAGGTTCCCTCATTGGCACTCAAAGTTACCCAATAGGAGGGAGAGTGGGACAACTTGGATCCCTACTTTTGAGGTTTCTTCGTGCCACTACGAAACAACCTTTTCGGCAACAACCCGGTTCAGTTCTGCAGTAATCCGTGCCTACCTGTGAAACTTTTCGTGCAGAAGGTTGGTTGTTTGTTTGCCCTCGTGCCTACCTGCGTGGCCGAAAAGGTTGTTTCGGAGTGGCACGAAACAACCTTTTCGGCCACTTAAAGTTGCTTGCCCAAAAGGTTGTTGGTTGCACGAATGTGCCAGCCGTCGGGATCCAAGTTGTCCCACAACTGTTTTTTTTGCCCAAAACAGTTCCCAAAAAGTTCACTCATTCGAAGTGGCACAGAGGTTGTTAAGGCCCTCATACCCGGCCACCGGACAGATTTCCTACAAAAAAAGAGTGCAAAAAGTTGTGTTGTTCGCAGCGGGAAAAGCAAGCAGGGCGGGAACAACACAACTTTTTGCTGCGGGTTGGTTGTTTGTTGCAGAAGTCTGCTTGCTTTTTTTTGGACCAAGAAACTTTGCAAGCGTGTTGAAACTTCTGCTTCGCGCAGCGAAGCAGAAGATCTTGCACGGATGAGACTTTTGCACTACTAAAAGCTGACTTTCGAATATACTGTTTCCTTGTTCTAAGTCTTGGCTACGATCGAGTAAGTAACGGAGTTCGGTTGCCCGGTAGAAGCGACCGAAGGTAGCGTCTTGTGGGTTCCCAAGTGTTCCCGGATACACGAATTCTTCACTAGTAAGACATAATCTAAAGTCCTGGCTAGGCTTTAGTAAGTAGCTCTGGGGAAGAGGTTGCCCTAACGGAGCAATCGAAACATAGCGTCTGGTGCCCTGTCCTTGCCGGGATATCGATAACCCAAGTTCTCTCTTTCCCTTCGGGTCCAATGGCTCCTGGTCCTTGGTCTCTGGCTACTCTGTCTGACAGCTCCTAGCCCCGAACTTTCCAATAGTAGTAGCTCTCTTCCCCTTGCTTGGGAATAAAGGCTACTGGTCATTGGTTTTCCCGGCTACTCTGTATCCGGGGCCTAGCCCAGCTACCAATAGTAATAGCTTTATTCCCTTCGGTGGCTGGCTATATAGATATTGATGTTCTGGCTATGCCTGGTTGTTTGGCCGGTTGTGTCTTTTCTGGTTCCTGATTCCCCTCTATCTTTCCGTTCGTCCCAATTCTGTGATCCAGGCTGAGGTTCTAAATGGAAGGTACACCACAGCACAGCGAAGTGGGGATCTCTGGACCCAGGACCGGTCTGTCTTCGAGTCCGTTTTTTGAGTCAGTTAAAAGTCTTACGAGTGGACTTTTACGGTATCCAAGGACTTCCCTCTTCCTTAAACTCTTCCCCTGCGCTCGGAGAACACCCTTCTGCACGCACCTCTGGAGTAGGCTGCCGTACGGGGTGGGATCCAAGCCGGGTGGGATCCAAGGACCCTACAGGGTGGAGAGGGCCCCTTCTTGTGCGGGCACATCCGTGCCGTGGCACTCATTGGGTGGAGAGTGGACAAGGGAGAGTGTCGGGACACTCGGATCCCAATGAGTGCCTTTTCTCCGAAACAACCAGAAAGTATTCCGCTTCTTCCCCCCGAGCTAGCTTTCAAAGGACCAAGAAGGGGGACCGGTGGTTCTTCGCGTAGCGAAGTTCTTGTTGGGCGGGTTGGCGGGTTAAAAGTTGGGTTGGGAACCAGCAGAAGGTTGGTTGTTTGGTGTGAACTTCTGCTCCGCGTAGCGTAGTTCTTGTTGGCGTGTTGAATCTGAGCGCAGCGAAGCAGAAGATCTTGCACGGATAGCAACTTTCTTTTAAGTCCTTTGTAATCTCGAAACAACCTTAAATGCCGTGCAGAAGGTTGTTGGTTGCAGAGCAGAGCATAGCTTTTTGGTTCCGAGGGCCCAAGACTTTTGTGCGCAGCGGGAACAACCCGGGGGCCCGAAGTTGTTGCTTCGCGCAGCGAAGTGAAGGTGTGCAGAAGTTTGCGTTGTTGCAGGCCCTTCTGGTTGTTTGAAAGCAGAAGTTCGGGGTTGTTTGTTGTTTCCGCAGCTTTCCCCCGTGCTAGCCAGGTATGTGCAGAAGGTTGTTTGTTTTCCGAGCGCAGGGGAAGAGGAACTTCTGCGGGGAAGACCTCCTCTTCGCGCAGCGAAGCAAAAGTTGTGTTCCCTTTTGCCACTTCTTGGGGGAAGGCCCTTCCCCAAAGGGGCCTATTTCCAGAAGGTTGGTTGGCTGGTTCTTCGCGCAGCGAAGTTCAGGTGTGCAGAAGGTTGCGCTTTCTGAGCCCAGAATAACTGCAGAAGTTCTTCTGCACACTTTTTTTTTGGACAAGATCTTCTGCCTGCAAGAAGTTCTTCTGCTTCGCGCAGCAGAAGATCTCTGCTCTTCTGCAACCGGACCAAGAAGTTAGTCTCTTCTGCTTCCAAAAGAACGCGCAGCAGAAGATCTCTGCTTTCAAACAACCTTCTGCACACTTTTTGGAACTCCCAACTTTTTGGCTTCGCGCAGAAACCAACTTCTGCAACCCGGATCTCAAAAAAAGAGTACCGGTTGGTTTCTCCAAGCAGGTGAACGGGATTTTTTTAGCTCTTTTTGGACCAAGAAAGGTTGTTTGTGCGGGTTGGTTGTTTGTTTGGGATGTTGGGTGGTTTGTTGCTTCGCGCAGCGAAGCATTACAAAGGTAGGCACGGATTCGCTTACAAAGGTAGGCTTGCACGGATGTGGGAAACAACCTGGCACGGCAGAAGGTTGTTTGTTGCCACCCGTGGCGTTTCGCTTACAAAGGTAGGCTGGCACGGGGGAACCTTTTGCCGTGCCAGGTTGTTTCGCTTACAAAGGACCAAGAAGGGTTGTTTGTGTGCAGCGGGAACAACCCGTTCCCCCGGTGTTGTTCTTCTGCTTGTTGGACCAAGAACAACAAGCTTCCCCGGTTTGTGTGAACTTCTGCTTCGCGCAGCTACGCAGAAGTTCACACCTTCTGCGGATAAAAGCTAGCTCTGAGCGCAGCTTTCCCCCGTTAAGGTAGGCACGGATTTAAAGGTGTGAACAAAAAAAGAGTGCAACGGGGGTTGCAAAAGGTTCAGTTGGTTGCAGAAGGGTGTTCTTTACCGAGCGCAGGGGTAACTTTTCCCCACAAACTTCAGAGGGATATAAGAGAGAGCAGAAGTTCACACAAACTTCTTGGGTTGCGTGTTGGTTTCTCCAAGCAGGTGAACGGCTGGGCAAAAGTTGCTTGCGAAGGGAAGGCAACTTTTAAGTAGGGCTTGGCCAAAACAACCTTCTGCCGAAAAGTTTCTTGCCACACGGGAAGGGAAGAAGTGGCACGGATTTAAAACTCGGGGATCCGTGCAAGCCTACCTTTGTAAGCGTGTGGCAAGTGTGGCAAGTCGGGATCCAAGGATTTCCAAAAGCAGAAGCAGAAGTTTTCGCAGCCCGGACGGATTTCCAACAACCAACCAACCGTGCCGGTTTCGCAGCGAAGAACTTCTGCTTTCACCCACTATCCGCAGAAGTTCTCTTCCCCTGCGCTCGGTCAAGAACTCCTGCCACCTCTGGAACCCCCTCATTCTTCGGCAAGTGGCTAACCTTAAAAGTCGTGAGATCCAAGTTGTCCCACTCTCCGCAGAAGTTCTCGCAACTTCTGTGCACGAAACAACCCGCACGGCCAGGCCACTTAAAGTTGCCCTCATTGGAGTAATAACTAATATTACTCCTAATCAATCTATTATTACATTAGTAACAGCCTGCCAATGCGCCAGCCACATTAGTAATAGGATGCCGATGCCACTAGCAATATAGGGCTGCTTTGTATCTGGGCTGCTCCCAGTCACCAGGGAGGGTTGGTGTGCGCCTGGTGGTGCCCCCTCCTATCTCTGGTGTGCCACTGGTGGTAGTGTATTTTTATTATCTCTGGTGTGCGACTGATGGTGCCCTCTTCTATCTCCAGTGTGCGACTGGGATCCAAGGTGGGCTGGGCCCGAGACCCTCTACTATCGGCAGGTGTGAGTGTCTAAGTACTATCCGTCCATCAGAGTTAAACCCTATCCTATCTAGATGCGATTAGTAACCGAAGGTGGTTGTCTGGGGGCATGTATGGGGCCCGTGTTGTCTTGAGTCAACCAAATCCCTATCTAAAGTGCCACCAGTCCCGGCAGGCCTGTCTGGGCATCTGTTTCTATGGTCTGTGACTCTGGTTAAACGGGAGGCCGGGGGGCCCCCCTGCGCTCGGAGAACACCCTTCTGCACATACCTGGGTTTACGGGGGTCCCGTGCCCACCCCTACAGCCAACCTTCTGCCCACCTATTAATAGACTACACCACCAACACACAGACCAACATCACCTTCAACACCAACACCTGTTCGGATCAACAAACACACGAATCACTCACGATTCGACCCACTCACCAACAACTAAGCCCACCCAGCACAGTTGGCGATACGCGAAAGGAACGAGCAAACCTCGTACAACTTGCCCGGACACACACCCAAGACCACACCACCCAGACACCCACCGGCAGGACTCACGACACCCAGGACAGGGTGACAGGGTATAACAGGCAGGAACAAAGACACACCTGTCACACCCGAGGCCCACATTATGGATGGATGGATGGAAGTATTGGGCATACCACTGAAACTCCCCTCCCCGGATTACCCAATACAGAATGGAAACCCGGGGAACCAGACATAGTCATGGACAAGACCTAGTCATGGACGGACAGGGATGGAGGAATATGTAAGTGGGATACCACCTCTTCCCCCAGGGGCATACACTGGTTGCCGGGGGGGGATACCGATACGTTAGGGAGGATTGGGGAGATGGGGGGGCCCGCCCAAAGAGTAAGGAAGGAAGGTGTCATTTGGGGGGGCAGTGGGAAAGGAGGGGAGAACAATCACACCTATCCACGGGGCATTACGAGGTATCCCCCCAGAGATAGATCACACCGCTTCTTCAACGGGCAGTTACCTCAGGAGAGGAAGGGATGGGAAAGGCACCTTGTCAGACTGGCTTCATGGACCCTCTTCATCTCGACCCGGGGGAGGGGAGAAGCTGGGGGGGACATAACTGTTATCGTACTCAGCCAGGAACCAGTCACGCTCGGGATACACTGCTCACTGATTATTCTCATATGGAGGTGGAGAGACTATTGGGTACACCGAAAGGGATTACCCAGTCACCGGGGCAGCAGGCTCGATAAGAGGAACTCGGAACCAAAGAAAGAAAGAAAGAAAGAGAGTTGGCGACCCCTGGCCTGGAAAAAGGGGTAACAGGAAAGGAAGGACACTTGACCCTGTGTGATTACCCAGAGTCACAAGGTTGGGGAGTCGGATTACCCAGAGGCACGCCCACACTGAAAGCCCATAAAACCATTACCCATAGTCACCAGGGAAGCCCGGACGATAGTCACTAACAACCAAAAGGCCGTCACTCATTACCAATAGTCACCTGAAAGTTAGTTATTCCAGGGTCTTATTTACTAGCTAGGGATTATCGATAGTCACAAGCAAGGGAAGCCGGGACGGTAGTCACGAGTCAATCCTAGCCCAGGGGGTTAAGCAAGTGGGGGAAGGGACCGGTTGGCGAAGTGGTGCGGTAGCCCGTGTTTGGCCTTCCCTTCCCCCCTTCCCGGTTGTAGGAAAGCCGAGAAAGACACTCGGGACACCTCTTACCCGTCACACCCAGGGATTCCATTCCCGGGCAAACTGAGGCTGGCTTCTCGGCTTGCCACTTTTTATAGTGGCACTACCGGCGCAGAAGGCTTTCATTCGTGCTCTTCCCCCAGGAAGTAGGGAGAGTGGGACACCTTGGATCCTAAGCGATTGAATCCGTGCCTACCTTTGTAAGCGAATGAGGGAACTCTTTGGTTCCAAGGAGTGCCAATGAGGGCAACTTTTTGGGCCGAAGAGTTTTCCCCCGTGCCTACCTTTGTATTTGTAAGCGAAAAAACCGGCTCGGCAGAAGGTTGTTTGTTGCAGAGCAGAGCTTTTTGGTTCCAAGGTGTGCAGAAGGTCCTCCCCGCAGGCAGGCAGGAGTTGCTTGCAGAAGGTTGGTTCTCCGGCCAACCACCCAAAAAGAACTCAAAAGTTGCCTTCCCCGCTGCGAAAAACCAACACGCAACCCGCACTCTTTTTTTGAAATCCGTGCCGGTTGGTTGTTTGGTGTGAACTTCTGCGTAGCTGCGCGAAGCAACCAGAAGGGTTGTTCCCGACGCACGCCTTCTTGGCCCTTTGTAATCTCGCCTGCCTTCTCGGCCCAAAAAGTTACAAAGGTAGGCTGGCACGGGGGAGGGGAGGGGAAAGAACCTTCTGCAAGCAAGCAACAAAAAACCTTCTGCCGTGCCAGGTTGTTTCGAAATTACAAAGGACTTAAAAGGTTGTTGCTATCCGTGCCTACCTTTGTAAAGTAACTTTTTGGGCTTGCGGTTGGTTGTTTCGGAAACAACCAAGAAAGTTGTTGCCACAGTTTTCGAATGAGTGCGCAGGGGAAAAGGTTGTTTGTTGCTATCCGTGCCTACCTTTGTAATTTCGAAACAACCTTTTCGTGCCGTGCAGAAGGGTTGTTGAAAGTTGGTTCCAAGGACCAAGAACTTCTGCGGGTTGTTTGTGTGAACTTCTGCTTCGCGCAGGGGAAGAAGTGAAGTTGTGCAGAAGGTTGGTTGTTTGAAAGAGACTTCTGCGCAGCTTTCCCTTCCCCCGTGCGAAGAAGGGGAAGCAGAAGTTTTCCGAGCGCAGGGGTTCTCCCCTCCCCTCCGGGAAGAGCAGAAGTTCTTTTCCCCTGCAAGAAAAGAAGGGGAAGACCTCCAAAAAGCAGGCCAGGCAGAAGTCTCTTCTTCGCGCAGCGAAGCAGAAGTTCCTTCTGCGGATCTCAAAAGTGCCGTTCTGAGCGCAGCGAAGCGAAAGTAACTTTCAGGCCACTTCTTTTCTTGGGGGAAGGCCCTTCCCCAAAGGGCCGATTTCCAGAAGGTTGTTTGGTTGGTTGGCTGGTTCTTCGCGCAGCGAAGTGAAGGTTTAAACAACTTTTAGGCTTTCTGAGCGCAGCGAAGAACACCCGTGTGAACAACTTTTAGGCGCAGGGGAAAAGGTTGTTTGTTTTCGCAGCTTTCCCCCGTGCCGTTCTTTGTGTTCTTGACGGATTTCGTTCTTCGCGCAGCTACCGTGCCAGGTAGGCACGTTTAGCCACAGTCTTCGAAACTTTTCGGCAGAAGTTGGTTCCAAGGACCAAGAAGGGTTGGCGGGGTTCTTCGCGCAGCGAAATGAAGGTGTGCAGAAGGTTGAATCTGAGCGCAGCAGAAGTCTCTTCTGCCTGCTCTTTGGACCAAGAAGTTAGCCTCTTCTGCTTCCAAAAGAACGCGCAGCAGACTTCTGCTGCCAAACAATTCTTCTGCACACTTTAAAGAAAGCAGAAGAGACTTCTGCTGCCTCCAAAAAAGCTATCTTCGCGCGGGAAAGCGAATAAACTTCTGCTTCGCGCAGCAGACTTCTGCTGCCAAACAATTCTTCTGCACACTTTAAAGAAAGAAAGTTGGAACCAAGAAGTTAGTCTCTTCTGCTTCCAAAAGAACGCGCAGCAAGTGAAGGGACTCCGGTATGTGCAGAAGTTCTCCGAGCGCAGGGGAAGAGGTGGCAGGCAGAAGTTTGGAAGTTCTTGACCGAGCGCAGGGTAACTTTTCCCCACAAACTTCAGAGGAATATAAGAGGGAGGTGGCAGGTATGTGCAGAAGTTCTCCGAGCGCAGGGGAAGAGGTGGCAGGCAGAAGGGTGTTCTTGACCGAGCACAGGTTTTCCCCCAGAGGTGGCAGGTATGTGCAGAAGTTCTCCGAGCACCGGGGTAACTTTTACCCTGCGAGGTGGCAGGTATGTGCCTTGACCGAGCCAGAAGTTGGGGTAACTCCTGCGAGGTGGCAGGTATGTGCAGAAGTTCTCCGAGCACCGCGAGAACACCCTTCTCTTCTGCGGGGGAAAGAGTGGGTGAAAGCAGAAGAACTTCTGCAAACCCCGGAGGGGAGGGGAGGGGAGGGGAGAACCCCTGCGCTCAGACTTTCACACCTTGGATCCCGACTGGGACACCACTCACTTTGTCCGCTCCCCGGAGTTCTAGTATTGCCCTGCACTGGGTCGGTCGGTCTTTGCGCCCTCATCCTGAGGCGGACTTTTGAGGCAATAGCTTCTTTTCAAGCAAATACGGTCCAAACGAAAACGAAAGACGAAATTGAGTGCCGACTTATTGCATCGTCGGCACCACCAAGTATTAATCTAGCTCCTAATCGACCCGGCTATGGGCTCCCGTACGATAAGAACACTACCACTACATAAGCCCCACCCAAAATGTCCGGTCCGAAGGTTGGTTTTAAAGTAAATATAAGCTTTCCCACCCAAAAAGAGAAACAACCAACTTTTAGGGCGGGCTTTCCGAGTTTGATTGCCACTAAAAAGTAACGGACTTATATAGGAATAAACTACTAACTATGGGAATTAAATACAATCGATTATCCACCCAGAAAGAGATAAAATCCCATCTACCAAGGAAGGTCACAAATATAGTGAATCCGAGTAGCATAACAAAGGCATAATGATAGTAGGGTCGGGATATCACCGCCCTCCGAACCGGACGTGAAGGTCCCCCCTCATCCGGCTCTCTGCAGCACTCACGGGAGGTAATCCCCATCACTGCTTCCCCTAATACCCGCCATGTACCACATGGGAGTTTACAGGAGATCCCCGAGCCAGCCTTGGAGACACTAGTGGTCTTTATGCATGGCTCTTGCTGAGATCGCTATTTTCCCGTGCTCTAGCCATTCCGCTCCCTAGATTATTAACCATACATGTAGTTACGGCGGCGTAGCTAGATATTATTGAGGTTGGTAGAGGGCTGCGATTCCCCTTGTTCTGGCGAAACCTGGCATACCGCGACTTTCCTCCCTCACAACGACCTGGCAGCCCACCATGCCTTTATCTATTCCGACACGCCTCGTGGACGGAAGGGGGGACTCATTAACTTGCGTTCTGGCTAGCACTACACCAACTCCGGTCTTCACGCCCCCGCCCTTCGGTTTCGTGGAGTCGGGTTTACCGTTTACCCACAACGGAGCCCAAGGGCCAACGGGTTATAACGTACTCTTCGCACAACAAATCCACTTTGAAGTTGACTTATTTGCTTGGCCAATCTTCGAAATGTGTAAGAAATCCCATAAGGACCCAAGATCTCAATAGCACCCTTGTCCAAAGCTTTGAATGAGACTGAATATCCAAAACGCAAAAACGATCTCACTATAAAGTCATTAAAAACTTGATCGAAAAACCAGCGCTTATTAAAAAAGCAATAGAGTCCATTACCAAAAGTACTAGTTCGAAAAGCGAAGAGGAATGGATTGGCAAGGAGATTTACATTATACGCCACGGAAGCACCTAAAGTACTAAAAAGGATAGGTATTAGTTTGATAATGGTTGGAGTAGCAAACTCAGATTCGGCAAAAGAGTTCTCGTTTTTGGGTAGTATTAGAAGGGAATTAGCCCAAAAATTGGGTAGGGGTCAAGGCGTAAGCCCATTTAAGGCTTACTGAAGTGCCCTCCGAACCGCGCGGGATAGTCGCCCATCACACGGCTCACTAACTCTGCTTGCTCTGGGTGTACCGCCAGTTTCACCGCACTGGGCCTCGGTTGGCTTTTTCCATATGGCCTTTCATACAGAGTGGAACCAGGTCGGTCGGTATTCCAAGTGGATGGCCTTACGGGTCCGGTCCCTGCCATCCACTCTCCCTGCTTCCGGTCCGCGCGCGGAAAAGGCGGAGCTCCAACCTTCCCTCCCTCTTCGGCCTTTCTTTGTTTCGCTCGGCCGGTTCCGAAGTTTTTGACACCCACCCCGTTAGGCATGGGTATCCTTGCTTTAATCCCGCACTGCATGGGAGGGAGGCGAGGGTACTCGTGAAGTCTTGGATAGCTAGTTGGATGATTCGACCTTAGATGGAATCTCACGATCCACCGTGTCCCTACCTGTGGCTTTCCTCAATGTACCATCGGCAGCGGGTGTGCCTGCTATGACACTCAGTGCACTGGGGAATGGGCTGTGCTGCCGCCAAAACCGCTTTCAGCGTGGCTCGCCTATAGGGTCTAGGATCATCCCTCCTCGTAGGAGTCTGTCCCGGAAGCAGGGGACTCCCAGCGTTCGTTGGGGAGAACCGGCCTTTCCTTCTATCTCTCTTCATGTACACTTGTATAGTGCCCCTTCCCCGCCCCCGCTCATAGGCGTTGCGGAGATCTGTGAGTCGTGATAGGGACTGACTTTGGCAGTGATTGTGTCGCCGGCGTCATCGATCCATTATCTTCGGGTAGGCGGGGCGGGCGGGGATAAAGAGAGGGCCTCATTGGCCGAAGGCGCGGGCTTGCTTACGGCTATTACCTATATTTCGATATGGAAGCCTGTCTATTGGAACCGGTAACGACAAAATCCAAAGATCTAGCAACGCATTCAATCCGTGCTGCTCGGTGTCAGCCTATTCATTAGGCAATTTGTCTTGGATGTGTCGTCAGGTTCGTTTTGTAAAATCTGCTATGGTTTTGCAGATGCATAGATCCCTTCCCCGCCAGTCAGCGCTTTCCAGAATGAATACGAGGCCCGAAGGGGTGGCAGGTACTATGGATCCTCCGACTCCCGACCGGGTTCCCTAAACAAACCCTTGTTGAGTCTCGCCGGTGTCGCCTGTAGGTCGTAATGCTTCGAGATGGCCGGCCGCCTTTAGTATCTTGTCCCCTCCCTCGCCGGTGGTGGGTCCGCTCCCATGCGACCTTGGATCGCTCTGCGTCTGGCCCGTCCTCTAGGCACCAGAGGGAAGGCAGGGAGTGTGACAACGTACGTTCGCGCGCCCGGTTTTTCATTCCGGTTAGTTGCAGGGTTTGGTGGCCCGAGATTGACAAAGAATTCGCAAAAGGCGGATCCAAGGAGTGGGACAACTTCCCGACAACTGTATTTGCCAGGGGTTACAGAGGTGGCAGGAGGTTGTTTGGAAGTTCTTTACCGAGCCAGGAGTTGGGGCTGCGAGAACACCCAACCCTTCTGCGCAGAAGGGTTGGGTTAAAAGTTGGAAGTTCTTGACCGAGCCCCGCGAGAACACCCTTCTGCGGAGAGTGGGGCACGATCCGACTGGGACACCATCCGTGCCTACCTTTGTAAGCGAAACTTTTCGGCAAATAGGAGGGAGAGTGGGACAACTCCCTTGCCAGGTTCAAACCGCGGGGCCAATGAGGTATGTGCCTTGACCGAGCCAGAAGTTGGGGCTGCGAGAACACAGAATAACTTCTGCTCGCTGCGCTCGGTAAAGGTATGTGCCTTCTGCGTATGTGCAGAAGTTTGTTTTCCGAGCCCCGCGAGGTGGCAGGGAAGGAGTTCCGAGTGGGTGAAAGCAGAAGTTCTTTTCCCCGCTGCGCTCAGAAAGAGACTTCTGCTTTTGGAAATCCTTGGATCCCGACTTGCCACACTTGCCAGCTTACAAAGAAACCTCTACTGAGCGCAGCAAAGAACGGCACGGATTTAAAACTCGGGGATTCGAATGAGTGCCACAAGGTAGGCACGGATAAAAGCCACTTCGGATTCGGGCCAATGAAAGGTTTTTGTTGGCCTGAAAGGTTGTTGATCCGTGCCTACCTTTGTAAGCGTGTGGGGGAACAAGTGGCCGATTCAACTGCTTGTAAAAGTGGCGTCCCAATCCGTGCCTACCTTTGTAAGCGAATGAGTGAACGGGTGCCTACCTGTTTCGAATGAGTGAACTTTTTGGTTCCAAGGACCAAGAAGGCGTGCAGCGGGAACAACCCTTCTGGTTGCTCCGCGCAGCGAAGTGAAGGCACGGCACGGGGGAGGGGAGGGGAAAGAACCTTCTGCAAGCAAGCAAGCAACTTCTGCCTGCCTGCCTGCGGGGAGGACCTTGGAACCAAAAAGCAACTTCTGCCGAAGAGTTTCGTAGTGGCAACAAACAACCTTCTGCCAAAAGGTTGGTTGTTTCGCTTACAAAGGTAGGCACGGGGGAAAAACAACAACCCGGCACTCCTTGGATCCCAATCCGTGCCTTCGCTTCGCTGCGAAAAACAACCCGCACTCTTTTTTTGTAGGAAATCTGTCCTAACCTAAAAGGTGGCACTCATTCGAAGCCACCGGATCCAAGGACGGATTTCAAAAGCAGAAGTTTTCGCAGCGAAGAACACCGGAGTGCCACTTCGTGATAAAAAGTTGTGGCCCAGAATGAGGGAAGGAGTTACGAGTGGTTCAAAGCAGAAGTTCTTTTCCCCGCTGCGAAAACTTCTGCTTTCTTTTGGAAATCCTTGGATCCCGACTTGCCACACTTTTATCACGTTCACAAAGAACCAAAAGCGCTTTCTGAGCGCAGCGGGGGAAGGCCCTTCCCCCAGTAACTTCTGCACACTTTGTGTGGTGTTCTTGACGGATTTCCAAAACCAGAAGTTGCTTGCTTTCTGAGCGCAGCGAAGAACACCGGACGGATTTCCAAAACAAAAGTTCTGAGCGCAGCTACCGTGCCAGGAAATCCGTCAAGAACTTCTTCGCTGCGCTCAGAAAGCGCTTTTGGTTCTTTGTGAAGTGGCAAGTGGCCAAGTCGGGATCCAAGGACCCACTATCCCTCCTTCCCTCATTCGCTTACAAAGGTAGGCACGGATTACTGCCAGCCCCCTTTGCACGAATTCAATCGCAAAAAGTAGGGATCCAAGGTGTGAAAGTCTGAGCGCAGGGGTTCTCCCCTCCCCTCCCCTCCGGGGTTTGCAGAAGTTCTTCTGCTTTCACCCACTCTTTCCCCCGCAGAAGAGAAGGGTGTTCTCGCGGTGCTCGGAAAACAAACTTCTGCACATACGCAGAAGTTCTCGCAGAAGTTACCCTTCCCTTCCCCGGTGCTCGGTCAAGAACAACCTTCTGCGCAGAAGTTATCGCAGGCAGAAGTTACCCCTGCGCTCGGTCAAGAACAACCTTCTGCTCTGCCTCCGTTTAGCCCAAAAAGTTCACTCATTCGCTTACAAAGGTAGGCACGGATGAACCGTTGTCGGGATCCAAGACCCACGACTTGGATCCGTATCCCAACAACCTTCTGCACTCATTGGGTCACTTCTCTAATCAGAGGAAGAGGGCGCGCAAAAGGGCTTTCATTCGTTCGTGCCACAAACTGTAGGCAACCTTTTTTTTTGCACTCGTTCATAGTGGCACGAAGGACCAGGCAGGTAAATTGCCTATCGGCAATTTCGGTCCGGTCGGAGAAGAGGCCGAGGGCCGGAGATGAAGCTTATCGGCTTCCCTCTAAGCATGCCTAAGGGCATGGAACTGGGGAGCCCCCCGGCCGAGTAAATGGCCGAGAAATAGGCAATTCATCCCGAACCGGTAGGGCCCCGGACCGCGTGCTGATAAGCACAAAACCCTCCCCCCCATCGGCCGGACCTTCGGCTTCATCTCGTGTTGCATCAGGAAGCTCGCGAGGCGTCCTAGGGCAGGCTCCTATCATCGAGTAGGGCCGGCGAATCTCCCCCGAGCCTCGCTTTTGTGACATGCTAGGGTTTCCGTCTTTGTTTCCGAATGGTCGGGTGAGTCCCACGCTTCGTTTGTGGATTGCAGTCCCACGTGCCGGGTATCCCTACGGGTGACCTGTAGGCCGCCCTACCTAAACCAATCATCATATCGGTACCTAAGCCGCCCCGCTGCTGGGGAGGCTCGGCTTCAAAACCGTACGTGAAGCTTCCGCCTCATACGGCTCCTCCCAGGATCGAAGATCTTCGTTGGCTTTACGGTTCGTTCGGAGAAGTCTTACCGCGTGTTCCGGCAGTGCTTGTGTAGGAGTTAAGGTTGTTGTACACGGAACTGGGGCGGCACTGCGCTTCCCTGTCTTTGGAAACTGCGGTAGCGCAGTGCCGCCCGTGTAGCCCTTCGCCCGCCAAGGGTCCGGGGCCGGCATTACGGGAGTGCCTTGGTTCTACAAGCCTCTTCTCGCCCTTCCCCCCGGCTCTCTACGTCCTATTGGTCTCGGGGAAGGAGGGAGGGTGGGTCCTTGGATCCCGACTGGGACGCTGTTTTCTTGGGCTATTGCCTTGTCTCACCCGCAACCAACTTTAATAGCTATCCAACTATTAAAGTTGGTTGCGGTATAGCGGCCAGGGAGAGTGGATGGCCTGCCAGGGTCCGGTCCCTGCCATCCACTCGAACTTTTGCATGCATGCAAACAAAAGGTGTGAACAAAAGAATCTGAGCGCAGGGGAAGGAGTGAAGGTTCACACCAACTTTACGTGCCAAAAGAGCTTGCTTGCTTTCTGAGCGCAGCTACCGTTCTTCTTGGGACCAAGAAAGTGCGCAGCGGGAAAAGGTTGCTTCGCACAGGGGTTCTCCGGGGAAGGGTAACTTCTGCACACTTTAAAGAAAGCAAGCAAGCAAGCAAGTTGGGACCAAGAAAGTTGAATCTTCGCGCAGGGGAAGAAGTGAAGGTCGTATTATTTTAGAAAACCAGGCCATTGTGTGAGAGTCGTACAACACCTAGTTATCCCGGTGTGCTTTTCCGATCCAGCCTCTCTCTATTTCCAGGGTCTCTCTATTTCCAGGGAAGTACTTGAGTTTGATTTTATCGCGACCCGTATAATAAAGGGCCGTCGGTACACCCATGCTTGGAGCTTCCGGAAAATGCCATGGTCTAGTCTCTGAAATACGCTGCCGCATTCAGAGTAGTCTGGGAAATTAAGTAGTTGCCCCATCCCACTATTCAGCTGGGGACCCTGGTGGCGATAAGTGGGTGGGCCGCTTTCACTCTTTCGTTGAGACGGCCGGCCGTATCTTCAATAAATCTCCTAGAGACGATGGGGTGATTGCATTATTAACAAAAGCAGCCTGATTGATTGACCGAATTGTCACCGGTTCGACTATCTGGGTATTCTCCGGGTGCAATTTAAGCCCGCCCCATGGGCTGGCTGCTTTAACCATTCCCTCAGGCCCCTTATTTGTTAAGTACAACGAAGTGGTCGGCATATCGTATCGGAGTTGGTTCTCCGGGGTGTGCTTTCTCCAGTGACCACTCCCTTGAAAGAGCTGTCTCCATCCCACTTGCCCGGGAGGAGAATGTTGGCTAGCCGCGGGGAGGAGATTGCGCCACGGGTTGCCAGCCCATCCCCCTGCCCCTCCCTACGGACTGGGGATTCTTATTACCAAACCCGGTCATGATGTCGGCTTTTTCAGCCAGGTTGCTTTGACCTGTTTGGCTAGACCGGACAGAGTGTGGATTTTGTCCGGGTTGGATGCACCCGGGAATGCCCGCGAAAGTCCAAAGACTACTCTGGCTTGGCTCGGATGGCCAATAATATGGCTTCGATGGCCTCCATCCCGGCAGGCAGCCCCGTCCAGGCCTGAATCCATCCATGGGAGTTGGTTTCAAGCGGGCTTCCCTTTCCGGTTCCGGGGCCCTCTTGGCCAGAGCCTGCTGGGCTCTGTATTCGATGACGGGGTACGCACTTTAAAAGAAAAGTTCGCAACTTTTAAAGTAAAGTAAAGAACTTTTAGGCCCGGCCCAGAAGGTTGGTTGTTCTTTTCCCCGCTGCGCTCAGATAGCTTTTTTGTTCACACCGGGAAGACCCTTTTCATTGCCGATGGGCGAAAGCCCACTTGCCGCCCCCCGGCTGGCCATTTTCCGCGCGAAGCAGCACCCACCCGGCTTCTTCCCCCCCGGCTTAGCGGGGAAAGCCTGGGCCTTCGTGCGGCTGGCTGGCTGGCTTTAAAGCAGGCCGTTTGTGGCAATAAAGGGTGGGTGGGTGGGTGGGTGTTAGTTAGTTACCCGCCTTAAAGATCGAGTGGATTAACCTGGGAGACCGGGAGGGGGGCTGGGGATTCCGGGGACCCCTGCCCCATCCCCACCCGGAAAACTTACCCCTTTATTATTCTCTGCTGCGCCGCACTGTAAAGCCGGGATTCGACCCCGGAGACCCCGGAGCGCTTATCAGCGCCGGCCTGCCAGGCCCCTTTACGCCCGCCCGCCCGACCGACCCCCGATCCACTCGGTGGGCCCAGCCCTCTCTTTAGAGTGCTGATAAGCACGAAAGACCAGATCCCGTGCTGATAAGCACAAGATACCGTAGGCCCGCCGCGAATTGATTGATTATCGAACCGTGTGGCCCCCCCACGAAGAAAGAAGTGGTGGAAAGTTGGCGAAGCGAACGAAGGCCTCCCCCGGGCGCTTTCCTCTCTACCTCTCGGCTTCATCCATATTAGACGAATGGGTGCCCCCACCCAACGGGAGACCTACTCTTGCCGTCTCTATCCCTTGTGGCTCGGCCCCTGGCACGGCAGTGCCCAGAAGTTTGAATGAGGGAAGGAGGCAGAAGGGTGTTCTTGACCGAGCCAGGAGTTGGGGCTGCGAGAACACCCAACCCTTCTGCGCAGAAGGGTTGGGTTAAAAGTTGGAAGTTCTTGACCGAGCACCGCGAGAACACCCTTCTCTTCTGCGGGGGAAAGAGTGGGTGAAAGCAGAAGTTGGCAGCGCAGCAGAAGGGTTGGTTGAAACTAACTCCTGCCACCCTCTTATATTCCTCTGAAGTGGGAAACCCCTGCGCTCAGAAAGCAAGCAAGCTCTTTTGGCACGTAAAGGTTGTTGGAAATCCTTGGATCCCGACTTGCCACACGCTTACAAAGGTAGTCCCCGATAAATACGTGCCTACCTTATTATTCGTGGCCTTTTCATTGGCACTCATGTTTAGGACACTCTTGAAAACGGGCTGGGGCCGTCCACTCTTTTTCAAAGGGGTGCACGGGTTCCCCCGGGAGGGGGGCCCTCTCTTGAAAAGCTCCCAAAACTGGCTGGTAGAAGTGGCCCGAAGATTAACACTCATACCCGGGGGAAGACACTCGACGCTCCCAGGGGCCCTGCCGGGTCTCGTTCGGGTCTGATCTATGTAGAACCTACTTAGAACTTCCTATCCCTCCCATTCACTGCTTAGATCCCAAGTCTCCAAGTGGGCATATCCCTGGTCTTTCTTCGCTAGGGCTTTTTTTGCTTATTAGAGAATCCTGCTCCTGCAGGGCTTGCAGCTTGGCAGCCCACCGCAAGGGAGCCCTACCGGGGTATTCCAGTTTCAAGTGTATTGGATAGTTATAGCGGCCCATAGGCGCAAGATGTACCTTGTGGGGCGGTACCCTGGACATAGTCCTTCCGTACGGTGGCCTTTGATTAGTCCATGGTCCATTGGATGTTCAGTGCAAGGCCGAAAATTCACACTGCTCGTACCCCTCGTTCCTGCCCTTCGCTTACCGGGCCTGTCCCTCAGTGTGGTCAGTACTGGATACTGTCGGGCAGCAAAGCTTACACTTGTGTCACTGGTTCACCGGGGCCTCTTTCCTCCTCCCTTTTTTGCTTACTCGTAACTCAGGGGTTGCCAGACCTCCTACAAAGGGAAGAGAGTCGACTGAACATCTCAGCCATTGGCGGGAATTTCGCCCGCATCCAATCCCCAATTATTGTTCACCTCGCTCGGATGGGTGAGCAACAGCCGCTTCGTCACAGGACTGACTTATGGGCTAACAGGTCACACTTTGGCCAAGTATCCTGCCAAAATACTTCCAAAAGCCAAAAGTATTAAAGGGATGGCCATAAGAATGGGCGCATCATGACATCGCAAGATGTCTCGCTTGAAGGAATTGGTTGATGCTAGAAAGGTTAAAAAAAGTGAACGGAAGGAATAATAGGAAGTAAAGAAGACAGAGACACTTCCCAACCGGAAAGCGAAGTTACCACTAATGGTATAATCGGGATAGGTAGGCTCTTTAAAGCTCCCCCCCCCTCAAAGAACCGCACGTGCGAGTTTCCCCGCATACGGCTTAAACGGCGGGCGAGGAAGAGTGACGGCCGGGCCTGCGCTAAGGCCGGCCCCAGCAGGTCACCGATGGACCCCGAAAGTTCTGCTGCCACTCCGCGAGTTGCGTATTCGCTTGTTTTCAATCCCTTCCTCTTCAGTTCAGAATATCTATACTCTTAATATTCTCTGAGATATCTCGATAAAGTCAATTCTTTATCTTCTCTCGTCGCAACAGAGCGATTGACCCATCTTTACTCAGCACTGCTTGCGGTCTTTACCGCTCCTTCGTACTTTCTGTAGCGTGGTCAATATGAGTGGCCTGGTAATAGCGCTTCGTCACCCAAGATTCGAGTCAGCACACTGGTCGGCTAATTGTCGCCCATCCCCCCTTAAAGGCGAGCCAAGGCTTTTTGTATCGTCTTCTGCCCACTGGGCGGTATCTGATCTCACGACCAAACCTACCGAGGCTTGCTAAGCGGGAAGCCCTTTGGGTTTACCTTGTTTCGACATGTTGACTCTATGGCAGGCAAGATCTGTGGATCCTGTGCTATACTCCGGTGATCATTCGCTGATCGAGGCACGCAACCAAACATCGTGTCCCAAATCACATCCCGTGAGGGGCGGGCCTACTCAATGACAGGGTGCGCCGCTTTTACGAAGCGTCGTCGCACAGTTCACCGTGGTTGATCGAGAGTCTTGCTTCTCCTAGCAGGTCCTATGCTGTATCATACACTTCTTGCATTGTTCCCCACGCTTCATAACCCCCGTTTGGAACGCATGGTGAGGTAGGAGCCTCCCGTCGGCTGGGATGGCAATATAGCCGGGGGAAGGCCTTCTCCCCCCCCGGCTATAGCATTGTCTCATGTCTTTCAAGTCGCACTTTGGTGTAAGCAAGCTCTAAAATCACATCTTTAGAATAGAATCCGGTTGAAAAAGGGAATCCGATTAAAGATAAGCTGCCTATAGGCATCATAGCATAGGTAAAAGGTAACGAGGAAGCAAGCCCTCCCATCCTACGCATATCTTGCTCATCCGACATGGCATGAATTACTGAACCTGCGCTCAAGAATAGTAATGCTTTAGAAAAAGCGTGATTCATTAAATGGAAGACGCTAACCGAATAGTTGGAAATGCCGCGAGCAAAGATCATATAGCCTGATTGACTACGAGTTGGATAAGCTATGACCCTCTTTAGATCGTTTTGCAATATTCCAGTGGTTGCCGCAAGGAATGACGTCATAGCTCCTACAAAAGTAATAACAATCAAAGCATTGGGTGAGTATTCGAATAAAGGGGAGCACCTTGCTATCAGAGAAACGCCTGCTGTTACCGTAGTAGCTGCATGAATCAGAGCGGATACTGGAGTGGGGCCCTCCATTGCATCGGGTGACCAAGTATGCAATCCTATTTGTGCAGATTTTCCAACAGCGCCTATAGAAGGTAAAATACAAATAACAGTTATGGCATGAAATCCCGTATTGCAAGAAATTAAATAATGATTGGGTTCGGAAAAGGCACTAGCACAAGCGAAAAGAGTATAAAAGTCTATTGTTCGAAAAAGAGCAAAACAACCAATAATCCCGAGAGCTAATCCGAAATCACCTACTCGATTGACAAGCATAGCTTTGATAGCTGCCTTATTGGCCTGAAGTCGTGTAAACCAGAAATTAATTGACAAATATGAAGCGAGACCTACACCCTCCCATCCTGGAAATAATCAGAGAAAGTTATCTCCAGTCACCGACATTGGCATAAAAAAAGTAAGGATAGATGAATAACACATAAATCGAGGGCTATGCGGATCCTCGGACATATATGAAATAGAATAAAGATGAACCAAGCTACTTACAGATGTCACCACAATTAACATAACTACAGTCGGACTATCAAACACTGGGTCAAAAGTTGCTTCACCGGGCCTTTTCTTCTGCGAATCGAGCGGGCTTCTTTTTTTTACCCGTACCGCAAGGTGGCCGTTCACCCAAGTGGCATAATCAAGTGCTCTCCGAACCGTGCGGGATGGTCGCCCATCACACGGCTCACCAACTTGATATTCTGGTTAGTAGAGGCTCACCAACCTATGTCCGAGCAGAGGGTACAGTGTCGTTCCCTTTTGCCACTCAAGTGTACGGCATCTGCCGACTCAGGCCCCTTCCCTTCTGCCGATTATTCATTACCGGGTCCCCGAATGGGGGCCGGCCACCTTATCTTCGGGCTTACCACTTCGTGTTTGCAATCTTCGGGTAGGCCACTTCTACCAGGGGAGAAAGAGAGGGAGGGGACTTGGACACTTTTTAAAAACGGGGGCCGGACGGAAGGTTTAATCCACTCTGGCAGGTCAACCTGGCAAAGTCGGGATCCAAGTTGTCCCACTCTCCCTGCCACCTCTTCCCCTGCGCTCGGAGAACTTCTGCACATACCTCCTTCGAATTTGGGGCCTTTGCCGTAGGAGATCCAAGGAGTCCCGGCAAACGCCGTGAGAGTGTCTCCCGGTTATCAAGGGACTCCTTGGATCTCCGCCGCCCCCTACTCAGAGGAATATAAAGGGGTGGGATCCAAAGCTTTTTGGGTTGCAGAAGGTTGGAAGTTCTTGACCGAGCGCAGGTTTTCCCCCAGAGGTGGCAGGAGTTCTTTACTGAGCGCAGGGGAAGTAAGGAAGAGGGAAGTCCTTGGATACCGTAAAAGCCCACTCGTAAGACTTTGCCATTAGGGGGGCTGGGGATTCCGGGGGCCATGCGGCAACCCCCACCCTCTTACCACTCTTTAAGGGTATGAGGGCGCAGAAGTTATGAGGGCCAATGAGGGCCGGGCCTACCTTTGTAAGCGAACTTTTTGGCCACTTTAATTACTGGGTTTGCCAGAATCTTCGCGCAGCGAAGTAAAGGTAGGCACGGATTTTAAGGACCAAGAAGTTTGGTGTGACCTCCAGAAGGTTGTTTGGTGTGAACTTCTGCTTCGCGTAGCGAAGTTCTTGTTGGCGTGTTGAATCTGAGCGCAGCGAAGTGAAGGAACGAAGTGGCACGGCCTACCTTTGTAAGCGAATGAGGGCGCAGAAGGCTGGCTTTCATTCGTGCAACGGGCCGGCTTTTTTGGCGTGGCAAACTTCTGCCCCCGTGCCTACCTTAACGGGGGAAAGCTGCGCTCAGAAAGCGCTTTTGGAAATCCGTCAAGAACTTCTTCGCTGCGCTCAGATTCAACACGAAGGCCAACAAGAACTCTTCCCCGCTACGCGGAGAACACCGCAGAAGTTCCTCTTCCCCTGCGCTCGGTCAAGAACTTCCAAACAACCTCCTGCAACCAAGGGGGAAAGGGTTTACCTTCTGGTTCCCAACCCGGAAGGAGGCAGAAGGTAAACCTTTTACCCTTGGTTGGAACTTATGCTTCGCTACGCGAAGAACCAGCCAACCCACCGGCCCCCCTTCTTGGCCCTTTGTAAGCGAATGAGTGCAGGAAGTTGCTTGCTTGCAGAAGGTTCAAACCCCGTGTGCCAGCCTACCTTTGTGAACGTGTGGCAAGAGGGCACTCTTTTGCGTGCGCTGTTTGTGCCACTGAAATTACTTACAAAGGTAGGCTTGCACGGGGGAGGGGAGGGGAGGGGCTTTGAGGGGAGGGGAAGGGAAAGAACCTTCTGCAAGCAAGCAAGCAAGCAAAAAGAACTAACTTCTGCACTCATCCGCAAAACTGTGGGAATAAGTTTGTTTTGTTTGTTTGTGCCACTTCAATTAAAAGTGGTTAGCACGAAGGGCACGAATAGCAACAAACAACCTTTTCCCCTGCGCACGTGCGGGTTTTTTCGCTTACAAAGGACCTGAATCTTCGCGCAGAAACCAACAACCTTCTGCCTGCTTGTTGGACAAGAAAGTCTCTTCGCGCAGCTACCGAAAGTTCGCACTTGTTGGGCGGTTCTTCGCGCAGCGGATAACTTCTGCTTCCAGAAGGTTCTTCGCGCAGCTACGCAGAAGTTCACACCTTCTGCGGATTTCCAAAAGCGCTTTCTGAGCGCAGCTTTCCCCTCCCCTCCCCTCCCCCGTGCGGGAACAGCAAACTTTGTAGGCACGGAAACAACAAACAAACCTTTTGCCACAAACTCCGTGCCAGCCTACCTTTGTAAGCGAAACTTTTCGTGCGCAGGGGAAAAGGCACTCATTCGAAGACTGTGGCTAAACGAACAACCAAAAAGTTGCCTTCCCTTCGCTTCGCTGCGCTCAGCAAAGGTTTAGAGGTCCAAGAATAACGGTAGCTGCGCTCAGATTCAAACAACCAACAACCTTTTGCAACCCTTCTGCACACCTTGGAACAACTGTCTGCTCTGCTCTGCAACAAACAACCTTCTGCCGAGCCAGGTTGTTTCGAAACTTACAAAGGACCAAGAAGGGTTGGCGGCCAGAAGGAACTTCTGCTTCGCGCAGCTTTCCCCCGTGCCGTTCTTGTTGGACCAAGAAGGGTTGTTTGCTTGCGTGTTGAATCTTCGCGCAGCTACCGTTCTTGTTGGGCCAGAAGTTTGGTTGGCTGGTTCTCCGCGCAGCTACGTGAAGGCACGGCAACGTTTACGGAGAACCTTCTGGCACTCATTCGAAATGACAAAGGACTTAAAAGAAAGTTGCTATCCGTGCAAGCCTACCTTTGTAACTTTTTGGGCCGGGGGTTGGTTGTTTCGGATAAAAGGCCCTCATTCTACGAATGAGTGCAAAAAGCTCGGAGGTATGTGCCGAGCGCAGCGAGAACTTCTGCGGAGAGTGGGTCCTTGGATCCCGACAACTGTTTAAGGCCAGTTTGTGGCACGAATAGCTGCCCTATGAGTGCCACGTAGTGGCACGGAGTTATGGCACTCATATCGTGCCACTATAAAAGTGGCAAGCACCCTTGTGCCGGCAAATACAGTTGTCGGGATCCAAGTTGTCCCACTCTCCCTCCTTCCCTCATTGGGATCCAAGGACCCTGTGCACGGGGGGGGGTCGGTTAAGCTTTTTAAAGGGCTCCTCCCCTCCCCTCCCATCCCCTCCCCTCCCCTCCCCTCCGAGGTTCAGGGAAGTGCCTTTACCGAGCGCAGGGGTTCTCCCCTCCCCTCCGAGGTTCAGGGTTGCAGAAGGTTGGTAAGTTCTTGACCGAGCGCAGGGGTTCTCCCCACAAACAACCTTCAGAGGAATATAAGAGGGAACTTCTTGGATCTTTCTTGCTTCTCCCCTCCCCGCTGCGCTCAGAACTACTTTCTTTCTTTTTGGCTGGCTTGTGGTAAATCTGTCCTTCGCTTTTCCCCGCTGCGCGAAGCAGAAGTTCGCACTTTCTTGGTTCCAACTTTCTTTTTTTAATTAAAGTGTGCAGAAGAAAAGAAGCAGAAGTTCTGCGCAGAAGTTTCAAACAACCCGCACTCTTTTTTTGTTCACACCTTTCTAAACCCCGTGCCAGCCTACCTTTGTAATTTCGAATGAGTGCCAGAAGGTTCTTTCCCCCGTGCCAGCCTACCTTTGTAACTTCGTGGCCGAATAACCGGTTGGTTGTTTCGAAGACTGTGGCTAAAAGTTTGTTTCCGAAACAACCAACCGCCACTTTACTTTACTTTACTTTACTCTACTCTACTTTACTCTATTTTACTCTACTCTACTTTACTTTACTTTACAAAGGTGTGAACAAAAAAAGAGTTCTGAGCGCAGCGGAGCGTGCGTGCGTTTGAAGGTTCCAACTAACTTGTGTGAACCGCAAGCAAAAAAGAGTGCAACTTCTGCGGGGTTTGGTTGGGTTAAAAGTTGGGTTGGGTTGGGTTGGTTGTTTGAACTTCTGCGCAGCTTTCCCCCGTGCGGGAAGGCAACAACTTAAGTTGTTGAGTTCTTTTTGGGCAGAAGTTTGGTTGGCCAAGTTGCCGTGCCTTTGTCATTTCGAAACAACCAACCGCAAGCCCAAAAAGTTACAAAGGACCAAGAAGGTGTGACCTGGTTCTTCGCGTAGCGAAGAACTTATGCTTCCAAACAACCAACCTTCTGCCGATTTCCAGAAGGTTGGCAAAAGGTTGAACCGGCTGGTTCTCCGCGCAGGGGTTCTCCTCCCCTCCCCTCCCCTCCCCTCCCCTCCCCCGGGGAACCCGGCACTCCCGTACTTCAGAGGGATATAAGAGGGAGACCCACTCGGGAAGGGAAGGGAAGACCTCTTGTTTTCTTTTCTTTTAAAGGGGTCCCTCTCCCTTGAAAAAGCGTCGAGTGTACCTACCTTATGGCAGGCCGACCGGTGCGTTGAGTGTCCCGGCCGGGTGCGTCGAGTGTATCCCCCCGTGCCGGGACTTACGTAGTAAAACCTTCCTTCCTTCCTTGGGATCCCAAAACCTCATCCCCTCATTGGCTGTAGGCCCGGTCAATGCGGCCCCCCTTGCCGTTCGAATTGCTTAATCTAGACGTACCAGGCCTGCCGGTTGAGAAGCGCTAACGCGCTTCCCTCCCTCCCTCTATCCCCCCAGGGGAGGGGGTGCTTGGGGGAAGGGGTGGGGCCCCTCCCCCACGGGGCCGGGGGTTTGGCAATTTAACCGGTTGGCAACCAACTTTCAAACTCCCCCCGTGCCCCCCGTTGCCCGAAGATAAGGCGCCCGGGCCATGGGGGGTTATAACAAAGGCGCTGAGTTGCGCCAACTTGCCTGCCCCCCGATCCCGCCTAACGGTAGGTTTTTGGCTTCGCTGGGGTACTACGAGCCCTCTGCCCCACGCATCTAACCAGCTTTCAAGGGTCCCTCTCCCCTTTCACTATTCCTCTGTTGGTCTTCCGACCTTGAAAAAGAGGCGAGTGGATGGCGTAGGAGATCCAAGGAGTCCCTGGCTGGCACTTCGTGCCACTATAAAAGTGGCCCTCAGACCTCAAACCCAGAGTCATAGTTCTCCGGTACTCCGGGAGAGTTGACCGGCATTTAAAGGACCAAGAAGGGTTGGCGGGGTTCTTCGCGCAGCGAAGAACTTCTGCTTCCCAAACAACCTTCTGCCGATTTCCAGAAGGTTGGCAAAAGGTTGAACCGGCTGGTTCTCCGCGCAGCTACGTGAAGGACAGATTTCAACAAACAACCTTTGTGCCGGTTTCGCAGCAAGAAGGGGAAGCAAAAGTTGCTTGCGTGCGAAGGGATGGGTTTTTACTGGCCAGGTAGGGGATCCGGGTTGTGAGAGTGTCTCTCCCGTCAAGTCCCGTCCTTGGATCCAAAAGTTGCCCCCTGCCCCCTCCCCACCCGGCACGGGACTCCTTGGATCCGACAGTCTTTTGAGGCAAGTCGCAACTTGGATCCCTACTTTTTAAAAAGGTTCGGGGCCCCTCCCCGCCCCGCCCCTGAGAGGTCGAGTGGATGGCAGGGTCCGTTAGGGACCCGGCCAGACACTCGACCTATCGGTCGAGTGTCCCTATCGGGTCCGGTCCGGAGAGGCTCTTCCCCTCGCACGTGCCTCTTCCCCCGTACTCAGAGGAATATAAGAGGGAAGACCCGCACGCCCTGGCACGGTAGTGCCACTACGAATGAGTGCCAATGAGGGCCACGCCAGCCACCTTTTAGGACAGATTTCATCTCTGTTGCCGGTTTCGCAGCGGGAAAAGCAAGCAAGCTCTTTTTGGAACTCCAAAAAGCAGGCCAGGCAGAAGTCTCTTCTTCGCGCAGCGAAGCGAAGGCACGGATATTCCCGGGGATCCGTGCCTACCTTTGTAAGCGAATGAGGGCCGTCAGAAGTTGCTATCCGTGCCTACCTTTGTAAGTAATGGCAAGAATGAGTGCAACTTCTTTGGCGTGGCGTGGCGTTTCGAAACAACCTTTTCGTGCGTGCAGGGGAAAAGGTTGTTTGTTGCTTGCTTGCAGAAGGTTCTTTATCCTCCCCCGTGCAAGCCAGCCTTTGTAACTTTTTGGGCTTGCCGGGGACAGCTCTCTGGTTGTTTCGCTTACAAAGGACTTAAAAGTTGCTATCCGTGCAAGCCTACCTTTGTAACTTTTTGGGCTTGCCGAACTCTCAACCAGAGAGTTCTGGTTGGGTTGTTTCGGAGCAAAAAAAGGTTGGTGCCTACCTGAACTTATTCCCCTGCGCGAAGCAGAAGTTACCTTCTGCCGGCCCGGCCCAGAAGTTTGGTTGGAACTTCTGCGTAGCTGCGCGAAGAACCAGCCAACCAACCTTCTGGAAATCGGCCCTTTTGGGAAGGGCCTTCCCCCAACCGTGGCCGAAAAGTTTCGCTTACAAAGGTAGGCCAGGCGTTGCACGAAAAGTTTCGCTTACAAAGGACCAAGAAGGGCGGCGGGGAAAGGTTGCTTCGCGCAGCAGAAGTTCTTCTGCAAAAAAAATGGCTTTGTGTTGGACCAAGAACAACAAGCCCGGGTTGTTTGTGTGAACTTCTGCTTCGCGCAGCTACGCAGAAGTTACCTTCTGCGGATAAAAGCTAGCTCTGAGCGCAGCTACCGTGCCAGGTAGGCACGGGGGAAAAACAACCAACCTTCCTTCCTTTCTTCCTTTTGGGTGTGAACAAAACAAAAAAAGAGTTAGTTATGAGCGCAGCGGGGAAAAGCTACCGGGGGAAGAGGCACGGGGGAAGTCCTTCTTGGATCCCTTGTCCACTCGACCTGGGTGGAGAGGGCCGGGCCCTTGGATTCCCTTGATTTGGATACCGGTATTCTTCTTCTTCACCCCCGGGGAATAAGTGAGAACGTGAAGGGGAAGAAGACCGTTTTGGATACCGTTTAAGGAAGCCCACTCGGGAAGGGAATACCTGGGCCTTGGATCCCACCCCTGCATAACGGGACTCCCTGGATCCTACTTTGCCAGGAGTCCCGGCAGCCTCTTCCCCTCAGAGGAATAGTATTCCTACCGGAGGGGGTCACAACTTGGATCCCGAATAACTTGGCGGTCCAACTTGGATCCCGACAGTCTGCTTTTGAGGCCCCCCTCGCCACCTCTGAAAAAAGGGGATGGCGGGCTCCGTACACTCGACCAATAAAAGTTCGGGAATACGAGGCAGAAGGGTGTTCTTGACCTAGCGCAGGCCCGAGGAACTTCTGCGTATGTGCAGAAGGTTGTAAGTTCTCCGAGCACCGGGGAAGGGTAACTTCTGCGAGGTGGCAGGGAGAGGGAGAAGGCGAATGCGTGGTTCACCGGTTCCACCGAAGACTCTATTTTTTATGTCGAGACATAGGTGCGTGCGCTTAGTGGTGTGTGTGCTGTCCTTATCGGACGTCTTTAAGGACGGACGGGAATAGGACGTTGGCCCCCGTGTTGTCCAGGCATATGCGCCCTCTTGCTGCACATGTGTGAGGTATGCGCCTTGCCGCCTTAGCCACCTTTAGTTAGTGGGGGGACCCCGCCACCTGTTCCCCCGCTAGCTGGGATCCCTTTCCCACCTGTAGTTCGTGATCCTACAGCCTTACCTGTGTCTTGAAGACACGGTCGGGGCACGGCCGGGCGGGTATCGGCAGAGTCCAGTATGCCCCTTTCCCGACATGCTCTGGGGCTCCGGGGGAGTTGTCCCATAGAGTGAGTCGAGTCCGTCTCGCCACAGAGCAACAGCAGCGTCCGGATAATAATCTATCCGGCAATTCATTCGGTGACTTCAAAAACCAGGTCGCCAAAGAAGCCCCGAGAAGCATCAAACATCTCCGAGAAAATCCATGGGGCAATCTTTATATAGCAAGCACTGGCTCCCAGTGCGACTTCGTAAAAAGCAATCAAGGAGAGTATAAATGATAATGAAACGCACGTGGTGGTTACTATAGCGGTTCCTTTTGACCCCAGAAAACGACCAGGAACACCTGCTACGAAGCTACCAAGCAAAGGCAACGAGACGATTAGTGAATACGTAACCAATGAATCCTTCTTCTCTCGCTTTCGATATGCATGGGCATTTTTTGTTCTTTTTTGGTGAGAACGCACGCACGCACGCACGCACGCTTTATAAGAAAGGAAGAAAGAAAAAGAAAGAAAGAAAGAAAGAAAGAAAGAAAGAAAGAAAGAGTTAGTTTTCAATACAATGTGGGGCTAAGAGCAGCTATGAGTGCCAATGAAACTTACCGGTTTTGCCTTAAATCCGTGCCGTGCAAAGTTCGGTAGCTGCGCTCAGAAAGCAAGCAAGCTCTTTTGGCACGCACTTAAAGCGTGCGTGCGTGTTGAAATCCGTCCTTTGTAAGCGAATCCGTGCCTACCTTTGTAATGCTTCGCTGCGCGAAGCAGAAGTTGCTTTCAACACGCTTGCGAAGTAAGTTTCTTGGTCCAAAAAAAAGCAAGCAGAAGTTCACACTTTTTGCTGCAAAAAGTTAAGTTGTGTTGTTCCCGCCCTGCTTGCTTTTCCCGCTGCGCATCTTTTTGGAGGTCCAAAAAAAAGGGTTGCAGAAGGTTGGAAGTTATTGACCGAGCACCGCGAGAACACCCAACCCTTCTGCCAACGCAGAAGGGTTGTTGGAAGTTATTGACCGAGCACCGCGAGAACAACCTTCTGCCAACGCAGAAGGGTTGTTGGAAGTTCTTGACCGAGCACCGCGAGAACAACCTTTTCCCCTGCGGTGCGGAGAAGAGCTTGCTTTTTGGACCAAGAAAGGTTGTTGAAACTTCTGCTCCGCTGCGCATCTTTTTGGAGGTATTCCCGGTTGTTCCTTCTGCCAAGAAGGTGTGAACTTCTGCTTCGCGCAGCGAAGAACCTCTGCTTCCCAAACAACCTTCTGCCGATTTCCAGAAGGTTGTTTGGTTGGCTGGTTCTTCGCGCAGCGGAGAACACCCTTCTGCGGTGTGAAGAGCTTGCTTGCTTTTCCCGCTGCGAAAAACAACCCGCACTCTTTTGGTCCAAAAAAAAGGTCTTACCTTTACCGAGCGCAGGGGTTCTCCCCTCCCCTCCCCTCCGAGGTTCAGGGAAGTGCCTTTACCGAGCGCAGGGGTTCTCCCCTCCCCTCCGAGGTTCAGGGTTGCAGAAGGTTGGTAAGTTCTTGACCGAGCGCAGGGGTTCTCCCCACAAACAACCTTCAGAGGAATATAAGAGGGAACTTCTTGGATCTTTCTTGCTTCTCCCCTCCCCGCTGCGCTCAGAACTACTTTCTTTCTTTTTGGCTGGCTTGTGGTAAATCTGTCCTTCGCTTTTCCCCGCTGCGCGAAGCAGAAGTTCGCACTTTCTTGGTTCCAACTTTCTTTTTTTAATTAAAGTGTGCAGAAGAAAAGAAGCAGAAGTTCTGCGCAGAAGTTTCAAACAACCCGCACTCTTTTTTTGTTCACACCTTTCTAAACCCCGTGCCAGCCTACCTTTGTAATTTCGAATGAGTGCCAGAAGGTTCTTTCCCCCGTGCCAGCCTACCTTTGTAACTTCGTGGCCGAATAACCGGTTGGTTGTTTCGAAGACTGTGGCTAAAAGTTTGTTTCCGAAACAACCAACCGCCACTTTACTTTACTTTACTTTACTCTACTCTACTTTACTCTATTTTACTCTACTCTACTTTACTTTACTTTACAAAGGTGTGAACAAAAAAAGAGTTCTGAGCGCAGCGGAGCGTGCGTGCGTTTGAAGGTTCCAACTAACTTGTGTGAACCGCAAGCAAAAAAGAGTGCAACTTCTGCGGGGTTTGGTTGGGTTAAAAGTTGGGTTGGGTTGGGTTGGTTGTTTGAACTTCTGCGCAGCTTTCCCCCGTGCGGGAAGGCAACAACTTAAGTTGTTGAGTTCTTTTTGGGCAGAAGTTTGGTTGGCCAAGTTGCCGTGCCTTTGTCATTTCGAAACAACCAACCGCAAGCCCAAAAAGTTACAAAGGACCAAGAAGGTGTGACCTGGTTCTTCGCGTAGCGAAGAACTTATGCTTCCAAACAACCAACCTTCTGCCGATTTCCAGAAGGTTGGCAAAAGGTTGAACCGGCTGGTTCTCCGCGCAGGGGTTCTCCTCCCCTCCCCTCCCCTCCCCTCCCCTCCCCGGGGAAGAGTTCTTGTTGGCGTGTTGAATCTTCGCGCAGCTTTCCCTTCCCCCGTGCCAAAAGTTCTTGTTGGACGCTTGCTTGCGCGGGTTAAAAGTTGGGTTGGGAACTTCTGCTTCGCGCAGGCAGCGAAGAACTTATGCGGATTTCAACTTGCAACTTCTTAAGAGTTATGAGCGCAGCGAAGCAGAAGTTCACGGCACGGGGGAAAGAACCTTCTGCAAGCAAGCAACTTCTGCCTGCCTGCGGGGAGGACCTTCTGCACACCTTGGAACCAAAAAGCTCTGCTCTGCTCTGCAACCAACTTGAAACAACCAACAACCTTCTGCCGTGCCGAATAGTTTCGAAGTTACAAAGGTAGGCACGGATCAAAGGCACACCTGAAAGTAAGTTAAGTTGGAACCCGCACGCAAGCAACTTTTGCCCAGCCGTTCACATGCTTGGAGAAACCAACACGCAACCCAAGAAGTTTGTGTGAACTTCTGCTCTCTCTTATATCCCTCTGAAGTTTGTGGGGAAAAGTTACCCCTGCGCTCGGTAAAGGCCCTTTGCACTCTTTTTTTGTTTTGAAATCCGTCCAAAAAACAAGCAGAAGTTTCTTCGCTGCGCGAAGATGGAGGTCCAAGAAGAACGGTAGCTGCGCTCAGATTCAAACAACCAACCAAACAAACTTCTGCACACCTTCACTCCTTCCCCTGCGCGAAGATAGCTTTTTTGGAAGTCCAAAAAGAACTTACTTTCGGTAGCTGCGCATTCTTTTGGAAGTCCAAAAAGTGTGCAGAAGAAAAGAAGTTCTTCTGCTTCGCTGCGCATTTTTTTGGAGTTCCAAAAAGAAAGAAGGGGTCTTGCTGCGCTCAGAACTACTTTCTTTTTGGAAGCAGAAGTTCGCAGAAGTCCCCGCTGCGAAAACTTCTGCTACTTTCTTTTTGGAAGCAGAAGTTCTTCGCTGCGCGAAGCAACCAGAAGGGTTGTTCCCGCTGCGCACAAACAACCTCCCTTGGTCCAAAAAGAAAGCAGAAGTTTCTTCGCTGCGCGAAGAAGAACTTCTGCTTTCTTACAACCTTTTCCCGCCCCGGGTGTTCTCTTCCCCTGCGCTCGGTCAAGAACTTCCAACCTTCTGCCTGCTTGCTTTTTGGAAGCAGAAGTTCGCAGAAGTTAGTTTCCTTCCCCCGCTTCGCGAAGAAGAACTTCTGCTTTCTTACAACCTTTTCCCCTGCTTGCTTTTTGGAAGCAGAAGTTTTGGTTCCAAAAAGCTCTGCTCTGCTCTGCCCTGCAACCAACAACCTTTTTTTGGGGGCCCCTCCCCTGCACGCACGAAAAGTAACTTTCGTGCCACTGAGAGTTAGTTACTTTTCGTGCGCAGGGGAAAAGTTTGTTGCTATCCGTGCCTACCTTCACTTCGCTGCGCGAAGATTCTGGCCCTTTGTAAGTAATTTCAGTGGCCAAAGAGTTCGCTTACAAAGGTAGGCTGGCACCCCGCACGAATAGCAACAAACTCTTCCCCTGCGCACTCATTGGCCCGAATAACCAACCCGCACGAATAGCAACCAACCTTCTGGCCAACTCCCACATCCGTGCCTTCGCTTCGCTGCGCTCATAACTTTATGCCTGCTGAAAAGTTAGTTTATTGGTCCAAAAAAAAGCAAGCAGAAGTTCACACTTTTTTTTTGCAGCCAGCAAAGAGTTCCCGGGGAACCCGGCCCCCCTGCTTGCTTTTCCCGCTGCGCTCAGGTTTTTTTGTAGGTTCACACCTTCCCTATCCTATCCTAAAAGGTGGCACTCGAAAGTTGGGTGGGGAGGTTTTGCCGCAGGGGTATACTTATGGAATCCCCAGTCCCCGGAACTATCAGGTACCCCCGAAGGGGGTGCTTGTGGGGGGCCACCCGGACCGGATAATTGGCGAAGCGTTTTCGGCAAACAAAGGTATGTGCAGAAGGGTGTTCTCCGAGCGCAGGGGTTTTCCCCTCCGAGCAGAAGTTCACACAAACAACCTTTTCCCTTGGGGTTGCAGAAGTTCTTGACCGAGCGCAGGGGAAGATTTTAAGGGGTGGGGCCCCGTGGCCGGGTAGGAGCCCCCACCTTCATCAACTTTGTTAGGGTCGGGTCACTATACTCCATCGCTCTTGCCTGACGACCTACCCACTCACGACATACCCGACCTTTCCTCTACATCTAGCCCTTCCCTCCCCTCCCCAGGACGGGCTACAATCCAGCCCATCAAATAAATAGAGGGCGTGCTCGTCCGCAGAAGGGTGTTCTCGCTGCGCTCGGAAAACAAACAACCTTCTGCACATACCTCTGAAAACTGGGAGCACTCCAGAACGAACGACAAGGAATGGGATGCAGTCCAGGCAATAAAATCAATAGAGTGTGTGCTCCGGCAAGCCAAGCTTGCGGCGAGTGTGTTCTACCTATACAGTCCAAATAAACGCGGCGGGTGTACTCTCCATCAAACCGTCCAGCCAAGAAGAAGATAGGTTGTGCTCTTCCCTGGCAGGGTATGAACACTCTAGATCTGGCCTGAATCTAACCCTGTTTTTGGGTCTCTATTCTCAGTTCTGACTAGAACGTAGCATTACCTTGACCTTAACTAAATCGCTCTCAAGGGATAGTTAGAGAGGTGTGCTCTGCCCGGGACTCGCAGAAGTTCTCGCTGCGCTCGGAGAACACCCTTCTGCACATACCTTGTGTGCATCCATCCTTCCGGGGGGAATGGGTGCATCCAGCTTTAAATATAGGGTGGTGTGCTCTTTCCCTTCCTGTTCCTCCGGGTGCCCCTGTCCTTTCACTAACGCTAGGGTCCCATAAGGTTAAACTTTATTTCAGGGATCCAAGTGGCGAGGGAGGGAGAGTGTCTTAAGGTTGGTTTTACGAGTGTCTTCCCCGTTTCAAAGGATAGTGAGAGAGGGGAAGACCCTGTTCGGGGGAGGGGAGGACCCTTAAAGATGCGCATAGCTTTCTATTCACGAGCGGAGCGGGTGGGGGATAAGGCAGAGCAAACCCGCCGAAGGCCCACCTTTAATTAAGTGGTCAGCTTTGTTAGTGAATTCCCGCATTTATGTTGATCTTTTAATCTTGGGGGGAGGAGCTAAATGCGTGCGCTGCCCCGTTCCTCTTCCCCTGCGCTCGGAGAACACCCTTCTGCACATACCTTTTTTTATTGAAAAGGGGCACGCGCATTTAGCCTGCTTAGCCCTCGACCTTTATCTATATACGCGATTTTATCAAACATATCGGCTCAAGAGTTAGTTTTCAGTCGGCTAATCTCAGCCAATAGGCAGGGGGTCATGCTCATTCCCCTGATCGCGTGGCTTGCCTTGAACTGAATGCATTGAACGCCTTGTGAGCGGCTACAGAAACCGTCGGGATCCAAGACCGACCTAAAAGTCAGTCGTTTTGCCCTCCTATTCCCCCTCCAATCGCACGACGCAGGATATCTGTTCGTTTTGCAGCCCCAGCTAAACTATGGGTGAAAGCGTTTCACTACGGCCATAAACATCACCAGCGAATAATACACTAAACCTTTTATCAAGCCTGGCTGTGGAAGTTTGACTAGTATTATTTCCTTCATTATCGCTGCAGAAAGCGCGAACCGATCCAGGAAAAGTAGTATTTGACAGCACGCCAATATTCAGTAAAACACGTATCTATATCGATATATATAAATAGATATAGATATAGATATATAGATATAGATATAGATATAGATATAGGTATAGATATCTATACCAATACCTATAGATATCTATATATCTATCTATATAGATATATAGATACCTATACATATATACCTACAGGGACACATATATATATAGGTACGTATATAGGTATATAAATAGGTATATATCTATCTATATCTATATATAGGTATATAGATATAGATAGATATGTGCCTATATACCTATCTATATATAGGTACACACACACGTATATAGATAGATATATAAATATATACCTATGTCTTTATATATCTATATACCTATATATAGGTATAGATATATATATAGCTATCTATATATCTATATATCTATATATATATCTATATATCTATATAGATATAGATATATATATGTGTGTGTGTATGTATATAGGTATATATGTATGTATATAAATATAATATATTTATATAAATATAATATATTATATTTATATCTATAGATTTTATATATCTATGTCTATATATAAATATTTATATATCTAAATAGATATAGATATATAAATATCTATATCTATATATCTAGATAATAGGTATATAAGACGGTGTATCGTATGAGGAGTGAACTCTTTCATTGCTCCGCCGATTATTTACTGGGCTGCGTCTTCGCTCTGAATAGAGTGGGTTTTTTCTATATCCCTATAAGGGAATTTGATATACCGATACGGAGGTTCGGCAAATACAACAACATTGGGTTTTCCATACTCGACCTCTAAATAGTGTGGATGGTAAAAGTCTGGATAATGGAAAAGAACATTCCTTTTTAACCTCCCCTCATAATTCCCTCTTCTCTCTCCTATTCTTTTCTGAATAAAGGGAGAGAATTTTTCAAGAAAAGGATCCGAAGAACGAGGAATAGATATTCCCCGAAGAAAGGGATAAAACAGAGGTCTCAAAAAAGTTCGTTTTACTCCTTTCTTCAGTTGTCTTACTGATCTTCCAATTCGTTTTGTCCTCTCTCTATACTCTGTTATGTTCGATCTAATAATATCTTTAGAAGCCTCCCTAATAGATATGGGATCACCGCGGGATACTAGAAAACCGGGAAGATTTACGATTCCAGAATTTACATAAATATGTTTATGTCTCACTGGCTGTCTTGCTTGTAAGATATGTTTACGGAAAGAAATACGAACCGGAATAACGTCCAATCTCCTTTCCAGAAGGGGTAGAAAACTTATGTTTCTCTTGATAGTGCTTAATAATGGTTTAACCTTTCGGAGCTTTTTCTTCATGGGTAATCCATAAAAGAGGGACAACTTTCGTGGGGTTTGTGGTTTTTCGAAAAAACCCTCAGATTTACGTCTTTTGAATGGTTTTTTTCGAAGCTCTTTCCGGAAGGTCAACCCCCAAACGAGAGCTCTCTTTCTCGGATTAAGTCTTCTATGCCGAACGTTTTCCTTCATTTGACGACGAATTTTAGATCCCGATGCAAGCATATCTCGTTTACTCTTTCTTCTATTTGAGAGATGAAATCCACACTGAAGTTTGCTTTGTCACTTATATATCTACACATACATCTATATAGGTATATACATCTACAGACATATAAGATATATTTTTATATAGAAATATATCTTATATATCTATATCTATATAGATAGATATAGATATATAATATAGATATATAGATAGAGATATAGATATATCTATCTATCTATCTATCTATCTATATAGATAGTTATATATATAATATATATACACCTATATATACCTATATATATACGTGTATAGGCATATATCTATATGTACCTACAGGCATATATATAGACAGGCCTATATGTATATCTATACCTATATATCTATACCTATATCTATATGTATAGATATATAGGTATAGATATATCTATAGATATAGGTATATAGATATACTATCTATATAGATATATATAGATATATATATATCTATATAGATATATATAGATACATATTATAAGGAAACAGTCTTGACTAAACAACACCAATCCTCTTGATTCGAGTCGACTTTCATCGGACGGAAGACCGACTTGACGTTCCTCTGCGTTTCGTCTGCTCCATCCTGGATGTTTATTATTACCCTGTAAAACTAAGCCTTCCATGGCCTGCTAGGCTTTACGAGGACCAAACCATATTTACCTTCCAACACCGGTGAAGGCGATCAATATCTTGGAATTGAACATAGTATGGTCAAGTAATAATGGAGAATAGAGAGATTTCTGCTGGAGTCTTTGAACACGACGTTTTTTGGGGGGTCGGCATCCATTATGCGGCATTGGGGTTACATCGCGAATCTCGGTAATAATAAGACCTCCTTCCCTTGAACCTTTTGGCGAACAGTTCTTTCTGGAAAGACCAATTCCCTTTATCCTCACTTCAACCGACTCAATCTTTGGTAAAATGGCAGCTCGCGCGACATGTTCTGCAGTTGCGTGAGCTGCATACTTGGTCGAGCGACGAGAACCCTTGAAACCCTTCAAACAACCCGAGGAGGACCCTGTTTTTTCATCCCCCCTAGAATCCGTGACAGTTATAAAGGTATTACTAGAAGTCGCGTTAATATAGGCAATACCGTGGTGTTTAGAGGGCTCATGGTGGTTTTTCCATTGCCGCCGATGGCAAGGCTGCTGCTGTTGGTGGTTAGAGGGCTTTGGCATGATTTGGGTTCTCCCTTTCATTCTTTTCGGTCTCGTTGGCTATCATCGATTCGTGGGGTCGCATCCGTTGACTAATAGAGAGAGAATAGTTACTTCATAGTGCGTGCGTGCGTGCGTGCGTGCGTGCGTGCGTGCGTGCGTGCGTGCGTGCGTGCGTGCGTGCGTGCGGAAAACACTGGGAGACCGGGAGGGGGACTGGGGATTGGGGGCCCCTGCCCCCAAAGAGTAATCCCCACCCAATGAGTGCCACGAAGAATGAGGGAAGGAGTTCCGAGTGGTTCCTTAACGGTAGCTGCGCTCAGATTCTTTTGTTTAAACCTTGGATCCCGACAACTGTATTCACTTTAATTAAAAGTGGCACGAATCCCCTAAAAGTTGTGAGAAATCCGTGCCTACCTTTGTAAGTAAAGAATGAGGGCCTTTCCTCCGTGCAAGCCTACCTTTGTAATCTCGAAACTCTTCGGCAGAAGTTGGTTCCAAGGTGTGCCACAGTTTTCGAATAGGCACGGGGGAACCTTTTGCCGTGCCCCTTGCCAGGTTGTTTCGCTTACAAGGGTAGGCTGGCACGGGGGAAAGAACCTTCTCTTCTGCAAGCAACTTCTGCCGTGCCGAACAACCTTTAAGGCTGTTTCGAAGGCCGAAAAGGTTGTTTCGAAAACTAACTCTCTTTCTTTCTTTCTTTCTTTCTTTTGGTGGCTAAACGAACTCTTATGCCGTGCCTTTGGTTCCAGGGCCTTCCCCCAAGAAGTGGCACACCTTCACTTCGCTGCGAAAAACAACCCGCACTCTCTTTTGAAATCCGTCCTTGGAACCAAAAAGCTCTGCTCTGCTCTGCAACCCTTCTGCACGGCACGAAAAGGTTGTTTCGAAATTACAAAGGTATGTGCAGAAGGGTGTAAGTTCTCCGAGCACCGCGAGCAGAAGTTCACACAAACTTCTTGGGCCGATTTCCAGAAGGTTGGTTGGAACTTCTGCGTTGTTGGTTGGCTGGTTCTTCGCGCAGCGAAGTGAAGGTAGGCACGGATCTTTTTTCAGGCCCTCATTGGCACGAATGTTTAGCCTTCAAAGCAAAGCGCCCGAAAAGCTAGCTTCTATCCCTTCCCCTGGCGCTTCGCTTTCCCTCCCTACGTAAGGCGGTTTTTTACAAATCGTGGCCGTTGAATTGAGAATTGTCTGGATTTGCGACAAGTCTTAGCATTAGTATGAGTTCGTTGACCGCGTAGGGGCAATCCTGCTTTATGACGAAATCCACGATAACGACTAATACTAATCAATCGTTTGATATTTGGCTGAATTTCTCTCTTCAATTCCGAATCGACTAAGGAATTATTCTGACGTATTACTCTGATAATTTGGTCAATTCGATGCTTAGTTAACTGATAAACCTTAGTGTTATCACCGATACCCAATTGATTACGAACCTGAATGGCTTTCTTAGGTCCAATTCCAGAGATTTGAGTTGAGGCAATTCTGACCTGTTTATTGGGAACTAATTTAGTTCCTGGAATATATGACATGATTTATCTCTTCTTCCCGGGTTTTTTATGTATAATCTCGTTCCGATATTGTATACCCTTCCCTTTATAAACTTCGGGGGGTTTACAACTTTTGACGCTGGCAGCAAATTGAGTGGCTTTTTGAGGATCCATTCCCATACGACGAATGATATTATGCTTTAAGCAAAAAACGCGAACTGAAGGCGTAACTTCAAGTCGAATCTCATGACTAAATCCTGATTTCGAATCTGAAATAGAGCCTTCTGGGTTAGTACTGGCTTTGCCTCCAATTATTCGCGAGAAACAAACGAATTGCGCTTCCATCTCGACTTTATCTTTCCTAGGAAGTAAACCCTTAAAGCACGAATGGAAAAAGAACGGAACGAAATCTTCTTGTACCATATCAGGGGTATTCTTACCTCTCTCTAATGTTTGTTTGTTACCAAACCTTCGTTGTATCCAATAAGAATGAGATTCAAACATGGATTCGTTTTAGCCAAAAAGTCCTCCACGGGAAGGGATTGTTACCCGAGGAAAAAAAAGGGCCGATTTCCAGAAGGAAGGTTGGTTGTTTGGTGTGAACTTCTGCTTCGCGCAGCGAAGTGAAGGAATGGAATTCCCTTCCTCGGAACCCTTTTCACAATAATCTTCCCTTCTTGCCCTTCTTGCCCGGAACTCTCCTCTCCTCAAAGGCAGGAATTCCTCAAAGGCAGGAATTCCTCAAAGGTATGTGCAGAAGGGCCGAGCGCAGGGGAAGAGGTTAAGGAATTCGGTATTCCTCAATTCCTCAAAAATCAATACACTGTTACCGGGTAAAAATCCCGGGTTGTATTACTGTTCCTAAAGATGCAGCCCGGCGGGGCGGGTAAATCCCCCATCGATACGCTGTCTCTTAGCCTCCACCCGAGGCTGGCCCATCCCCTCCCCTCGAGGGCAAACGGCCGGGCTGCGTCCTCGCATGCTGGGGTGTCCTAGGCCATGACCCGTTAAAAGTTGTCGGGATCCGGGTGTGAACAAAAAAAGAGTGCGGCTGGCTGCTTTCGCAGGTATGTGCAGAAGGGTGTAAGTTCTCCGGGGTAACTTCTGCGAGGTTCAGGTATGTGCAGAAGTTCTCCGAGCGCAGGTGAATGGGAAGGGGCAGAAGGTTGTTTCAACCAACCTTCTGGCCGTTATTTCACCCACTCTCCCTGCCACCTCGCAGAAGTTACCCGGTGCTCGTTCAAGAACTTCCAAACAACCTCCTGCCTGCCACCTCTGGGGGAAGACCTGCGCTCGGTCAAGAACTTCCAAACTTCTGCCGAAAAGCCTCCCTCCCGCTCCCCCCAAAAAATACCTGAATTTATGGGCCCCCCTCACCCATCCTCCCAAAGGCTCCAGGCCTCCCCCCTTACCCCCCAAGCAAGAGTTAACGGAGGAGTGGTGATAGCGTGCCGAGTAGTCTCTCTACGAGCGAATCTCGGGTAATAGCGTGAAACCTGGCAAAGTAGGGATCCGAGGACCCACTCTCCCTCCTACGATTACCTCGTGTGACAAGGTGGCAAAGTGGAGTAAGTACCAACACCAAGCTCGTGAGTGTGCCTCAGTGGTTAGCGGGTGTGTGTAAATCCAATCCAATTGCCGGTCCAACCTCAGCTGTCATCGTGCCCTGAGACCTAAACGAGAGAGCCCGATTCGTAGGTACGTCCTTTAAAGAGGAGTAGAGTATCTCGTCCTCGCGTATCTGTCGTTGGGTGAGTATATCGTTTAAAGTCTCAGTGTGCATCTTTCAAACAAAAGTGCAGGCAGGCAGAGGTTGGTTGGTTGTTGGTTGGTGGGCGGCAGCCAAATCGAAGTGGAGAAGTCCACTAGGATAGGGCAGAGATAGAGTAGCCAATAGGTGTGAATAGGTAAGAGGGTGCGATAAGTAGTCTTAATTAAAGAACCATCCATTGCAGTAGGCTTTCCCAAGGTTAGAGGCAAGTCTTATCGAAGACTCTTGAAAAGCGTCCCACATGAAATCCGGGTTGTCATCCCCTTAACGGAGGAGCCCCTCGTTATGGTAAGACTAAGCAACCTACGATTTCTGTTTCAATAGGAGAGTAACGAGTGAAGTACAGGTTACGTCATCCTGTGGTCCATTGGAGGGCGTGCACTTGAATGTGTGTCACTTGAATCCACAACTTACTTGGTCATGGTTTCCTGTCACAAGTGTGCCCACCTCCGTTCGAGACGGGTGTTCTAATGACCCACTAACCTCTTCCCCCAGGGCGTGTAACTGGCTGCTTTAAGTTGTTTCCCGCAACAACTTAAACCAACAACAACGTAACGGAGGGGAAAGGGAAAGCCCGTTCGGAAATTCAGTTTTAAGTTCGCCGTTCGGAAAGCAAGGAGGGAGAGAAGGAGGGAGAGTGGAACAACTTGGATCCCGACTCGTTTAACGGGTCTTGGATCCCAACAACTGTATTTGCCAGGTTGTTTGGGAAGTCTTAGGGAGACTTTTCGGCTCGGCAGAAGGTTGTTTGGGAGTTCTTGACCGAGCGCAGGGGAAGAGAACTTCTGCCAACGCAGAAGGGTTGTTGGGAGTTCTTGACCGAGCACCGCGAGAACTTCCAACCTTCTGCGGAGAGAAGGAGGGAGAGTGGAACTCCTTGGATCTGACTCGTTTAACGGGTCTTGGATCCCGACTGGCAAAGGGAAAGTAGGTTCTTTATGACGGCCCAGGCTGATGAAGGCCGGTACGTCCAGAGCATAGCGCACAGCTACTCCAATCCAATGTCTGTATGTCGTGGCGTCATTCGTATTGCCAGGCAATTGTATCGTGTTGGAAGTTTCGCCATGCTGAAAGATATCCCACTTGACCTCAGGTGAGGTAGGTTTTCCAAATCCCCAGCAGAAACAGGATTCCTGATATAGGTGCGTAACTCCCTATATTGGTGTATCTAGTTTCTGGACTGCCCCAATAAAGCCTCCTCCCAAGGCTCCAGGCCTCCCCCCGTAAGTCTAGAATAGTGAAGAGCGTTTTTTTACGGATTAATTGTGTAAAAGGCACACCAAGTGAATCGAAAAGAAAGAGTCGTGTAATCATCGTTCTATTGACATGATTTCCTCAGCGTGCCGTGGAGGGCGTGAAAGACCAAAGGGCACGTAGGTAAGAGTAGCGTAGTGCGGGCAGTCCCGGAAGTAGCTACGGGTCGAGGGAGCCGCCACAAACGAAAGAGGAGCGTAGCCACTGTCTTTTCTGATTCCGGATTCCGTCTGTCTTTCTTGATGGATTAGTGGTAGTAAACCAGCGACGAAAGATCCGAGTAAGAGCCGGCCAATTGACGTACGTGTAAGGAAGAATCGACCTGCCAGGTTCCAAAAGGATCTCCTTTCCAGTCCAGTCCAGAAGGTTGGTTGGAACTTCTGCGTTGTTGGTTGGCTGGTTCTTCGCGCAGCGAAGTGAAGGAACTTCTGGGTTGGTTGTAAGATCCGTCCCATTGACGAGGAGTGGCGAGCTCTTCCCCTCTTTCGGTAGCAGAGCAACTTTAGTAGTAAAAGGGTGTAGGTGGTAAAGCCAAGGGTAGAACAAACAAAGAGAGCCCCTTGTAAGTAGGGAAGAAAGAAACAAATAGATGAGGAGTGGCGAGCTATTCCCCTCAGTAGTGAGTGGTAGGATGGGCCAGGGATGGCAGGGCAGCCAACACGAACGAGTAGCGGAGCCCCGGGTTTAAGGAGTAAGTAAAGATTTGCGGAGGAGTCAAAAAAGAGACCGTTAAAAGTCTTACGAGTGGGACAACTTGGATCCCGACTTTGCCAGTAACGGGCTCTAAACGAAGGAATAAGATTGTAACACGAGTGGTAAATTGCGGTCTGATTCGTTCAGAGTGTACAAGAGGGATATCGGGGTTGTTGGCCCCTTGATCCGGTATTGTCAACCGAGGAATACGGAAGTAAAGGTGCGTGACTCTGAGTACGGGGGTGCAAGTAAGGTTGAAGAACTAACTTCAAACCCCAGTCTGATGGCACACCCAAGTGTATCGTTCAAAGTGCCTAGCAGAGTAACGGGAGGGATCAAAGAAATAAAGTCAATACGAACAAAAGTCGGAGTGGGCAATACAGGTGATATTGGTCCTTGATGGCTCTCTCGTGTATCTCGGAGTGGTGCCTAAAACCAGTGTGTATTGGGTTCCCAGGTGGAGTGTCCCGGGTCTCGGTCCCGACCCCGTGTTCGTGGTGATCGGCCCCTCAACGAAGCCTCTCTGTTAAATGGGCTTGTGACCGGTAAAGGGGAGGGTAGCCTTGAGGAATGGTTGACAAATGATGGGATAAGAATAAGTCTCCGGTTGGATTTCCTTGAACTAAAGGGCGTAAAGCTCTAGCGTAATGCTGGCAGCCAGAGAGGGAGCTACGTGTCGGAAGCCCGGGCTGCCAGGCCGACATGGAGCGGAAAGAGGGGCGCGTAACGAGCGTGCTAAAATAAGTGTGGGTTTGTGGCCTATAAAAGAGAGAACCAAGTGAGGAGTGGCCAGTACCGGGGGGAAGGGCTCGGGTGGTCAATACGGGATGACGTGGTTGTCCGGTCCACCAACTAATCCCTTTAATCCCTCTTGTCCACGACCCCCACGAGTGAAAGTAACGAGTGGCGAGCTCTTCCCCTCTAAGTAACGAGTGGCGATCGACTCTAAGTAACGAGTAGCGTAGCCACGTAGTTCCTTGTTTCCGATAGAGGACGAGTAAGGGCTCAATAAAGGGACGAGTAAAGAGTCAATAAAGAGACTGACGGGTAGTGAATAAAAGTAGAGCGTAGTGCCGGCTGCTCCGTTGGTTCACGGCACGAGCTCGTTCTGCCCGGTCCTAGGCGAATCGATTCCCGTTCCGAAAAGAGAAAAGAGACGAGGGAGCGTAGTGCCAGCTGGCCCGTGAATGGGCGTAGTGTCGGATGCCACTGCCGGGATGGCAGGGCGACAAGAATCCCAAGGAGGTACACGGCACGAGCGTCGTCCTCAACTCCGGGAGTTAAAAGGAAAATAAGCAAACACACGTCCATGAGTGCTTGCCACTTTTTATAGTGGCGCGGGGCCGGGCAAACTGTTGATTCGTGCAAAGAATCCCGCTGCGCTCAGAACAACACACAAACTTTCTTGGTCCAAAAAAAATAAACTTCTGCCAGAAGGTTGGTTGTTTGGGGTGAGGCCCTGCCAAAAATGGCCGGAGAACCCCTGCCACCTCGCAGAAGTTACCCCTGCGCTCGGTCAAGAACTTCCAACCTTTTCCCCTGCGTTGGCAGAAGTTCTTTTCCCGCTGCGCTCAGAAGAAACTTCTGCAACCTTTTTGGTTGTGAACCTGACAGATTTCCTACAAAAAAAGAGTGCGGTTGGTGCAGGTGAACTCTTTGGGCTGGGCAAAAGTTGCTTGCGAAGGCACGGATTTAAAGGGATCCGAGTTGTCGGGATCCAAGGACCCACTCTCCCTCCTATCTGCACTCATTCGAAAGCTGTGTAAAAGGTTGGTTGTTTTTCCCCCGTGCCTACCTTTGTAAGCGAATGAGTGAACGGCCAAGCCCCAAAAAGTTGCCGTGCCTTCACGTAGCTGCGCGGAGAACCAGCCAACAACCTTTTGCCAACAACCTTTTGCTGGCCCGCAGAAGTTGGTTTCTGCGCTCAGATTCAACACGAAGGTTTGCCAACTTTTAAGCAGGCAGAAGTCCTACGCGAAGAACCAGCCAACCAACCGGTCCGGTCAACCCTTCTTGGTCCTTTGTAAGCGAAACAACCTTTTCGGCCACGGTTGGGGGAAGGCCCTTCCCCTCCCCAAAGGTTTAAACAAAAGAATCTGAGCGCAGCGGTGAAGGGGAAGCAAAAGTTGCTTGCTTGCGTGCGGGTTCACGGCAACTTTTACGGGGGCCTTCTGCAAGCAAGCAACAAACAACCTTTTCCCCTGCAAGCAAGAAGTTTGTCGCTTACAAAGAAACCAAAAGAGCTTGCTTGCTTTCTGAGCGCAGCGGTGAAGGGGAAGCAAAAGTTGGTTGCTTGCGAGGGGCACGGATAGCAACAAACAACCTGGCCTTCCCCCGAGAACCCCTGCGCACTCATTCGAATGAAAGCAAAACAGTTGTCGTGAGATCCAAGTTGTCCCACTCTCCGCTCCGCAGAAGAACTTCTGCTCTCTCTTATATTACTCTGAAGGTTGGTTGGTTGTTTGTGGGGAAAACCCCGGTGCTCGGAGAACTTACACCCTTCTGCACATACGCAGAAGGCACATACCTTGACCGAGCGCAGGGGAAGAGGTGGGAAGTTCTTCTGCTTCCCCCGCAGCCCCAACTCCTGGCTCGGTCAAGAACACCCTTCTGCCTCCGTAGCCTTTTGCCCTCATTCAAACGTTGCGCCTTCTGGTTCCCGCACGATCTGAGGGCTTGCGCAGAAGGTTGTTATTCGTGCCCCCTCCCCTTTTTGCACTCATTCGTAGAATGAGGGCGCAGAAGGGTTGTTGGCTGGCTTTCATGAGTGCCAATGAGGTTTGCAGAAGTTATTGACCGAGCGCAGGGGAAGAGGTTAAGGGAAGGAGGGAGAGTGGTTCAAAGTTCGGTAGCTGCGCTCAGGAAGCGCTTTTGGAAATCCGCAGAAGGTGTGAACTTCTGCGTAGCTGCGCGAAGAACCGGCAACCTTCTGCCAACCAAACAACCTTCTGGAGGTCTTCCCCAACTTTAAAGCAGAAGTTTCTGCGCGCCTTCTGGAAATCCGCAGAAGGTAACTTCTGCGTAGCTGCGCGAAGCAGAAGTTAGTTACCAACCCCCGCCAACCCGCAGAAGTTGGCAGAAGGTTGTTTGAAAGCAGAAGTTCTTCGCTGCGCTCAGATTCAACACGTTTGCCAACTTTTAAGCAGAAGTTTCTGCGCGAAGAACCGGCAACCTTCTTCTTGTCCAACAAGAACTCCGCTGCGCGGAGAACCAACCTTCTGGAGGCAGAAGAAACTTCTGCTTCGCGTAGCGAAGAACCAGCCAACCAACCTTCTGGAGGTCCGGTCCTTCTTGGTCCTTGGATCCCGACTTGCCACACTTGCCAGAAGTGGACCGGATTAACAGTTTGCACGAAACTTTTCGGCATAAGGTTGTTTGTTGCTTGCTTGCAGAAGGTTCTTTCCCCTGCAACCCCCGTGCCAGCCTACCTTTGAAAGCTCTTTTTGGGCGGGTTGTTGTTTCGAAGAATGAGTGCGCAGGGGGGGTTGTTTGTTGCTATCCGTGCCTACCTTTGTGAGCGTGATAAAAGTGTGGCAAGAAACTAACTGCCTTTTCGTGCAGAAGGGTTGTTGAACCCAGAAGGGGTTATCCGTGCCTACCTTTGGGCCCCAAGAAGTGGCCGAAAAGTTAGTTTCTTGCCAGGCACCACTTTATAACGAAAAGTTTCGCTTACAAAGGTTTAAACCTCTGTAAGCGACAAACTTCTTGCTTGCTTGCTTGCTTGCTTGCTTGCTTGCTTGCTTGCTTGCTTGCTTGCTTGCTTGCTTGCAGGGGAAAAGGTTGTTTGTTGCTTGCTTGCAGAAGGCTCTTTCCCCCGTGCCGTGCCTGGCACGGGGGAAAGCTGCGCTCAGAACTTTTGGTCGTCCCCCGGTAGCTGCGCTCAGAAAGCGCTTTTGGTTCAAAGCAGAAGTCGGTAGCTGCGAAAACAAACAAACTTCTGTAATCTTTTTCGGATCGGAATACTTGCTTGCTTTCTTTAAAGTGTGCAGAAGGTTGGCAGAAGTCTCTTCTGCCCCGCTGCGCGAAGATTCAACCTTCTTGTTCTAACTTTCTTGGTCCGTGTGCAGAAGGGTTGCAAAAGGTTGTTGGTTGTTTGTTTTGTTGAAACTTCTGCTGCGCGAAGCAGAAGTTTCTTCCCTTTCTTGGTCCGTGTGCAGAAGGGTTGCAAAAGGTTGTTGGTTGTTTGTTTTGTTGAAACTTCTGCTGCGCGAAGAAAGCGCGCGCTTTTTGCAGAAGAAACTAACTTCTTGGTTCCAACTTGCTTGCTCTCTTTAAAGTGTGCAGAAGGTTGTTTGTTTTGTTGAAACTTCTGCTGCGCGAAGCAGAAGAACTTCTTTGATCCAACTTGCTTTCTTTAAAGTGTGCAGAAGTTCTGCGCGAAGAAAGCGCGCGCTTTTTGCAGAAGAAACTAACTTCTTGGTCCAACTTTCTTGCTTTCTTTAAAGTGTGCAGAAGAATTGTTTGGCAGAAGTTCTGCGCTCAGATTCTTTTGTTCACACCTTTGGGGTGGGCCCTTCCCGTGGCCGAAAAGCCCCATTCGCTTCGCTGCGCGAAGCAGAAGTTCTAACAACTTATGCGTCCAACTGCCTTTAAAGTGTGCAGAAGAACTTCTGCAGTTCTTCTGCGAAATCTTGGCTTGGCAGAAGTTGCTTTCAAACAACCAGAAGGTCACCTGCCTGCTTTTTGGAGTGGAATACTCTTTCTTTAAAGTGTGCAGAAGAACTTCTGCAGTTCTTCTGCGCAGAAGAACCAACCCGCACTCTTTTTTTCGGATTTCCGGCACGGATAGCAACTTTTCCCCTGCGCACGAAAAGTAAGTAACTTTCAGTGGCACGAAAGCGGCAAGCCCAAAAAGTTCCAACCTTAAAGGTTGTTCGGCACGGCAGAAGTTGCTTGCAGAAGGTTCTTTCCCCCGTGCCTACCTTTGGGGCCCGTGGCACACCTTGGAACCAAAAAGTTCACTCATTCTTTGCGCGCGCGCAAAGCAAAAGTCCTGGCAATTCGTGCAAAAGTTTGATTCGTGCGGGTTGTCCGTGCCTACCTTTGTAAGCGATGGGAACTTACTTTTTGGCCACTGAAATTACTTACAAAGGTAGGCACGGATAGCAACTTTTCCCCTGCGCACGAAAAGCTAGCTTCAGTGGCACGTGGACTTTTGCGCGCGCGCAAAGAAAGAATGAGTGCCACGGCACGGATAGCAACCCCTGCGCACGAAAAGCTAGCTTCAGTGGCACGAAACAACAACCCGCCCAAAAAGAGCTTTCAAAGGTAGGCTGGCACGGGGGTTGCAGGGGAAAGAACCTTCTGCAAGCAAGCAACAAACAACCTTCTGCCGAAAAGTCTCTTGCTTGCCAGCTTACAAAGGCACGGATTATTACAAAGGTAGGCACGGATTAACAACAGTTTGCACTACCGGCTTTAAATCCGTGCCTTCGCAAGCAACTTTTGCCCAGCCGTTCACCTGCTTGGAGAAACCAACACGCAACCCGCACTCTTTTTTTGTAGGAAATCTGTCCGGTGGCCAACAAAAACCTCTCATTGGCCCTCATTCGCTTACAAAGGTAGGCTTGCACGGATCCCCTTTAAATTCGTGCCACAGTGGCCCTCATTGGCACTCAGTTGAAGCGCTTCTGCGCGCTTCTCCCCTCCCCTCCCCTCCCCGCCCCTCCCCTCCCCGCCCCTCCCCTCCCCTCCCCGCCCCTGCGGGGTCGGGATCCAAGTTGTCCCACAACTGTTTTTTTTGCCCAAACTCCAACAACCTTCTGCCTCAAAATACAGTTGTCGGGATCCAAGTTTGTAGAGTCGGGATCCAAGGACCCACTCTCCGCAGAAGGGTGTTCTCGCGGTGCTCGGTCAAGAACTTCCAACCTTTTCCCCTGCGTTGGCAGAAGTTCTCTTCCCCTGCGCTCGGTCAAGAACTCCCAAACAACCTTCTGCCGAAAAGAAAAAGTTGTTTTGGCAAATCTCCCAAACTACAACTGAACTGTTTATCTGCCTGCCGAAAAGGGTTGTTGTTTCGAAGTGGCACTTTTAGAAGGTTTGTTGAAGTCGGGAGGTTTGCGGGTCTTGGATCCCGACAACTGTATTTTTGGCAACCTGGCAAATACAGTTGTCGGGATCCAAGGATTTCCAAAAGCGCTTTCTGAGCGCAGCTTTCCCCCGTGCCAGGGGAAGACCTCCATCTTCGCGCAGCGGGGAAAAGCAAGCACGCACTCTTTGGACGGATTTCAAAAGCAGAAGTTTTCGCAGCTACCGTGAAGGTCTCCCACTCTCCCTCCTATCTGCCGTGCCAGGTTGTTTCGCTTACAAAGGGGATCTCCAGGCGCGCCCTCTCCTACTCCTCTGATTAGAGAAGTGTGCCCGTGGATGGCAATAACCTCTACTCTACTCTACTCGACTCGTGGGTTTAACAGTCAGTCTTGGGCCTAACATTCGTGCCATGGCACTCATTGGTCGATATACGGGGTTGGAGAGTATATCTCCCTTGTCCCTTAACCTCTTCCCCTGCGCTCGGTCAAGGCACATACCTTAACCTCGGAGAACCCCTGCGCTCGGTAAAGGCACCTGTGGGCACCCAGCCATCCACTCGCCCCAGTTCTTAAAACCGACCGTCAATCCCTACAAGCCGGCCTGTTTTTGCCATCCACTCTAAAGTTAAACCCCCAGCACGGATCCCCTCGGGAAACCAAACCTAGCGGGTTGACCGAGTGGTAAGAAGGAATGTCCCATCTGGCAGGTATTCCCTCTTATATTCCGCCCTCTGAAGTGCCGTACGGGAATGTGGGTTGACCGAGTGGTAAGAAGGAATGTCCCCTTTCAACCTTAGGCTTCCCTCTTATATCCCGCCCTACGGCTTTCACGGGTTTCCGAGTGCCCGTGCCGCCCCCAGTGGACTTTGTCCCCGGACCCTCTCTCACTATCCTTTTAAAGGGGGGAGTCAGCCGTTTAGGCTTACTTGGGGCCTTTTATGGGGATGGGGATAGGAGGGAGAGTGTCCCGCCTCCCCAGAGGAATAGAAGGGGGACACTCTAAAACCCGACTTGGCCGGGTGCTTACCCCTTACCCCTTCATGCAATTCAGGAATTCCACGGCAATAGTCCCGCGAATTCGGAAAGTAATCACCAGAATGGCCAGCCCAATCGCGGATTCCGCAGCTGCCACCGTTAGCACTAATAGAGCAAATAATTGACCCATCATATCATCCAAAGACACGGGGAAGACCAAAAAGTTCAAATTCACAGCCAGTAACATTGACTCAATTGACATTGGCGTAATAATAATATTTCTTCTATTTAAGAAGATTCCCCAAATACCCAAGAGAGAAGGAATCATGGAAAAGGTTAAATATTTGACCGAATCCGTAAAACGTATCTTTTTGTTCCAAGGTGTGTTTTTGATACTATTTATGACAGGTTTTTCATCATTCTCAATCCCGCCTTGGTTTTATAATCTGATATAACCTACTAGCGAAATGATTCAGTATTAATGAATATCGCGCCACCCCGGTTTGTCCTCCCAGGCTTCCGCTTGTTCATTTGAGAGTCGTTGATAACTTGATTAAACCTTTAAATTCCGGGGGGAAAGAGTGGATCGTAGTAAAGCGAGAGAGTACTCCAATTAAGGGTGGGGTGGGTTAAGTTGAAATCGCTCTCATAAGCTGTGAATCCAGCTTGCGGATCGTGATGGACGACTTTTTGTTGAACAGTGCCCCGGTTGTGAGACACCCGGATGAATCTCTCTTTTATGTATGTGCTTGATATTGATGGTAATTGGTTTTGTCGAAGGCGCTCGGCGTTTTCGGCTTGGTGGGGGGCCCCCCCTACGGGGAGGGGCCCCCCCCAAGGCCATATGACTCTTGTTTATTTCCAAAGAGGACGTACGTACCTAAAAGTCGGTCTTACGAGTGGACAAGGTCGAGTGTCTTCCCCCGGCAGGGGGGAAGTCCTTGGATCCCACCCAATGAGTGCCACTTCACAAAGGTATGTGCAGAAGGGTGTTCTCCGAGCGCAGGGGTTTTCCCCTCCGAGCAGAAGTTCACACAAACAACCTTCTGGGGCCAAGAAGGGTTGACCGGACCGGTTGGTTGGCTGGTTCTTCGCGTAGGACTTCTGCCTGCTTAAAAGTTGGCAAACCTTCGTGTTGAACCTGAGCGCAGGGGAATAAGTTCAGGTAGGCACGGGGGCCCGGCCGTTGCACTTCGTGATAAAAGTGCCACTACGACACGAGTGCCACTTTTTATAGTGGCACTCCTTGGATCCCTATGAGTGCCTTAAAAGTTGCTTCATTCGTGTAAAAGGGCTGGCTTTGAGCCCAAAAGCGCTCTTCCCCCAGGAAGTCGGGAGAGTGGGACAACTTGGATCCCTACTTTTTAAACGAATGAGTGCCACTTCGAATGAGGGGGTTCCAGAGGTGGCAGGAGTTTGGAAGTTCTTGACCGAGCGCAGGGGTTTTCCCCTCCGAGCAGAAGTTCTTCTGCGGGGGAAAGAGTGGGTGAAAGCAGAAGAACTCCTGCCACCCTCTTATATTCCTCTGAAGTTTGTGGGGAAACCCCTGCGCTCAGACTTTTTTGAACCAAAAAGGGGCGGGGCGGGGCGGGGCGGGGCGGGGCGGGGCGGGGCGGGGCGGGGCGGGGCACCTCCTACTTTTTTTTAACTTCGTGCCACTTTTAAAGAATGAGGGCAACCGGTTGGTTGTTGTTTTTCCCCCGTGCCTACCTTTGTGAACGTGTGGCAAGGGGGAACTTTTTTGCGGCAAACTGTTTGTGCCACTTCAATTAAAAGTGCGGGCCCCCGTGCCTTCGCTTCGCTGCGCGAAGATTCAATACGCAAGCAAACCTTCTTGGTCCGGTCCGGTCCGGTCCGGTCCGGTCCGGTCCGGTCCGGTCCGGTCCGGTCCGGTCCGGTCCGGTCCGGTCCGGTCCGGTCCGGTCCGGTCCGGTCCGGTCCGGTCCGGTCCGGTCCGGTCCGGTCCGGTCCAAAAGGGTGTGAAGAGCTAAAAAATCCCCTTCCCCTGCGAAACCGGCACTCTTTTTTTGTAGGAAATCTGTCCGGTTCACACAAAAAAAGAGTGCAAATAAGGGGTGTTGTGTTGTTCGCAGCGAAGCGAAGGAAACTTTTCGGCTCGGCAGAAGTTGCTTGCTTGCTTGCTTGCTTTTCGTGCGCAGGGGAAAAGTTGCTATTCGTGCTAACCACTTTTAATGGCAAGAAACTAACTTTTCGTGCAGAAGTTGGTTCCAAGGAGTGCCACTTCTTGGGGGAAGGCCCTGGAACCAAAGGTAGGCACGGCAGAAGTTTGCCACAAACAACCAACCTTTTACACTTCGTGATAAAAGTGTGGCAAGAAACTAACTGCCTTTTCGTGCAAAAGAAAGCCTCATCCGAAACAACCATAAAAGGTTCTGGTTGAGAGTTCGGCCCAAAAAGAGCTTTCAAAGGTAGGCACGGGGGGAGGGCCTTCTGCAAGCAAGCAACTTCTGCCGAGCCGAAAAGTATCTTCTGGCAAGTGTGGCAAGTCGGGATCCAAGGACCAAGAAGGTGTGCAGCGGGAAAAGAAAAGGTTGCTTCGCGCAACCTTGCGCTGAACTTCTGCTCTTAAAAGTTGGGCCGGGTTGTTTGTGCGCAGCGGGAACAACCCTTCTGGTTGCTTCGCGCAGCTACGCAGAAGTTCACACCTTCTGCGACGGATTTCCAAAAGCAGAAGTCTCGCAGCGAAGCAAAAGTTGTGTGGTGTTCTTGACGGATTTCCTGCCTGCAAAAAATAGTTCTGAGCGCAGCGGGGGAAGGCCCTTCCCCCAGTAACTCCTGCACACTTTGTGTGGTGTTCTTGACGGATTTCCTGCCTGCAAAAAAGAGTGCCGGTTTCGCAGCGAAGAACTTTGAACCACTCCCTCCTTCCGCATAAGTTCCTCTTCCCCTGCGCTCGGTCAAGAACTTCTGCAAACCAGAAGTTCCCTCATTCAAACAACCAACCTTTTTGGCACTCATTCGTAGTGGCACGAAGAACTTCGTGCCACCTCAGACCTCCGTTTTCAGAGTCATAGTTCTCCGCCTTCAGAGGAATAGAAGAGGGTGGGATCCAAGGACCGGGAAGTCCACTCGACCGTAAAAGTCCACTCTAAAAGTAAGTCAAGTCGGTCTTACGAGTGTCTTCCCTCTTATATTCCTCTGAAAAGGGGTGGGGACCCGTAAGGGACACTCTCCCTTGACTTGGATCCCTCCTACCTAGATTTGATCAAATTTTCCATGTTGCACTAAGTTACTTACGGAAGTATGCATACACTCCGGGAACACTGAGGGGTAAACACCCATCCAAATGAGTAGAGTCGAGAGTTCAGCATTTAGGCCGGGTTTGGTTGGGAAAGGAAAGAGGGATATTCATTACCCGTTAACCCTGAATGCATAGTAGTCAAGTGCTCTCCGAACCGAGCTGGATAGTCTCCTATCACTCGGCTCACCAACCAACCCGAACTTGTTGTTATTATGGTTCTAGATATCTAAACCGTAATTGGATTGTTTCCAGCCACCTACGAGTTAGTTCTCATATGGCATGAGCGACAGAGTGGTATTCGTTTCCTTCTCGCCGCAATCATCATTTGTTCGACAAAGCGACCGGTCGAGTGCCCGGTACGTGGTGCGCCTGCGGCCTTCGGCTTCGCCACAAGCGGCCGGCGCGCGGCGGAAAGCCGGCAAGTTATCGGTCACGATCTGATCTCCACTGTAGTTTTCCTTACAGATGATCTGGCACTTGCTAGGCCTATCTTGGGTCTGGTACCCAGTTACTCGACAGTGGCTTTACTAAGTCCGGTCATGGTATGTTCACAATTCGTACAAATCGTGTCTGGGACTCCTGCAGGACGGGCCTCTGTCGCCCAATCTCGTCTTTGATGGTCGGTGGCGCGCCGCTTCGCTTTTCTTAGGGGCTAGTCCTTACTCGCCAGCTGTTGCAAACACTTTGCTAATTGATCGTAGGGGCGGCAAGAACAAAAGCCAGTGAATACCTACGTAGAGGAGGAAGATATCCCGATGATGCTTTGTCGCCTGAAAAATGAATTTCGGCGGGATGGTAGTAATTAGGACATGCCATGGGGAATATAGGCGATTCTCAATCTTTCAAAGAGCTCTGTCTGCCTCGAAAAAGTTGGGCTTTGGATCCCACCCGTGGGGGAGGGGGTGGGAACGAACCCCCCGCCCCCCCAGGAGGCCTTCCTTCTTGAACGAATTTCGTTCTCCTCTATGACCGACCTTATATTCTACACCCTCTTCGTTCTTTTCACTCTCAGAGTGGGCTTTCGCGAAGTGCGCTTTCTTTGCCGGGTTCCTACGCCCGTAAGTCTTTCTATGACCCACCCGGGTCTTTGGGTATTTTCCGCCCTCTCATAGAACTTCGGGCTGCAAGTAGCACTCGTCCGTCCGTTTAAGAAGGCCTGGCTTTCTGTGATCAATACTGCCAAAGCATTTATCGATATAACCATATACTAAGCGGTACCACGAAGATCTCTACGTATTCGTCCTAGACAAGTATGCGGGCGAGAGCGATAAAGGCTGCAGGGTACCACTACGAAGGGGGAGGCTGGGCCCCCAACCTCTTCCCCCGGGCGAAGAGGTTCGTCTTCGAAGTCGCACCTGCGGCCTGTACCAGCCTGTCTTGGAATTAGGGCCCTTCAGCAGCAGGTGTCCACTGCTAGGTTTGGTAATGCAAAAGCGAGGGATCCGCCCCCGGCCTTATATGACGGGATCGAGGCCTTCCCTTCCCGCAGGTCTGGTATTTCCACGGAGGTGCCGTCTATAGTTGTTCCCCTGAAGCCAGCCAGCCTCTGGTCGTCATTGACTCGGGATTAGGTGCTGGTTCTTCATAGGCAGCAATCCATCATAGATCTATGCCCCTTGATGAATCGGGATGGTCTTTCGACCTCTTCCCCGTTTGATCCTGACAGCTTAGATTCCATAAGACACGTAGTTGTTGTTCCATTGCCAAAGCCTTGGGCTTTAATCCATCCGGACGGAGAATCGTCAATAGCAGCCAGCCAGCCTTTATCGTGCGTGTCATTCGAGTGTGCAACGTCCATCAATGATGGTTCATTAATGTCCATTGATCTAGGCTCTTTCTCTGTTACCTTATACGAGTAATATCGATAGGGGTCGGGCCGTAGGCCTCTGTTCCCCAGCCCTCACTCAGAACCACCATGCCCCCGTAGCTCGCCCTCCCGGATACGGACCCCGGGCATGTAGGTCGCTGTAGTCGGGTATTTACCGTTGTTCCGCTACCGAGAAGCGTACGTAATCGGCCCGGTCTAGCTTTTCCCGCGCGGGCTACGGATCATCCGTTGAGAGAGTGTCCGTTGTACTGGTAGGAAACAGTGCAATCTCGGCCCCCTTCGTATCAACCGCGCGCGCGGTCCTCTTCCCCCCTGCTATGAGGCGAGGCCTCTGAACTCCCCAGGGACACTGTAAGGGCCCCCCTCCCCGACTTCCTTATATAGGTCAAGATTGTTGGAGGGGGTAGGGGGCTTTTAGAAGGAAGTCCACTCTGGGGTAAAACGGGGGTGGTCCGGAGGGGCGGCAACCCTCGGTAAAACCCGCTTGCCACGGGTTGACCGAGTGTATTCCCTCTTCCTTAACCTCTTCCCCTGCGCTCGGCCAAGAACTTCCAAACAACCTTCTGCCTCTGAAAGGACAGATTTAAACAACCAACCAACCTTTTGGCCTGTGCCGGTTTCGCAGCGAAGCAGAAGTCCCCCCTTTTTTCAGAGTCATAGTGGCGTGGGAGAGTGGACCTGCGGGGGAACCACTCGACCTGCCGCGCCTGCCGCGGGTTGACCGAGTGTCTTCCCTCTTATATTCCTCTGTGCCGGGGGAAGAGGCACGGGGGAAGCCCCTTTTTTCAGAGTCATAGTTAGAGGGCCTTTTTGCCGGACGGGGGACTGGGTCGGGGATCCGAGTTGTGAGAGTGTCTCCCGGGTGGCAACCTTGGATCCAAAAGTTGCCCCCTGCCCCCTGCCATCCCCACCCGCCACGGACCGAGTGTATTCTCCCTGCCAGGCTTACACGGTTTAATCCCCAACCTTGCCAGGAGGGGCCCCCCGGGACCGAAGGACACTTGGGTGCACGGGGTGGGCCGCTTCTACCAGGGTATAAAGAGAGGGTCCCCCTGCCGGGGGAAGGCCCCTACCCCCTCCCCCCTTCGTAGTGGCCCGAAGATTAACACTCATACCCCGAAGATCAACCCGGGGATCCAAGGAGGGGGCAGAGATCGGTAGGGGGTAACTTTTATTGCCATAAACAACCTTTTCCCCTGGGCACGAATGACCGGCAGAGTGCAAAAGGCTACGGAGGTATGTGCCTTGACCGAGCGCAGGGGAAGAGAACACCCTTCTGCGGAGAGTGGGACAACTTGGATCTCACGACAACTGTTTCGGTTTCATTCGAATGAGTGCAACGGCGTTTCGTGCAACTTTGCAAACGAAGGAGGCAGAAGCTCTTGACCGAGCCAGGAGTTGGGGCTGCGAGAACACAGAAGGGTGTTCCTCTCCCTGCGCTCGGTAAAGGTATGTGCCTTCTGCAACTGTATGTGCAGAAGTTCTCCGAGCCCCGGGGTTTTCCCCTCCGAGCAGAAGTTCTTTTCCCGCGGGACAGAAGGGTGTTCTCTTCCCCTGCGCTCGGTCAAGAACAACCTTCTGCCTGTGGGGGAAGACAACTTGGATCCCGACTTTGCCAGGCCACTTGCCGAAGTGGCACTCCTTGGATCCGGTGGCTTCGAAACTTTTCGTGCAGAAGTTGGTTTGGGCCAAGCCCCAAAAAGAACTCAAAAGTTGCCTTCCCCCGCTGCGAAAAACAACCCGCACTCTTTTTTTGAAATCCGCAGAAGAAACTAACTTCTTGGTTCCGTTCCAAAAAGTGTGCAGAAGAATTGTTTGGCAGCAGAAGTCTGCTGCGCTCAGCAGAAGTTCTTTCTAACCTTCTTGGTCCGGTCCAAAAAGTGTGCAGAAGTCTCTTCGCTGCGCGAAGATTCAACAACCAACCAAAAGTGTGCAGAAGTCTCTTCGCTGCGCGAAGATAGCTTTTTTGGAGATCCTGAAAGGAACCTTCGCAAGCAACCAACTTTTGCTTCCCCTTCACCGCTGCGCTCAGATTCTTTTGTTCACACCTTTGTAAGCGAAACTTTTCGTGCAGAAGGTTGTTGGGTTCTCCGTGCCTTCCCTTCGCTTCGCTGCGAAACCAACTTTTAACCCAACCAAACTTTTAACCAAACAACCCGCAGGGTTGCACTCTTTTTTTTGAAATCCGCATAAGTTCTTCGCTGCGCGAAGCAGAAGTTCCTTCTGGAGGCAGAAGTTCTTAGCTGCGCTCAGATTCAACACGCCAACAAGAACTTCGCTACGCGAAGCAGAAGTTCCTTCTGGAGGTCCGGTCAACCCTTCTTGGTCCTTTGTAATCTGCGAAACAACCCTTCTGCACGTGCGGGTTGTTTCGCTTACAAAGGTAGGCTGGCACGGGGGAAAGAACCTTCTGCAAGCAAGCAACAAACAACCTTCTGCACGAAAAGTTTCGCTTACAAAGGTAGGCACGGATTGGGACGCCACTTTTACAAGCAGTTGAATCGGCCACTTGTTCCCCCACACGCTTACAAAGGTAGGCACGGATCTTTTTTCAGGCCCTCATTGGCACTCATAGCTTTGCCGTTAAAAGTTGTCGGGATCCAAGGTTTAAACAAAAGAATCTGAGCGCAGCTTTCCCCCGTGCGGGGGAAGAAGGAGAACCCTACAGGCTTGACGGATTTCCTGCCTGCAAAAAAGAGTGCGGGTTGCAGAAGGGTGTTCTTTACCGAGCGCAGGGGTAACTTTTCCCCACAAACTTCAGAGGGATATAAGAGAGAGCAGAAGTTCACACAAACTTCTTGGGTTGCCTTCTGCGCAGCTTTCCCCCGTGCGGGGGAAGAAGGAGAACCCTACAGGTTTTACGGATTTCCAAAAGTCCTGAGCGCAGCTACCGTTAAGGAACCACTCTCCCTCCTTCCCTCATTCCTTACAAAGGTAGGCACGGATCCCCGAAAAAGTTATCCGTGCCTTCGCAAGCAACTTTTGCCCAGCCCAGCCCAGCCCAAAAAGTTCACCTGCACCAACCGCACTCTTTTTTTGAAATCTGTCCTGTCCTAAAAGGTGTTAAAAGTTGTCGGGATCCAAGGACCAAGAAGGTGTGCAGCGGGAACAACCCTTCTGGTTGCTTCGCGCAGCAGAAGAACAACAACAACCAACAACCAACAATTGGTTGTTGGTTGGTTGTTGTTCTTCAGAAGTTTCTTCAGAAGTTTCTTCTGCAAAATTGGCAAGCAAGCTGTTGGGCCGGGTTGTTTGTGCGCAGCGGGAACAACCCTTCTGGTTGCTTCGCGCAGCTACGCAGAAGTTCACACCTTCTGCGACGGATTTCCAAAAGCAGAAGCAGAAGTTTTCGCAGGGGTTTCCCCACAAACAACCTGAAGAGGGATATAAGAGGGTGGCAGGAGTTAGTTCTTCTGCACACTTTACAAAGTGTGGTGTTCTTTACGGATTTCCAAAAGCAGAAGTCTGAGCGCAGCTTTCCCCCGTGCGGGGGAAGAAGGAGAACCCTACAGGTTTGACGGATTTCCTGCAATCTGAGCGCAGCGAAGTGACTTCTGCACACTTTGTGTGGTGTTGGATTTCCTGCCAAAGAGTGCGGGTTGTTTTTCGCAGCGAAGAACTTTGAACCACTCTCCCTCCTTCCCTTAACCTCTTCCCCTGCGCTCGGTCAAGGCACATACCTCATTGGCCCTCAGACCCCCTCCCCACCCGGCTAGCACGGGTCCGAGGGGTTACCCGGGACGTGACGGGGCCTTCCCCGCCCTTCCCCAGAGTGGACTTCGTCCCCGTTTTGCCCCCTGCCGAGTAAACCCCACCCCCTCCTGGCAAGGGGGGAAGACCCCACTAAACTTCCACCGACCCCCGTGGGCTTTGTCCCCCTCGCCCCTAAACCTTCGCAAGCAACTTTTGCTTCCCCTTCACCGCTGCGCTCAGCAATCAATCTTTTTCGGACGGATTTCCGGGGCTTGCTTGCTCTTTGGACGTAGAAGGGTTGTTTGTGTGAACTTCTGCTCCTTCCCCTGCGCTCAGCCATTTTTTTCGGATTTCCGGGACTTTTTGCAAAGCAAAAGATTCCCCTCCCCTCCCCTCCCCTCCCCGGAGAACCCCTGCGCTCAGACTTATGCTTTTGGAAGCAGAAGTCTCTTCGCTGCGCTCAGAACTTAAAGAACTTCTGCAGTGCGGATTTCCTTTGAAAAAAGGGGGAGTGGACTTTAAAAAGTACCCCCGTATCTCTTTATCCCAAAACTGGCTTGCTGGTAGAAGGCTGGCTGTTTGTGGCTAGCCCGAAGATAACGGGCGTAGCGGTCCTAACCGCCACCCACCCTTCAGGGTGTCCGATCTCTCGTACTTCCTCCGCATATATAGTGTGCCCTTTGATTGAGTGCCCCAAACGCACACCCCTGCCAAGGCGGGTTCGGCGCTGGAAGTTGGCCCCCCCGCTACTATATCCTGCTGCTTGGAAAATAAATCCTGCGGAGGCAGGAGGTTGTTTGGAAGTTCTTGACCGAGCCAGGAGTTGGGGCTGCGAGAACTTACACCCTTCTGCCTTCTGCCTTCTGCAACTGTATGTGCAGAAGGGTGTAAGTTCTCCGAGCTTGCCAGAAGTTGGGGTAACTTCTGCCCCGCGAGAACACCCTGCCACCTCTTCCCCCCTGCGCTCGGTCAAGGTATGTGCCTTCTGCAACTGTATGTGCAGAAGGGTGTAAGTTCTCCGAGCACCGGGGTTTTCCCCTCCGAGCAGAAGTCCCGCAGAAGTTCCTCGGAGAACCCCTGCGCTCGGTCAAGAACACCCTTCTGCCTGCTACGAGTGGGACAACTTGGATCCCGACGGAACGACGTTCGGTACAACTTCAGACGGGCGGAGAGCCCACGCTCGTTATCCCGACCGTATCCTCTGCTTCACTGGTCGGGGCAAGGTCCATCGATACCCTGCCTGGGCGCCGCCCACCCTATTGCTGCTCCAGCCAAAATCTTGTTATGATAGCTTCAGCTTGCACCGGTTGGCCCCGTTCGATAAGGTGCGGCTGAGCCAGAGTGAGCTCAGCAGTCAGCCTACGGGCGCACGTTAGGTTGTTTGGCTTTCGCCGTATATGGAGAGATACTACGAGTCCTCCGTCCCAGATTACCGAATCCGCGGTGATCTGGTTCACCGGTACTACCAAAAACTCTCCTGCTTACGTTACTACCGTGAGATCCCAGACCGACCGACCTAACGTGTTAGTCCGAGCGAAGAACCCAGTTGTGTTTCCAGCATTGGCTTCCTATTGAAGTTGGAAACTAACTCCTTGTGCTCTGCCATGAATACTTGGAGTCTATATCATGGTGAAGCGCTATGGTATTATCGATTGCTCAATAACAGCGCAACGCTGTTCCCCCGAGCGCGTTCGAGTTATTGGCTCGTCCAACCTCGCATTCATAAGTAACCCATCCAACTGCCCTTCGGAGACACGATCGAAGAGTGAGTGCCGAGGGACAGCCCCTTCCTTTCCTTCTGCAACAGGCTATGTTCCGGGTAAGGGTAAGTTGCATCCGTCTCATTGCAAGCACCTACAATGGATTACATTGCTCAATCATACATTTATCTGGTAGTTGAACGGTCGCCCCTCCAGAAATGGAAGGTAGAAATATTAGAACTTCTCTTCTATCTGAATCGGAAGATTTATAGAGGGTTTTTGAATTACCAAAAACTACACGATTATATAGCCAGAGAGAATACGCTGCGCTTAAAATCATCCCAAGTGCTGCTAATGCGGCCACTAAGCTATTTCTTTGGAAAGCTCCTACTAGAATGGGAAATTCCCCGATAAAGCTGCTAGTACCAGGTAAACTCATATTGGCTAAAGTAAAAAAGAGGAAAATGATAGATGGATTCGGCATGGTGCTGACTAAACCCCCATGATATTTAACAAGTCGAGTCTTATGTCGGTCATATAGAGCACCAACGCATAGAGAAAGGGCTGAAGAAACCAGTCCATGACTTGGCATAAGTAAAATGCTACCTTCAATCCCTTGTATGTTTGATAGAGTGAAATCTTCCCCCCAATCACTAATCGGAGTACTATATTCCTCTACGAACCGTACGAGATAGTTACTTATCATACGGCTCTCTAACTCTACTTACTCGGTCGTTACGCTTTCGATTGATGGTAGTATCTGAGATCTGTTACCGGGGCCCTCCGGGTGGCCTTTCGGACATCAAGCCACCTGCTTCCTATTCATGGTTAGCATGTATCTCTCCATAATATTCAGAACTCGAAACCTTAAATTTATAGGGCCCCGGGATAAAGCGCTTATCAGCGCTCTCCTGGGGCCTTCGGACCCTGCCCGAGTGGGGTTCTTCCCCCCCGGGGGGAACCCGCGTAGCGCGTTTTCCTGACCAAGCCCTGAGAGGTTGGCGGGTTCTCCCCGTTACGGGGAGAACCCGGGGCCCCTAACCTCCCGGGCAATTATCCATCCAATTGCCGCAATTTAAGTCGTCGGGTGGGCTCCCGCCCTTTACGAAGTGCCGATAAATGGCCCTTCCCCCGCACGCAGGGGCGACCAACCGGGGTTGGCCATTGAATTTACTCGGCGGGAGGGGGAACCCGGTGGAATGGCCCGTTTAGGGCCGGGCGACGGGTTCCCCCCGGGAGCGAGTAGGGGGGGTACCCGGGAGGGCTTTAGCTATCGATCGTACATAGAGAATATTTCGTAAAGGCGGAGATCATGACCAGCGATCTTATTAAATACTCTAGCTGTCGTACCCAGTTTAAACTTGGCTGCATACATCCCGGCTAGGGGCATTCGGAATACGAAGGACATTAAATAGCTGATATTACGTATTCCTTGGATCCGGCGTATTTGTACCACTCCGGCAGGCCTCTGAGATTTATTTCAGGACTTTCTCGGTTTAGGCAACCGCCTTCTCGTGGTAAACTTATAAAACTGAAGCGGGGTCCGAAAGTTTGTTTGGGGAAAGCCGGTTGAAGGGAGGCCGGAGGCCCGTATTTCGAACCTTTCCCATACTCCCATACCGCATTCCCCACTTTGAACTTTATGCCTCCCGAGGGGAAGGGAAGGGAAGGGAAGGGAAGGGAAGGGAAGGGAGGGAAAGGGAAGGGAAGGGAAGGGAAGGGAAGGGCCCCCCCCTGTCGGGGGTACCCCTCTCTAACTATCCTTTGTGCCGGGGGTCGAGAGTACCTAAACTTGGGGCGGGAGTGAGATCTCTTCTCTTTGCACGCACACGCCAATCTTGGTTGGCTGGCTTTTACCCAGTCCGGATTGGGTTGATAACTTCCCCGTCTCGGATGGTTTTTGTGGGATGCTGTACAATACACTACAGTTCATCATCGCGACCCAAGTCACCACCCTGCACTAACCATTGGCTTGATGAAAGGTGCTCCTGATGATGCGTAGGGCTCCATGTGGACCTATCAAAGGTCCGGAACCGTCGGGGGCAATGACGGCGTCTCCTAAAAGCAAGCCTCTAGCTCGAGGTTGTTTATTGTGCCGTCAATGGCCTCCCCATCGGCAAAAGGGGGGGGAGGGCAAAACGGGTGTCCACAATCCCGTATTTCAGCTGAGTTTTTGGTAGGCAGTAATCTATGAAGACTATGTTACACAGCCGGTAATAATAAAGCTATTATGGTACTTTTATCGCTGTTACGAAAGCTAGAAATCCAAGGGTTCGCACAATAAGTATCAATCCCATCAGACCGTGTGGTGGCAGACATATCCACTAGGGGATCCGTGGAGATTGGCTCCGCGCGCAAATAGTATAGAGTAAAATCTGCTTCGGTCATGCAGATATATAGGCCCCTTCCCCTCTGCCGAATTGTTCAGCGCTTTCCGTTTGCACGGCCCGTCCCTGAACCTCTTCCCCTGCGCTCGGTCAAGGTGCCTTCACCTCTTCCCCTGCGCTCGGTCAAGGTATGTGCCTTGAGGGAGGGGGTTGGGCGAGTACTACGGGCCCCTGACTTTCAGCTATGCGCTGCGCGCCTTTCGCGAAGCAAATAAAGGCTTATAGTCTTTCCAACGCTATACGCGTTCGAAAGACTGACTTTCACCTCGGAGAAAACCACCCATTCCCCCCGTTATGCAGGTATTCCCGAGTGTCTTAAGGTAGAGTGGTTCCCCCGTGCCTCCCGTACTAACTTCAGAGGTGAGGTGTGGGTTTAACTTTTAAAAAGGGTGGATGGCAGGTAGAAATAGGGGACAAAGGGCACGTTTAAAGGGGCCCCCGGGTTCCACCCCTCGGCCCGGCACGGGCCGAGTGCCTACCGTTCCCTGCCACCTCGCGGGGCTCGGAAAACAAACTTCTGCACATACGCAGAAGGCACATACCTTTACCGAGCGCAGGGAGAGGAACAACCTTCTGTGTTCTCGCAGCCCCAACTCCTGGCTCGGTCAAGAACTTCCAAACAACCTTCTGCCTTTAAAAGTGGACTTTGTCCCCGGGGTCACCTTCCTTCCACCGTTTTTAAAGAGTGGGCTTGAAAAAGAGGGGTCCCCTCAGGCATGGGCCCCCGGCCCCCTTAACCTCGCTGCGCTTGGTCAAGGCACATACCTCGGTAAAACCCGGCTAGCACGGGGGAAGACCGAGTGGATTAAACCTTTAACGGTAGTGCCCAGGGGAGGGGCCCCAGGTTGTTTGAATGAGGTATGTGCCTTGACCGAGCCCCGCGAGGTGGCAGGGAAGGAGGGATCCAAGGACGGGACTTGATAGGGAGAGACACGATAACGAACTCGGATCCCCGACCCAGTAAAGCCCCAGGGGGAACCACTCTCCCACATGCCCCCGGAAAACTATTCCTCTGAGGGGAAGAGGCCGGCGGGACTCCTTGGATCTCCTTCCCCGGCAAAGTCGGGATAAAACCAAGGACTTGCCCCCTCTCGCCGGGATAATAAATGGAGAGCTATCCCGCACTCTGAGGAGGAAAGTATGAGGGCCAGAAGGTTGCTATTCGTGCTCCCAGGAAGTCGGGAGAGTGGGACAAAAGGCCTTCGCAAGCCAACAAGTAAGTTCCCGCTGCGCTCAGAAGAGACTTCTGCTTGCTTTTTGGAGGTCCAAAAAAAAAGTGTGCAGAAGGTTGGTTGTTTGTTTGTTTTGTTGAAACTTCTGCTTTTCCCCGCTTCGCTCAGAAGAGACTTCTGCTTGCTTTTTGGAAGCAGAAGTTCAAAAAGTGTGGGTTGGGTTGTTTGCAGGCAGTTTGGACGTAGAAGGTTGTTGGTTGGTGTGTTTGGTTGTTTGTTTGGTTGGTTGTTTGAAAGCAGAAGTTTCTCTTCCCCGGGGAGGGGAGGGGAGGGGAGGGGAGGGGAGGGGAGGGGAGGAGAACCCCTGCGCGAAGCAACCTTTTCCCGCTGCACACCGGAAGTTCTTCTGCCTGCTTTTTGGACGGGGCTGCGAAATGCAGAAACTTCTGCTTGCTTTTTGGAGGTCCAAAAAGTGTGCAGAAGAACTTCTGCAAACCCCGCTGCGCGAAGATGGAGGTCTTCCCCGGTAGCTGCGCTCAGATTCAACCTTCTGCACACCTTGGATCCCTACTTTTTAAACGCGATTGAATTCGTGCAATAGGGAAGGAGGGAGAGTGGTTCCTTGGATCCCGACAACTGTTTCCATCCGTGCCTTCGCAAGCAACTTTTGCCCAGCCGTTCACCGAGAAACCGTATCTTTTTGTAGGAAATCTGTCCGGTTCACACCTACAAAACAAAAAGATACGGTTTCTCGGTGAACGGCTGGGCAAAAGTTGCTTGCGAAGGTTCACACCTTACCCCGTGCCAGCCAAAAAAACCTGAGCGCAGAAACCAACTTCTGCAACAAACAACCCGGAACTCCAAAAAAACCTGAGCGCAGCGGGGAAAAGAGACTTCTGCCTGCAACACCGCAAACAACCTTTAAAGGCGGGGAAGACCTCCAAAACAAAAGAATCTTCGCGCAGCGAAGCGAAGGGAACGCCCGGCCCAAAAAGTGACAAAGGTAGGCGGGGGAAAGAACCTTCTGCAAGCAAGCAACTTCTGCCTGCGAACCTTCTGCACTCATTCTGTTCTGCTTTGATCCGTGCCTACCTGCAACCTTTTCGTGCCGCTGTTTTCTTTAACTCCGTGCCTACCTTTGTGAACGTGATAAAAAAAAGTGGCACTCAGAACTTTTCCCCCGTGCCTACCTTTGTAAGCGAAACAACCAACCGCAGAACTGTTTGGGCAAAACAGTTGTGGGACAACTTGGATCCCGACTCTTGAGGAAGGAGGGATCCAAGGACCCACTCTCCCGACTGGGGGAGGACACCCGGTAGTGCCACTTTTGCGCGCGCGCAAAGAAACTAAACTAACTTTTCGTGCGTGCAAAAGTCTCATCCGAAACAACCTTACTTAAAGGGGCCCAGCCCAAAAAGAGCAGGTAGGCACGGATAGCAACAACCTTTTAAGTCCTTTGTAAGCGAATTCGTGCAAAGAATCTGAGCGCAGGGGTTCTCCGGGGAGGGGATCTTTTGCAAGCTTACCCCGGCGGGTGAACCAGAAGGAACTTCTGCTTCGCGCAGCGGGGAAAAGCAAGCTCTTTTTGGACCAAGAAAGGTTGTTGAATCTGAGCGCAGCGAAGCATTACAAAGGTAGGCACGGATTCGCTTACAAAGGTAGGCTTGCACGGCAGAAGTTTGCCACAAACTTTTGCACTCATTCGAGATTACAAAGGTAGGCACGGATTGCCTTCCGTGCCTACCTTTGTAAGCGAAACAACAACCCGCACGGCAGAGAGGCCACAGTTTTCGTGGCCGAAAAGGTTGTGGCACGGATAGCTTTGCCGAAAAGTTTGGCTTTGCGGGAAGGGAAAGATTGTTGTTTCGCTTACAAAGGGCCGGGCCAAGAAGGGTTGTTTGTGTGAACTTTTGCTTCGCGCAGAAACAAACAACAACTTAAAGTTGTTTGTTTCTTCTGCAAACAACCCGCAGAAGTTGGCAGTGGGGCGGTTCTTCGCGCAGCGGAGAACTTCTGCGAACTCCAGAAGGTTGGTTGGCTGGTTCTTCGCGCAGCGAAGACAACCCAAACTTCTGCCGATTTCCAGAAGGTTGTTTGGTTGGCTGGTTCTCCGCGCAGGGGAAGGGGAAGAGAACACCCTTCTGCGGATTTCCAAAAGCGCTTGCTTGCTTTCTGAGCGCAGCTTTCCCTTCCCCCGTGCGGGAACAGCAAACTTTGTAGGCACGGATTTAAAGGTGTGAACCTACCGTGCAAGCAAAAAAGAGTGCGGCTGCGAAAGCAGCGGGAAAAGCAAGCAGGGGGCTGGCTTGAAGGGCTGGCTGAACCAAAAGAACCTACCGGCGCGGCAGAAGTTGCTTTTTCTTGGACCAAGAAAAGGCCAAAAGTTCTGAGCGCAGCGAAGCATTACAAAGGTAGGCACGGATTATTGGCACGGAACAGCTCAGTTTGCACGAATGAAAGCAGCCCACGAATCGAATGTGCCAGCCTGGCAAAGCCGGGATCCAAGTTGTCCCACTCTCCCTGCCACCTCGCAGAAGGGTGTTACCCTTCCCTTCCCCGGTGCTCGGAGAACTTACAACCTTCTGCACATACGCAGAAGGCACATACCTTGACCTAGCGCAGGGCTTCCCCTGCGAGGGGAGGAACACCCTTCTGTGTTCTCGCAGCCCCAACTTCTGGCTCGGTCAAGAACTTCCAACAACCCTTCTGCCTCCGTTTAGCCCCAAAAGTTCACTCATTGGGTCCTTGGATCCCTTGTACTTGGATCCCGACTGGCACGGTTCCCGCAGGCGCTAACGCGCTACCTTCGAACGAAAACGAGGAAGCGCATAGCGCCCCGCTTAGCTGAATCTCGCCGGTGTCACCTATAGGCTGTGACGTTTGGAGTTGTCGTTTGTGCACCTGTCCCCAATGGAATGAGTAATCCACTCCCCTGCCCATGGCCGCCCGCACTCAGTCTCGATGGCTGCTGGCGGGGAGTGCAGCTTACGTTCGCGCGTTTCCCTACTAAGTAGTAAAGTGTGCCGCTGTGGGAAGTATTGTTCCAAAAGGTACTCCGATTCGCCAATTCAGGCTCAACTCGCTTGACGTTAGCGGACTTGCATGATATTATCGGGCAATCTTCTGTATGGGAGGCGGAGAGAATGCGTTAAGGACGGATTTCAAACCGGAAAGGTGTGCCGGTTTCGCAGCGGGAACTTATTGCGTGCGAAGGCGCGTTGCGAACTCTAAGTTTTTACTCTGAGCCTAGAGAACGCTATGCATCTTACGGAGTAAACCGAGAGCCTTTTTATTGACCCAGCTCTTTATCGGATGAACAACCAACAATAGAGCGGGCGCATCTATCCATCTATATCTATCTATCTATCTACCTATCTATATCTAGATATATCTATCTATCTAGATATAGGTCTATCTAGGTAGATAGATGGATATAGATATAGATATAGATACATATACTCTCGAATATGGATACTGAATAATATTAGATCTTTGTCCGTAGAGCCAGCGAAGTCCCTCTACCCCACTCACTTTAACCTCTCTGCCTTTCGTGCCGGCAGGGAATGGAAAACGTATTTTCTTACCCGAGGCCCCGCATCCAGCGCAAGTACTTTATGCTAAAGCCGATCAAGCTTTTCCCCTGCGACATGCTATGTTTTCTACCCCATCGCTGGGGGGGTTGATGAGTCTAAGCCCGGCACACATGTTTTGGCAAAACTTGTGTGTTTATAACCATAGGTGACTGTTAGGCCGCCCGACTAAACATACCAATAGTGACGAAATTCATATGAGCTACTGAAGAATAGGCAATAATCTTCTTCGGATCGATTTGTCTTATGGTAGTCAAGGAAGTATATGGAATAGCAATCACGCTTGAAGTATGAATGAGGGGAGTGAAATAAAGTGTCGCTTCGGGAAACATGGGTATGGAGAATCTTGAAAAACCATAGGTTCCCAATTTTGAAAGAATTCCTGCCAAGATTACAGATCCAGCCGTAGGTGCCTCTACATGAGCTTCGGGTAACCAAATATGAACTGGTACCATAGGCACTTTTACGGAGAAGGAAGCAAGAAGAGCAAGCCATAGCGAGATTTGGCGCCGTTCACTAAATTCTGTAGTTGATAATATATGTAAATCGGTGGTTCCTGTTTCGATAAAGATAAATAGAATAGCTAATAGCATGAAGACAGATCCCAGTAAGGTATATAAGAAAAACTGATATGCTGCTCGTATTTTTCTTTGTCTGGAACCCCAGACCCCCATAATAATGGGAGAGTAAGGGATAGGCCCTCCCTCCACAACTTTTTATTTATCGCCCGGGGTAAAGAAAAGGCTCCAGTAGTAGTAGGTACCCCAACCCTTCTCAGAGAACCGTACGTGATACTCTCGCATCATACGGCTCCGTCTTGAGATAGCGCGAGTCGGCCCTTGTCATTCTCCTACGACAACTGTTTCCGCCCGCCCTTCGGCCTTGAAAGAAGGACTCGGCATGGATATCCGTGTTCAGCGCTTCCGGGGCGGAGCCGGGCGCTATGCGTTACTTCGTTCATGTTTGAAGGTAGCGCACCTTTTCCCCAATGCCCAATTGTTCGCTTCGCGAAGCGAACAAGGATCTGCTTGCGGTTGCCGGGATGGACCGTAAGGCTCGCCTCGCAAGCGCTTACCTTTCTCATAAAGACCCGAGATCTCTCAGATGTAGATCGATCTATCAATTATCAATATTATATAGATAACTATCCCCTAGAGATCCGTGTCGGACTAGCTTGCGCATGTGGTGCATCTGAATCTGGGGGTTGTCGCACCCTCCTCTGACAGCACTACCCACGGAGAACGAACGCTCCGCCGGGGAGAGAGTCTGAGTGGGTGATAAGAAGCAAGCTTCTTTGCATCCAACCAAGCCGGGCGCAAAAGTTATTCGTGCAAGAAAGTTTAACTTGCTTGCTTTTTGGCAATAAAAGTTAGTTCTTTTCCCCCGCTTCGCGCTTTCTCAAGGTGTGAACAAAAAAAGAGTGCGGGTTGTAAAAAGCAAGTTCTTCTGCTTCTTGCAGCGGGAAAAGAACTTCTGCCAACGTTAGCAGGTATGTGCAGAAGGTTGTTTGTTTTCCGAGCGCAGGGGAAGGGCCTCCGAGGGGGATTTTTTTTGGTTGTTTGGAAGTTCTTGACCGAGCGCAGGGGTTCACCTGCGCCCTTCTGCGTATGTGCAGAAGTTCTCCGAGCACAGGGGTTTCCAGAGGTGGCAGGAGTTCACACTTCTGGGGCCCGGGAGGTATATCCATACCCATACACATACATAGTTATATAGATATAGATATAGATATCTAGATAGATATAGATATCTAGATAGATATGGATATATGTATTGTCTTACTCGCTATCCCGGCCCCTGCCAGCCAGCCTTGGCGCGACTATTGCGAGCGTAGGAGATCCCAGTTTAAAAGTTGGGAGTCCAGACTGTCGGGTTTATCGTGTCCGGACTCCTTGGATCTCCTAGCCCCGTACTCAGAGGAATATAAGGGGGACACTCGTAAGACCACCCGGGATTTGGGGTTCCCCTACTCAGAGGAATATAAGAGGGGGCGCGCACTTGTGCGAAGGTGCAGTGGGGAGGGTACCCCCGACCGAGAAACAAAAAAGATCGTTCTTTCTGAATCAAACGTCGTTCTCTAAAGTTTCTGAGCCCCGGCTTGCTTTCACCCAAGTGACCCAGCTTGGATTTGATTTCAGCTGCCAATAGCAGTATCTTCTCCGTCCTTATACCGAAGGCCCTCCATCTCGCTCCAGCGACTCCGTAATACCTCCTATGGCCTGGCCTCGCCAAAGTCCCCTTCGCTTCGCTGCGCGGGGACGGATTTACTTTTTTTTTTAAAGGCGGAACGGCTTGCTTGCTTTCTCTCAAGACCGAGACGATTATCTCTGTCATCAACCCAAGAGGTAGCTGACGAGTTTACGTCCATCCCTGGGCGGGCGGGAAGGGCGGTACAATCTCTCCAGCCACCCACCCTCGTAGCCGTCACCCGGAATTCGCGCAAGTGTGTCTGCACCCCTTCACCGGCGACTTTACAAAGAAGGGTAGTGGTTTTTCGCAGCCAAACTTCTCTATCCTCCACCGCCCGCCGGAGCAACCCTTCCTGCATGTCCATACAATACTCGAGTAGGCGGGGTTTAGTCGTCTTGCGGGGTACCCGCTACTCAGCAGAGGACCCCCTAAATCCCAAATAGGTCATCATCCGACGGGTTCGACAGGAAAGGCTATGCTTACACACAAGACTATCCCTCACCGAAAGCTTCGCGGGGACTACTAGAATTCGACCCGTCGCCCGGGGGGGTTTACTGCGCAAGGCTCCTGCAGAGGGCTTTATCCCAGCGGATATCAGAGGCTCAGCTCCGCACAACATAGGTATTGACACGCTTTCAAGAAAGACATGAGGGAGTAAAATATCCAGCATGCGAAACACAGCAATCATGAAAGATTCGCTGATTGGAAATGCTATTATATACTCTTTCTTATAACTCTCGATACTGGACCAACCCACTGGAATGCGAATGGGTATTAAAAACGTGGTCGGGACCACCGAGAATGAAGGAAGACCATCTATACCTATAACCGAATTAATGTTTGAATAAGGAAGCCATCAAAGAGTTTCCACAAATTGAGATTTGGCGGTAGAATTATCGAATTGCATCCGAAACACCGGGGAATACGAAGAAGTAATCAGAGAGGCGCACGGACCAAGACTTCGTATCGGTCGTATTCTGGAATCGGGAAGAACCGAAAGAATAAGGCTTCCTAACGAAGGACACGGAATAAGACCACTGAGATTGGCAGGTGAGAATTCCGCTACAAATTGGAACATCATGGATGTATATGCAGATTTTGTTCGGTTCTTCCCTCCCCCATAAAGTTCCTGATATTTATGACGTTTTGTCAAAGGCTCCCGGATCGATCTAATACCACTTCTTATTCTTTCTTTCTAAAAAAGCCAGGCTTTTTGAAACACAACCAACTCTCTAACTACTCCCATTCCCTGGGCCCCATGTCCCTACTAGGGCGGGCGGCAGGCTTGGGCTGCTTTTTAAAGGGCTTGGGCGGCAGGCTTGGGCTGCTTTAAGGGGCAAGCTCTTCTTCCCCCCCCGGGGGGAAAGAGTGGACCGGCTCCGGTCGGGGGACTGGGTAGGGTATCCGAGTTTGTCGGTCGAGTGTCTTCTCTCTTCCTCAACCTCGCGGTGCTCGGTCAAGGACTTCCAACTTTTAACCCAACCCTTCTGCGCAGAAGGGTTGGGTGTTCTCGCAGCCCCAACTCCTGGCTCGGTAAAGAACTTCTGCCTCTGGAGTAGGCGTACGGGGGGAAGTCCTTGGATCCCACCCCCTCTTGCCGGGATAATAAAGGGAGAACTATTCCGCCAACCGGAGGCGAGGGACTCCTTGGATCTCCGTTTAGCCCCTGCGGCACAACTAAACACCCGGCTATAGCGGGACTCCTTGGGTTTATCCGACTTGGCCAGGGCTGGCTGCTTTGGGCGGCGGGAAAGGGCGGGCGGGTAGTCTAGGGTTTCGCCCCCCCAAGGCAGCCCCCTCAGTGCTAGGGGGCGGGAAAAGAAGCAGCCCTATCCTTCGGAGTGCTGAGGTGCCCGGGCATCTCCGTATCGCCGGGAGTGCACTCCAGTGGGGAGTGCTGAGTAAACCCCTGTCGGGGGTCTCACCCACCGGGATCCCTACCCATCCGGGGCGGGTCCAGTCAGCTGCTGTTCGTTCTGTCCAACTTCCCGCCCGCCCTCCGGCCACAACCCCTTTCGTGCTTTACCACACCGGGGGGAATAGATGCTTGACTGCTGGTCAATCACTAAAAGTCGGATCCAAGGGCCGGGCCGTGCCGGTCCTCCTTGGATCTCCTACGTTCCTCGCTTCCTTCGCCGGAACAGCTCGTGCTTGCCCCCCCCGGGAAGGGAAGGGAAGTTCCAGGGAAGGGAAGGGAAGGGAAGGGAAGGGAAGGGAAGGGAAGTTCCAGGGAAGTTCCAGGGAAGGGAAGGGAAGGGAAGGGAAGGGAAGGGAAGGGAAGGGAAGGGAAGGGGTTTACTAGGAATGAGTGGGACAAGAGAGCAATGGCAATATTAATTAGTCTTACTGGCGGCAGGGCTCGAAGAAACTGTGTTTACTTTTGCATCATATTTATTGTCCTTAAGATTGGCCAGATCATACAGGTGGAGCGACTGTTTAGAGACGAGGTGGGCTTTCGGTGGGTGTTGTTTCACCGATCTGTCCATTCGATGCGTTGTGCTACCGACCACCCCGTAAGCGAGAGCCATTGAAGCAGATACCTATTGGACATGAGATGCGGCACTCGGGGCTACTGGCTCAACACCTCGTGATAAAGTCCAACTCCTGCTTTAAAGTTATTCAAAAGGCCAACTTTACTACGGGCTCTACCATGAAACCGGCCACTATGCCGACCTGTAAGCTGAAAATCAAAGTTCTACCGGGCTCGACACTGCCACACCTGCGCACGCCATTGCTGTGCTGTTGTCCAGATAGATACTCCTGCCGCAACCGGAGATAAGATGTTGTCGTTCCGATGGATGTCACTCACTTCGTTTGTTCCTTCGACAGGTAGCCTCGGGCCCGGAGCTGCCCCCTCGCAGGCCTCCATTTACCTTATCCGATTACCCCCGTCGCATCCCTGAACCTCCCTCTTATATTCCTCTGAAGGTTGGTTGTTTGTGGGGAAAAGGCCCTGCGCTCGGGACTTCTGCACTCCCAAAGTGCCTCTTCCCCTACGCTCGGTAAAGGTAAGCAACCCAACCCAACCTTTTGCCTCGCTACGCTCGGTAAAGGCACTTCCAAGGTAAGCAACCCAACCCAACCTTTTGCCTCTTCCCCTACGCTCGGTAAAGGTAAGCAACCCAACCCAACCCTTTTGCCTCGCTACGCTAGGTAAGCAAAAGTGCCTCTTCCCCTACGCTCGGTAAAGGTAAGCAACCCAACCCAACCCAACCTTTTGCCTGCCTCGCTACGCTCGGTAAAGGTAAGCAACCAAAACTCGCAGGGGAAAAGGGCCTGCGCTCGGGACTTCTGCGTATTCCCTTAAACATTAATCGGTTGTCAGTCGATCCTTCGAACCTTGGGTTTCAGGCTCAACTTCACTTTTTGAAGTTGTGGCGGTACTCCCTTACCTGATAAAGTGTTGAGTACCTATACATCTTCTCGTAAGAGGAGTTTGTTGTATCCCTGTGTACGTAAGGTACTGGCTAGCACGTGGTATTAGGCGTTATCTACCGGGAATCCTGGGACTCCATAATTGCTTAGCCCCTACCGTACTCTTGACGCCCTCTTAGTGTCAAGTTAGCGGTATGCTAACCTGCTGGAGAATGTCCAGGTCTAGCTGATCGACTATATCATGGGAGATATAGGATCATGGTGCCTTGGTATCCGGGGCTTACTTGAGTAGGTCTAGATAGGTAGACAGTATGGCGGACTCGTGTCGGCTCAGGTTGATGACCTTTGCAGACTGATTCCCGGCAAGCAAGCAACTTCTGCCGAGCCGAGATTTCTGAGTCTTAAGGCTGCCACGAAAAGGCACTCCAACAGGTTCGGCCTGGGGTGTGTCAGCTAGTTTCCCCTCATACTAATTCATCATTAGGATGGAGGGGAAACCAACCCTTTTCCTATCGAGAATCCAGGCGGGGCGCGTAGCGCTTCCCCGCTTCGCCCTCACGATACTGCGGAGATTAAATCCCAGCTTTTTTCGCTGTTAAGTTAGAAGCGGGGGAAAAGCGTGAGCGGTTGTGATTAAATAACAGTATCCGGGAACATATCTTGAGGACGTCCCAACGCACTCATAGTATCGTTGTGAATGTATAAGCTGAAGCTATGGAAACCCAAACTTTCGGGAAGTAAGTTTAAAAGTTGCTTGCCCAGTTGAGATGTTAAATTATTGCATCTCGGAACACGATCCAATAATTATTGTATTGAGTAGTCGGATTGGCCTTCAGAACTAACTCTTTTTTGCTCTGAGAGTGCGTGCCCATCCGCTAACCAGCCAGCCTTTCCGGCAAGGATTGGCCTTTAGAAGCTAGCTCTTTCCGGCATTGCCCGGAGTGAGTGTCCATCCGCCAGCCTAGAAGTGAAGGCTCTTGGTTGCCCATACGCCAACTGTTATGGCTCTTGGTTGCCTATCCCGCCACGAGGTTTTGGTATATAAAAGGGGTGGGGTGAGAAGCCAACGGATGCCTAGTAACGGGAAAGGCCCGGCAACATTTTGCTTTGCTTGCCGGGGGGAGGGGAGGGGAGGGGAGGGGAGGGGAGAAGATCGATACGGCCCAGCGTTGGGATCTGGACCTACGCTTGCCCGGAGGAGGATGGGTAGGCGGAGAGGGCGGCTTGGAGGCCTTCCATTCCCCTTTTATATCCGCAGGCAGTGGGGGGAAGGAGAAGCTTCGAGCTACGGTTGCTACGCAAAGCAAGTTTCTATCTACGAATGAAAGAAGCAAGTTTCGGGGCGGGGGAAGAAGCGCGCGCGCGCTTCTTCCCCTGGCAGCAGATCGCGGAAGAGGGCAGGAGCCCGAACACTTGCTTTTTGTTGGCCATTTGTTTTTTGGGCTAGTAATAAGCCAGCCTTTACTGCTGTCAGGACTCAAGCACTGCACTGCCTACCACTCGAGGAATGCCTACCAATGGAAAGCCTTCACGGCGCCGCATTGGTTTATGGAAAGCCTTGCTTGCCTTGGCACAGCAGCCCTTCACCTCTTCCCCTGCGCTCGGGACTTCTGCACATACCTGAGACATCTATTGTAGTTACGTGTAGAAATTAATTTCTACAATAGAAAGGCTTGCGTGGGGGAAAAGCTTCAAGCTACGGCAAAGCAAGTCTCTATTTACTTTCAAAAGCTAGCCCGTGATAAGCTTACAAGAGCCATGGCGCCAATCCGCTGGCCAATCCAACTTTTAAGAGCCGCTTGCTTTTAAAAGCTTGCTTGCGGAGGCCTAGTAACTCCGGAAAGGACACAGCGTATGGAGGAAGACCGGAGGTATGTGCAGAAGTTCTCCGAGCGCAGGGGTTCTCCCCACAAACAACCAACCTTCAGAGTAATATAAGAGGGAACTAACTTCTTGGGAAGCTTGCTTGCTTGCGCAACTCAGCGCTAAGGCCGGCTGGCTGAAGCCCAGCCCAGTTGGTTGGTTTGGGTATAGCAGGACTTGAACCTGCGACCATTAGGTTAAAAGCCCAATGCTCTACCGACTGAGCTATACACCCAGATCTTATTATTATTATTATTCTTATTGCTATTACTAGTTAGGTCGGATCAGCCAGTCGTCTGCATACCTTATCTAAACCTGGGCACGCACGGGGAGAGTGGGTTGGCCAGGGTGGGTACCCAGGGGGAAGAGGAAGGTTGTTTAAAAGGGGAAGGTAGGAGATCCAAGGGATCCGAGGACACCCGTAAAAGGAGGGAGAGTGGGACAACTTGGATCCCGACAACTGTTTAAGGCCAGTTTGCCACTTTTTGATTAAGAATAGTGTAAAAAAAGGTTGTTTGTGGCTTGCGGTTGTTTTCCCCCGTAAAAGTTGCCGTGCCTTCACTTCGCGCAGCGAAGTGAAGGCACGGCACGGGGAGGGGAGGGGAGGGGAGGGGAGGGGAGGGGAGGGGAAAGAACCTTTTCCCCTGCAAGCAAGCAAGCAAAAAGTTCACTCATTCGAAGGTATGTGCAGAAGTTCTCCGAGCGCAGGGGAAGAGGTTAAGGGGCTTTTAAATACGTCGGGAGAGTGGGACACTCGACTGACTTTGCCAGGATTCCCGTGCTAGCCGTCCCGACTGACTTTTTTAATAGGTTCTTTATTTAAATAAACCGACGGCAAAGGAGGGCTACGCTCCTCTGGAGTACATGTTTAACGGCTGCCGGCAGTGGCATCCGACACTACCTCTTAACAGAGTCACTCGCCACTGCTCACTAGACAAGAGCAATCACACCTGGGAACCTGCTCCTTATCTAGTTAAAGGCTCCTTATCTAGTTAAAGCCCAGAGACTTATAAAAAAAAACGGGAATCGAGCCTGGCCAATTGGACTGGGGCACGAAGAAGCATCTCAGCCGGCCAGCCAATCCAATAAGGTATGTGCAGAAGGGCCGAGCGCAGGGGAAGGCCCACAAACAACCAACCTTCAGAGGGATATAAGAGAGAGCAGAAGTTCACACAAACTTCTTGGGCCGATTTCCAGAAGGTTGGTTGGAACTTCTGCGTTGTTGGTTGGCTGGTTCTTCGCGCAGCTACGTGAAGGAGCCCGCCCAATTTAATCGAGCCCAAGATTAACAAGAGACACTCGCCAATTAGACAATTTAAAAATCCGGTACGGTCCGGGGGGGGGGAAGGGCAAGAGAAACAATCTCTTGTATCCCCAATCCGGATCACAATTACAATCAATAATGGCCCGGTGGCCCACTTGACTTGGATTCCCAAGCCCCTCTATATACGTGGTTTCAATAAGGATCTCAATTCCAAGCCGGGGTAATACCCACTTTCCTCCTTGAAAGTCAGTCGGGTATTATGGCCCTTCCCCTCTTTACTTGGAGTACCAATCCCAAGACAATTAAGGATCCCAATGACAATAAAGACTGGCCAAAACTACCGTACGTAGGGAATCTGGCCAATCGTGGATTCCCGTGGGGAAGGGGTTGGGACAAGCAATTCAAGATCCCAATTACAATAAATAATGGCTAAACCGGTTTGATGATAATATGGCCCTTATATCTTGCTTGGGATTTATATACTTATCTAAGTGGTATGAATGGAAACACCCCACTAGGATCCTTAGCAAATACACCGTTTAAAAGGAGAGATAGCTAATCTCCTAGTGAAGCCATTCCACCAGAAATGGGATGCCCGTACCTTTTACAGAAACCCCTTAACGAGGGGCAAGTGTTACCCTGGAAGGAGGATCTATTGTCAACTTGACTGGCACTCCCTTATGGTAAGAACCCATCTCTTCGTATACCCCCTTGGATTGGAACAACTACACTTGGATTGGAACAACTACACGTACGGCAGATAGCAAAGATAGGATATCCAAGGGCACACTTATCTAATCAGAGGGATTTACTAGGGGATCCGTGCCTACCTTTGTAAGCGAATGAGGGGTTCATTCGTGCAACCAACAACCTTTTGGGCCCAGAAGGTTGGTTGTTTGAATGAGGTATGTGCAGAAGTTATCCGAGCGCAGGGGAAGAGGTTAAGGGGGTTCCAGAGGTGGCAGGAGGTTGTTTGGAAGTTCTTGACCGAGCCAGGAGTTGGGGCTGCGAGAACTTACACCCTTCTGCCTTCTGCCTTCTGCAACTGTATGTGCAGAAGGGTGTAAGTTCTCCGAGCTTGCCAGAAGTTGGGGTAACTTCTGCCCCGCGAGAACACCCTGCCACCTCTTCCCCCCTGCGCTCGGTCAAGGTATGTGCCTTCTGCAACTGTATGTGCAGAAGGGTGTAAGTTCTCCGAGCACCGGGGTTTTCCCCACAAACAACCAACCAACCTTCAGAGTAATATAAGAGAGAGCAGGAGTTATTTTACCGCGGGCCTTCCCCCGGGACAGGAGGGTGTTCTCTTCCCCTGCGCTCGGTCAAGAACACCCTTCTGCCTGCTACGGGTGGGTGAAAGCAGAAGAACCCCTGCCACCCTCTTATATCCCTCTTCAGGTTGTTTGTGGGGAAACCCCTGCGAAAACTTCTGCTTCTGCTTTTGGAAATCCTTGGATCCCGACAACTGTATTCGTCAGAAGTTGCTATTCGTGCTAACCACTTTTAAAGTATTTTAAAGGGCCTTCCCCCGTGCAAGCAAGCCTACCTTTGTGAACGTGATAAAAGTGTGGCTCCGTGCCTACCTTTGTAAGCGAAACAACCTGGCACGGCCTTTCGTGCCACTTCTGGCAAGCAAGCAAGCAAGAAGCCACCGCACGGGACTTTTCGGCAAGCCACTTTTACACAGTTTTCGAAACAACCTTAAAGAAAGAAATCAAGAAAGAAATCAAGAAATCAAGAAAGAAATCAAGAAAGAAATCAAGAAAGTTCGGCCACGAGATTACAAAGGTAGGCACGAGGGAAGGGAAAGGTGTGAACAAAAAAAGAGTGCGGCTGCTTTCGCAGAAACCAACTTCTGCAACCTTTTTGGAACTCCCAAAAAAGCTATCTTCGCGCAGCGAGGAAAAGCAAGCTCTTCCCCCGTTTTTTAGGAAATCCGAAAAAGATTGCTGAGCGCAGCGGGAACTTATTGCTTGCGAAGGTTAAGCCTACCTACCGTGCCCGTGCCAGCAAAAAAGAGTGCCGGTTTCGCAGCGAAGCGAAGGACAGCAAAAAAGAGTGCCGGTTTCGCAGCGGGAGGTAGCAGGCATGTGCAGAAGTTCTCCGAGCGCAGCGAGCAGAAGTTCACACTTCTGGGGGTTCCCGGTTTTTGCTGGCTGCAAAAAGTGTGAACTTCTGCTTGCTTTTTTTTGGACCAAGAAAGTGCCAAAAGAATCTTCGCGCAGCGAAGCATTACAAAGGTAGGCACGGATTCGCTTACAAAGGCAGGCATGTTCGGTCGGTCGGTTTTATCCGTGCCTGCCTTTGAAAGCAAGCTCTTTTTGGGCCGAAAAGTAACTTTCGGATGAGACTTTTTTTTGCACGAAAAGTTAGTTTCTTGCCACTTCTTGGGGGAAGGCCCTTCCCCAAAGGTAGGCACGGATAACCCAACTTCTGCACGAAAAGTAAGTAACTTTCGTGCCACTGAAAGTTACTTACTTTTCGTGCGCAGGGGAAAAGTTGCTATCCGTGCCTACCTTTGTAAGCGAAACTTTTCGTGCGCAGGGGAAAAGTTTGTTGCTATCCGTGCCTACCTTCACTTCGCTGCGCGAAGATTATGGCCCTTTGTAAGTAATTTCAGTGGCACAAACAGCGCACGCAAAAAAGTTCCCATGCGCGCGCAAAAACAAGGTGTTAAAAGTTGTCGGGATCCAAGGAACCACTCTCCCTCCTTCCCTCATTCTTTAAAAGTGGCACGAATCCCCACCCCAGTTTGCCCGTTAAAATCCCCTGGCAAAGTAGGGATCCAAGTTGTCCCACTCTCCGCAGAAGAACTTCTGCTCGGAGGGGAAAACCCCTGCGCTCGGTCAAGAACTTCCAAACTCCTGCCACCTCTGGAACCCCGCAAAAGTGCAAAAGGCTACGGAGGCAGAAGGGTGTTCTTGACCGAGCGCAGGGGTTTTCCCCACAAACAACCAACCTTCAGAGTAATATAAGAGAGAGCAGAAGTTCTTTTCCCGCAGAAGTTCCTCGGAGAACCCCTGCGCTCGGTCAAGAACACCCTTCTGCCTGCTACGAGTGGGACAACTTGGATCTCACGACAACTGTTTCGGTCTCATTCGTGGGTGCCACTTCAATTACAGGTAGGCACGGGGGAAAACAACCCGCACGGCCACAAACCATATTCTTCCCGAAACTTTTCGTGCAGAAGGTTGTTTGTTTGCCTTCGTGCCACTTTTAAAGTGGCCCAGTGGCACGAATGTGGGAATGAGTGCCAATGAGTTTGTTTGGCCACCTTTTAGGTTAAACCTACCTACCTATTCCCCCGTGCAAGCAAAAAAGAGTGCGGGTTGTTCGGTTGTTTGGTTGGGTTGTTTCGCAGCGAAGCGAAGGCACGGAGGGGATTCGTGCAAACTCTTTAAAGTTGCCGAAAAGGTTGGTTGTTTTCCCCCGTGCCTACCTTTGTAAGCGAAACAACAACCCTTTTCGGCAACTTAACTTAACTTAAAAAGTTGCCGAAAAGGAAGGTTGGTTGTTTTCCCCCGTGCCTACCTTTGTAAGCGAGGGAACTTTTTTGCGTGCGCTGTTTGTGCCACTGAAATTACTTACAAAGGGCCATAATCTTCGCGCAGCGAAGTGAAGGTAGGCACGGATAGCAACAAACTTTTCCCCTGCGCACGAATCCCCTTTAAATCCGTGCCTTTTCCTCCCGTGTGGCAAGTAGGGATCCAAGGTCCTCTACTGAGCGCAGCTACCGTTAAGGAACCACTCTCTCTCCTTCCCTCATTCTTTACTTACAAAGGTAGGCACGGATTTAAAGGGTGGACAGTAGGGATCCAAGGTGTGAACAAAAAAGTCTGAGCGCAGCGAAGAACTTCTGGTTCTAACTTTAAAGGTTGCAGGTCCCACAACTGTTTTGCCCGAACTTTTTAAAGCAGCAAATACAGTTGTCGGGATCCAAGGATTTCCAAAAGCGCTTTCTGAGCGCAGCTTTCCCCCGTGCCAGGGGAAGACCTCCATCTTCGCGCAGCGGGGAAAAGCAAGCACGCACTCTTTGGACGGATTTCAAAAGCAGAAGTTTTCGCAGCTACCGTGAAGGTCCCACTCTCCCTCCTATCTGCCGTGCCAGGTTGTTTCGCTTACAAAGGGGATCTCCAGGCGCGCCCTCTCCTATTCCTCTGATTGAGAAGTTCTCCTTGGATCCCTACTTTTGACCCGGCAAGGCCCCCCTTTTTGAAGGGCTGCTATCCCGGGGTTGTGAAGGGGTAGGTTATCTGATGCCTCTAGCAAGGGAGGAGCTGGCCCCTATGCAGGGAGGTAGTAGGAGCTCCTGTGCCCCGGCAAGCATAGGGGACTTTAGAGGGTCTATGTGCCGGGACCCACCCGTTCCCGGTCAAGCCGCCCCTTGGCCCCAAGCTGAAGCCGCCCTTGCCGCTTCAGCAAACCCCTAAGTAACAGAGGCGGCAAGAGGAGCTAAGCTCGCGTATGCCTTAGCCCATGAATAAGTCCGTCCTCGTCCGTCCTTGGAGGAGCGAATACCCACCCACCTCTTACAGCGACATTCATCCCTTCGGGCCTTCGTCTATGCGCATACCATACGCTATAGGGGCCGAAAGAGCTGCTTCCGTAGGCTGCTGACTGGCTTTTTTGATTTGCGAGCCACATCTTCTTCCTAGCATAAGAGATATGAGTAGCTTATAGTGTTGAACCGGCCCGGCTTTGTTCAGCAAGGGCCTCCAGAAGGGTGGTTGGCTGGTTCTCCGCGCAGCTACGTGAAGGAAAGGGGAGTGGGATTGAGGGGCTAGGCTAGAATCATTCAGTGTCACCCCGAGATCGATTGATCTTTTTTCGTTCGTTCTGAGCTGGGGGGAACCTATAGGTTGATGCACTTCCATCCGACCGACCGACCTTTATTTATGAGTAGCGACGATTCGTCATCGAGCAGTGAGCTTTTCACAATCAATAGTGAGTCCGCTTTCATCAAACGCGCATTCCCTCTTCCTACCGAGCGCCAGAAGCAGCTATCTTCGCCCGCCATAAAGTTGGTTGGTTGTTTCTCTATCGAGAAACAGTCTTCCGGCAGTGGAGGAATTCACTCGGAAGGGCCTCGGAGGCCTCTCCCTACCCGGCCAAGACACTCGACGCTCCCAGGGGAGGGGAGGGGAGGGGAGGGGAGGGGAGAAGTCCCTGTTCCGGTAAAGACATGACCTCTATTTGAAGAGGGAGATAGATGCCCCTCCTCCTGGTTTGTTGGTAAAGGAACATCCGGATCAGCTTGTCTTACCGAGAGCTTGTCTCTTTTATGAGCTCTTCGTTCCTCTACTTGTTCTTGTTCTTGTATCTGTTCTTTGTTCCCTACTTGTTTATTCATTTGTTCTTGCCCGTGCTTCCATCAATCAAAGGCACATACCTTGACCGAGCGCAGGGGTTCTCCGAGGAACTTCTGCGGATCGAACTAGGGATTAGTCAACTGCCTCTAACTAAAAGGAATCAAACTAGAGGTTAGTTCAACTGCTTCTAACTAATCCCTTCCATTAGTATTCCTAATATATGGACCAAAATGAGCTGAGCCCGGTAGACCTTCCATCTATGCTTCTGGGACTGACTTCAGAAAGAAGGGGGCCCAGTTCACCTCTCTATATAGGTGTTCGGTTTGCTCACTCCAGTGGGAATAGGCGTGCATGCGTGTTTTACGGTTGGCTTCGCCGACGGTTCGCTTCGCTTACTGTTTACATAGGTGGCTTCGCTTCCCTTAACCTCTTCCCCTGCGCTCGGTCAAGGCACATACCTAGTGTGCTTCGCTGACCCGAACCCAGGATTGGTGTTTGCTTCCCTCCAACCCGGATCCCCTGGTGCTTAGCTGTTTTGTGTAAAAAGGATAGGTTCGCTTAGCTCACTGTGTCGATAGGTTCGCTGTCACTCACTCGAACCTGGGATCGCTTCGCTTACTGTTCCCAACTGAAGGTATGTGCAGAAGTTCTCCGAGCGCAGCGGGTGGATAGGTTGGCTCTGACTTGTCGGTATCTGTCATCTCAATCACGTGATTGCAATCACATGATACGCGGCGATTGCAATCACGTATATAGAGTACAATCTGGGTCACACACCAATTGATCTCTCATCTCCTCGGTGATGACGGATCGGTGTCCGAGTTAGCCTCTACCCTTTGGACCTTTCCGAGTTATTCAATATTGCTTCTTTCGTATGGCGGCACTTGTGACCCACCCTTCACGTAGCTGCGCGAAGAACTTACTTTTGGCCCCCCGCCAACCCGCGCAAGCAAGCTTCTTGGTCCAACAACTTCCACGCAGAAGATACTTCTGCTGCGCGAAGATTCAACACGCAAGCAAACCGCAGAAGATTGTTTGGTTGGAACTTCTGCTTCGCTACGCGAAGATTCAACACGCAAGCAAGCCTGCAACCCTTCTTGGTCCAACAAGAACTTCGCTACGCGAAGATTCAACACCCTTTCTTGCTTGCTTTGTCCAACAAGAACTTCGCTACGCGAAGAACCAACCTTCCAACCGGCCAACCTTTTCCCCACCCCACCCCACCCCACCCCTGGAGGTCCTTTTGAAAAGATAATACCGTTGAAAAGATAATACCGGCCGGCAATAAATCAACCCGTTAAGCGAGTCGGGATCCAAGGACCCACTCGTAGCAGGCAGAAGGGTGTTCTTTACCGAGCGCAGGGGAAGAGAACACCCTTCTGTCCCCCCGCGGTAAAATAACTTCTGCTCTCTCTTATATTCCTCTGAAGGTTGGTTGGTTGTTTGTGGGCCCTTCCCCTGCGCTCGGTAAAGAACTTCCAACAACCCTTCTGCCTCCTACAACTCTATTCTATCCTAAAAAGTTCACCGGGAGACGACTCCTTGGATCCCCCTTACGGGACCCCTAAGCCGGGGGGCCGGCCTGGGATATCATCCCTTCCACAGCAAGCGATGGTCGATGGAGGTATGGCTGAGTGGCTTAAGGCATTGGTTTGCTAAATCAACATACAAGAAGATTGTATCATGGGTTCGAATCCCATTTCCTCCTTTCTGAATCACGAGAGTGGAACGAATCAAGAGTGGCTGCCGGCAGGCGGAGTGCCAGCTCCCTCTCCCAATGAATGAGGGGCCCGAGCTAGCAACAACCAACTTCAGAGGAATATAAGAGGGAATACACCCGTTCCCCCGGTGAAGACCACCGCTTCCCCCGGCCTTCACCGAGGGAGGTATGTGCAGAAGTTCTCCGAGCGCAGGGGTCCCGTCCCCTGCGAGGTGGCAGGGAAGGTCCTTAACTTGCCGGGACGGGCCCCCAGCCGCGCGGTGCATAGACATAATATGGGGTTGGGATACTTGATCCGGGCCCACCACGATGTTGACTTCGGCAGGATGGGGATAAAAGTTCGAACCCCGAGTATTGGATAAAGCAGCTTTTCCTTAACCTCTTCCCCTGCGCTCGGTAAAGGCACATACCTGGGGCAGTTGGTTTTTGAGGAGTTCCAAAAAGTGTGCAGAAGGGTTGCAAAAGGTTGGTTGTTGATTGTTTGAAACTTAT